TCGTGGGCTTCAATCTCCACTCTTGGTCCAGTTCCCGAACCGAAGCCACTCTCTTTCTCATCTCCTCTATTTGGAAATGGATCCTTCTGGCTTGATCCTGAAGATCTGTCTTCTCTACCATACTTTTCATCTCGTCTTGCTATTTCTTGGATAGGTGCATTTCCCTTCCTATCTTCGGGGCTTTCCCTACTTTTAGACTCTCAAATAGGCGGCAAAACGAAGATATCCGAAGAGCCTTAACCGAAAGTAGCCCCCGACCCCGACCCAGTTCCTTACACTCAATAGCCGGTCATGCTAATAGGTCTATCTTTCCTTATTTCTGTATATCTTAGATTTTGAGTCAATCGTTGGGACTGAAATAAGCAGAATGGAATGAGTCTTCTAAGGAATTAGAAGAAGTAATAGAATGAGTCTGACTTTTCTTATGGAATAGAATCTATGAGGGGGGTCTGATCAACCTCCTACTTACTTCTCCTTTTCTTTTAGCTTTACTCGCGTCACTACTCGTCTTAAAAGGCACTAGAAAGTCGTATAAGAGCTTTTCCGTCGGTATCGGCTAACGATTCCGGAGAAGAGAGCTATAGCGAACTCACTGATTCTTGCATGACTTTCTTGGCCACATTCCCTCGTTCGCTAGCATTCCCCTCGACTTCTAAGGCTAGGAGTGAATCAAGAGAATAGTTCAATTCGGATAAGAAGGCTGCCATATGAATCGGGAAAGGATATCAATAGAAGAGTGAAATAGCTCTCATCGGATTCTTCAAGACTGAGCCTAGGCCTATTCTTCTTATATATAAGATGTATATGGACTTCTCTTTGAAGTTCGATATCCTCGCAAAGATGCCAAGGTGAACTCATTCTTCTTTCACTCTTTCATTAAAGAAAGGTATGGTCTAGAAGCCTTCGTTCTTGCTTCCTGCTCGAGTTAGCTTTGTTGAACTAGTCCACACGGAGAAGGGATTCGGAGGCAGGTACGAAATCCAACTAGTAAGCCAAATAGTCGGAATAGTTCACTTCCTCGCGGATAACTAATCGAGGTCGCTTGACTTTCTTAAAGTTAATGCAAGAGAATGGCTCCTTTCTTGAAGCCACCAACGAGACATTGATGACTTTGAAAGGCTTCGACTAAGATTTTCCTTCTTTTTTGACCTTGGCTGATTGGGTCGACTTTCCAGTGGGAGACAAAGCGACTTCCACTCTTTCCGACAGCTAGCATTTCAGGCTGGAACTACTGAGCTGACTAAGCAGCTACTGCTACTGCTTGTAGTCATAGGCAGAGCTCATAGGATAAGAATTGCTCTCCCTCCTCTGTTGGCATTGCTTCCTGGCTACTGAGAATGAAGCTTCGTATCAGAGTTCCCATCCAGTTCCCATTCTCTCTACAGCCGATCTGTCTCAAGCATTGGAAATCCCCATTTGATTAAGTTCCCAACCTTGATCCTGACGGACTTCACGTCAACGGCTGCGGGCTCACCGAAGTATTCATCAGCTTATGCACGCTCTGCTAAGCTAGGATGGTCCTATCTTTAAGTACGGGCATCTCAGGCTGTCGTTGAAGATGAATGACGGTTTGACAACATATCTCCTTCGGACTAGTCTTTGGATAGGAGATGTGGTCTTTTTCATTCACTTAAGAGTAGAGATTGCCTTTTCTCCCTGGATAAGAAGTTCGGGAGAGTTACGAAGATGCCTAAAGAAGTAAAGAAGCCTCGCTGCTGATCCCACAAGGAAGAGATATCTTAGTCTGGACTAAGACTATTATAGAAAGGCTACCCGTCTATTCAAAGCATTGGAGTAGCAACAACAGCAAGATTTGATCTTTCATCAAGGCCTTCTTTTCATCGGCAACAGACTAATCTGAAGAATCACGTGCTTTGGGAGGTAAGGGAAGTGCTTGACTCAATACCAATCAATACATATCCCTGAGGACTAATGGTTGCTAACTCTTACAGGGCTATAGCATTCATAAGGAAAGAGCTTATAAGTCTCTTCCCGTGATTGATATGGTATTGGTAGTTGGTCTCACACGAGCTGGGAAGCTCTTTGTCATCGATCTCATCCTCCGAGACTTAATAATAGAAAAATCACTCTTTGGTGACCTCTTAGGGCATTCTATACAACTCTCATTTAGGCCTAGGGAAAGGCTTTCAGCTAGATCGGAATCTTCCTCTATCGGTGAGAGATTGGGGGAATCGCGTCCTTAGAATGACTGCGCCAAGCGATGCGCCAAGCAGCCGAAAGAGCCTGTAATCAAAGGTTTCTTGTTCACAATAAAAGCAGAATTCCAGCCACACAGACTTTATTTGCAAACTGACAACTTTCAATAAGAAATGGATGACCTGAATAAGGCAGATATCTGGCCTTAACCAGGAGTGCGCTCGGAGCACAAGCTCGAGTGAGACGATAGGGCATCAAGCCAATAAGAAGAAGGGCTTTCCATCTTGAAATCTATGTTCGGAATCCAATCTCGATTTATTTAATAGCTAGGGATTAGCTTTGTCTTAAGGGAGCCTCCTCCTTGAGAAATATAGAAAAATCCCGCTATCAGAACCTGGTCGCTATTTTTTTTTTCAGTTCTCAGAGGTTTTCTTACGTTGGAGAAAAAGCCACATATAGGCAGATAAGAGCTCTCCCAATATCGGATCTGAAGTTCATTCATTTTTTTCACATTCCATCTTATGATATAGCCGAGTAGAATAAGTTTAGCAAAGACTCTCTGAAATAACTTGAGCTATTTTGAATGACAGGAACTCTTCTACGAGAATGTCCAAGTCAGATATCTTCCTATCATATCCTTCCGGAGATGGCCTTCCTTCTTGGCTCAGTATGTGGATTCAAGAAGCATTCTTCTGATAGCCTCTCTACCCTTCCCTTCTTAGCTCCAGTGAAGGGTGTGAGGACCGAAGACAGACTGGACTTTCATGATCGTGCTTCACTTGTGCTATCCCTCAAAGATTCTTCCATTGGTAGATTCCGTTGAAGAAGCCGAAAAAGTCCAGTACCAAAAGCGGCAGTATGGGCTTTCGCAATAGCAGTGCCATGAGTATGAGGCAGCCCATAAGGAAGAGATACTTAAGTGTAGTAGGAGGGAGCTAGGATCCCTTAATCCATTCATGCCGTCATGGATGGGGCTACCTATGAGGTATGGCTTTCAAGCGGTTTTCGACTACGTACTTTTGGAAAATGATCATAGCATAAAGATTTCTGGACAAAGTAGCGAGGAGTTTACTCCCTGGAGGGGAACTTAGAACAAGAGACTTCGCTTCGATCCAAATACATAGAGGAAGTTCAATGCCCTTAACAAGAGGAAGTTTCACCGTAAAAGGTCCTGCGGGTATAGGATTTGGATTAGATCGTAGACCGGCAAAGAAGACTGCCATGGGCAGCTACCTTCCTTTCGAAGCTCGCCGGAGATCTATTCCTCTTCCTCTGCCTCAAGAGGATCTGTCCTCCCCTCCCCTTCTTTTGGTCCTTAAGTGGAATTTAGCCATATTCATTGCCTGTTTACACCTCTGATTCGTCTGATTCTGAGTTAGGGCCGATCCTTCTCTAAAATCCTCCCAAAGCCAATTGCTCTAGGCTGAGATTTTCCTCGCCTCCCTTATAGAAGAGTAAGCTTTTGACCATCTTCTTCTTTTAAGAAAAAAAAGAGACTAAGGTCCGATCTATTCTATGAAAATTCGGTCGCTAAGTCAGTCAGCTAGGGAAGGGAGCGCTCGTATAAGAGAGTATATTAGGATATATAAAGGGAGCTCAGTCTATAATCTTCCTTTTGCTTTAGTAGGACCATGGCTTAAGGTAGTCCATCTCGGCCAAAATGAGCTTAGCCTCCTTCTTGTCCGATCTTAGAAAGAGAGACTCATATTCTCATATTAATGTCAGAATGAAGCCTTTGGGTAGCGAATAGGGAATAGTTAAGTCGAAGGGGCTTAGCCAAGGCTTGCTTTCCCTTTGAACTAGGTCAGATGAAGATAGTCAAGAAAGAAGGTCTCCCAAGGAAGCTTGAGAAGACGAATAAGGGAATGAGAGAATCCGGTAAAGATCCATCCACTCAAAGAGAATGATTGTCGGAAGTGAAGCTAGCTCTCGAGGAAGAGCAATGGTCACCGGCGTGAATGCCAATCCCACTCAGAAGAGGATTCTCTGTCAAGAAGGAGACCAGATGTTTTCTAAGCGTATAGGTCAGAAGATCCTTATTGATCAGCCTCCCTCCTAAGCAGCAAATAAAGAAAGTGCAAGGTGGCTTTGAAGGAGGAGATAGCAAAAGCTAACGAAGGAGAGATGGAGCCTAGGCAAAGGAGAAAGATCAATCATGAGAGGTCAGTGCTTTGGAAAGCGAGAGCGAATGCGATAGGCTCAATGAAGAGCTTCGGTGTGAACGAAAGGTTAACCTCAAGCCTATGGTATAGCACTACCTGAACCTATGCTATGGCCTTGGGGGCTTAGCGCACTTCAACTAAAGAAGGGATAGGTATCTTCCACATCTATTTTAGGGATTTGGAATCCTATATTAAGGATCTATTGATATGTCAGAAATAGCCCCTTTGATGAGATCATCCTCACGAGCCAGACGTCTACCATGAATTTGAAACTTCTTTCTTACTAGAAGAGATTGATTCTTCTCTAATAAAAGATGGACTACTTTCTCAATGGACAAAGATTTGACAAAAGCAAAACTTGGAGCAGAAAGAGTACCTGACTTAGTTGCTCCTCTCTCCTTACTAGCATGTGTGAATGGTGGGGTGAAGTGAGATATCGAATTGATAAAGATTCGTCAAGCATTTGACTAGGATTTTTTGTCTAAGAAGATGAGCGCTCTTCTATTAAGATATAGTTAGTTGGAAGAAAGACAGATGAAAAGATCCAACCATATCACCATGACTGGATGACAAATGAGATGATATTGACTGATTCACTTACGATTCGACAAGAGGGGACATGCCTAAACCTTCTTTTTTCATCTATGCCCTTTCTTGATCAAGTAAGATAGGAAGAGAGATCACAAGGAGTACAGAGATTGCTAAGTCCTTCGATTCTCAAGGAAATGTATATAGCTTTCTTTCTTTATCTAATAAGTAATTGAATATTTAAGGAGGGTCCTTTCTTATTAACTCTAATGAAAAATGCATTAGGCCTCCCTCTATCGAGAGACTGACTTGGGCTTTCTACTGTGGCCTATTCTTTCATGTCCAAATTAGAATTCTCTAATTACAGGCTCGAGGTGGTGGTGACCATTCTAAAGCTTTCTTTTGGTGGGATAGGTTTATACTCCTATTGCAGAAAGTTGATTAATACTCTGATTTTTTGCCTACCTAATTTTCGACAGAAAGTGAAGGATTCCTTTCAATACTGAGCCCCTTGCTTAGCCTCACATTTCATGGACTTGTCTTCGTCGAAGCCTTCAGGGAATGGAAGAGTCTAAATCAGTCTATTTGCTAGGCTCAGATAGTTCTTTAACTTCAGGATAGGCCGTAATATATTCCCAAATAGGATAAGTCTACGCCTTTCAAAGAAGCCGAGAGAAGATAGCATAGAGCTCTGCACACTTCTCTATCTACTTAGTAGGAGTTGGGAAAGTCTATGTACGACGGTATAGTAAGTGGATCCTGTCGCCGCTGAGCAGGCGGCTGCTTTCCTAGAAAGGGGGACGAATTCTATATCTATTCGAGGAAGAGGCCGATCCCAAGGGTGGCAGGCGAAGAAGGAGGCATGGCTTTCATCATAGAGCATAGATATTGCAGCAGAACCGCATTCATATCCATTCATTTAAAGACTTTTTCTTCTAATAGGCAATTTCTCCCGGGCTTTGAGGAAATGCTTTTCAATCTTATTAAAGGAGACCTGACCCCTAGCCCTAGGCTTCCTCTTAATTGCTTCTTCGGAGATAGTGAGATTGATGGCATACAAGAAGTCAATCCAGATTCAAGTCACAAACTAGACCTAGGCCTTTGTCCAATCCTATTGAAGCAAGATTCGGCTCTCTTCTCGAGCATGCTTAGCGGAATGAATGAGTCTTGGAATTTCTTCTGTTAGCGATCGGGAGAACGGGAGTCTTTGCGTGATAGAATAATGCAGGGAGCGCGAAATGGAGCGGCTGATCCAATTAAGTCTTCTGTCCTGGTGCAAAGTCGATTTAGCTAGTTAGGAGATGTCCTTCGCTTGACCCATGCTTTTGCCGGGTGTACGGGCGTAGAGGTTCAAACTCCAAAACTAGGGGCGAGGCAGAAGACTAAGGCTAGTGAACTAACTTTCACTAGTGACCTTCGGCCGTGTTCTCAGCCCCCCGTTCTACTAAGAGATGAGATTTGCTCCTTTCAGACAGAACACGAGGGTGCTATCCGTCACTTCACACTTACCCAGGCCCGGCTTTCATTGCTAATTTAGTCGATTAAAGGCGAATTTCAGATGCGGAAGAAGTCCTAGTGGTAGAGCATTGCCTTGCAGAAGCTGATGAGGAGATTTTCGCTCCGTCTCAGATTGATGAAAAAGTTAGTGCTGCGATGAGTTCAGAGCCTAGAAATACTCATTCAAGTCATCATAGTTGCACCAAGCTGAGTAAGAAGCCTTTCCATTCTTGCTTCTCTGGGCTTCCTGGGATCGATCGACAAACAGATGATCTTAAAACATAGCTGCAGCAGTTATATGATTTATGCTTTTATAGTTTTAGTTACCTTCTCAATGACGCGGTAGAGAGGCGTAACGACCTTCCGTAGGAAAGACTCATCATCCCCACCATATGAAGGCTTAATATTCTCTCCCGTTACAATGCTTACATTTCCAGCCAGTAGGCCATGAAGCTCATATGCCATCTAATTCAATTTCCAAACAGACCTTGTATTAAGCTACTTACGCGGTGAAGCCTGTCATGGTGGGTGGACCAAAGTTGCGGGTGGAAAAGGCAGCTGATGCCTTCGTTGAGTTAGCCAATGCTTCAGGATATGCCTTTGCAGTGATGCCTTCAGCAAAAGGCTATAGTTCCGGAGCACCGCTCTCATTTCATTGGAGCTTGCCATCATGCAGCTCGAAGAGGTACCTTGAATTTGAATTTCATTGTCTTTATTTTCCTGATGAGATACTTTTCATTTGATTTGCAGAAAACCAATGATTTGGATCTTTTTGATTGGTTGAGAGCTATGTTTGGATTTCAGGTACCTTTTCTTAAGCAGAGGTTGTTCTGCCTCACTGTGAATTGTTATGTGAAATTGGAATTAGACATGGTGTAATAGTAACAAGCGGAAGTTGGTCTATTTGTATCATGCAGAGAGACAATGTTAGAAATCAGCGAGAAAATTTGATAATACTTTTAGCTAATGTTCACATACGGCTGAATCCAAAGCCTGAGCCGCTGAGCAAGGTCAGGTTCTTTATATAACCTTCTTTCAGTTCCTTTCATGCTAACAAAACTGGGATTCATTTCTGTTATTTGCCTACTTTTATTATGGCTACTGCATTCAGATTGCCTTGCATGTTCACATTGAATGAACGAAAAAGATCTTTGCGGTTAGTGGCTAACTTCTTTCTAATGTTGCCTTTGTTACCTTTTTTGTGGTGCAGTTTGCTGATTGAGCAATTGATGCAGTAATGAACAAACTATTCAAAAACTACAAAACATGGTGCAAATTTTTGGGACGAAAGCACAGTTTAAGGTTGAGATATTCATGTCACCTTCTGACATGTTATGGCCTGAAATCCATCTGAATTTCTTTTGCGTTCTGACCTTGTCTTTGATTTAGCTAATTCATATAGGTTATTTCTTCAATGACAGATTACCTCAAAATCAACAAGAAGTGCAACAGAGGAAAATACTTTACATGGGCCTGTATCTTCTTATTTGGGGTGAAGCAGCAAATGTTCGCTTTATGCCAGAATGCCTCTGTTACATTTTTCATAATGTACGCATTGTATCCATCTAGTCTATATGTTAATCCTGTGGTTATTCACTCTTTTGTTTAGAAACTCAGCTGCTGCTTCTACTGTGGCCTCCAGACCCATTTGATTACTCAACCTAGGAGAAAACCTGTGGGACGAATCGAGTCCTTATCTTATTCTCGTAGATGAGAGCCTTGGTGTTAAAGAGACAACGGACTTTTAAGTCTTTCTTTTTCTAAAAGCATAAGTAGTAAACATTTTTTACTAGGGTTCCCATACATGCAAACACAACAAATAAAACCAAACAAAGATAGTTAACATAGATAGGAGTCTATCTCCAGTAAGCACCGGAGTAGATCTCTACTAAACAAAGAGAAAGAACACCATAAATTAAAACACACTACTTTGCGTCTACAGACACTTATTTAATTTAAACCTTATAAAACTAAAAAGAGTCGACGGACTCGTCTAGTCTCCCAGATGACCGTTTGCTCCCTGAAGAATGAGCTGACGCTGTTCGTCGAGGAGCGCCCTCTTCCGGTCTTCCAGACCACGAATCCGGTCCCGAATCTGTTGCATCACTCGTGCTATGGCCTCCGGATTGATAGCAGGCGGATGCTCCCAGAGCAGACCCAGAAATTGCTGACATTCGAGCTTTTCCTCTTCCGCTTGAGAGATTTCTTGTGGAATAAGCGAGAGTCTTAGAGCAGGATCATCCATAGCTACTCAAAGCTTTTTCTTGCTTACTTCAATGTCCCCCTTTGCTACGACTGCATTTTCGAATTTATAGGCGAAGGAAGCCATTCTTTAAGCCTTGATTATTTCTTTCTAAGTAAGAGTTGTTCTCTTAAAATCATTTTAGCCCTGGCTTTTCATTAATATTGAACCGGCTATATTTTAATGCTCTGAATAATTGTCCTTTCCCCGTACGGATTTGAGTACGAAAGGCCCACTCCAAACCGCGAATAGTCCCACGCGGGCTACGCGGCTTAATCCCGATCACTCCCTAAGGAATAGGCGCCAATAATAGAACGCACATCAGAGAGTACTCCCCGTGAGAGTCTAATAAGGCTGGGTTCCAAAGCCCCTTTATTAAGAGCTGGAGCAATCCTCACTCGACAGCGTAGTCCTTGCTTAGGCAAGCTACGTGAGCTAATCCATTCAATAGCCCTATCTCTTTCTTGATCTGATCAGACGCTTGCTTTTCTCTATTATCGGGATAACTAGAAGCCTATTCTCCTTCAATTATTTCTTTATACCACTATATAGATAAAGATATAAAAAAGTTGAGAATTAGACTGCTTTATTTAGATTTCATTTAGGCCTAGTTAAAGATTTTTCAGTTTCACTTGAAGCTTAGTCATAGGAGATGTAAAAAGAAGATAAGACCATTTTTCACCCACAAAAGAAGTCATGATCTAACCACAGCTATCAACGAAGGGAGATGGCAACTTAGTCGTAATATATGGTTCCATCAAAAGAGGAAAGTGGTCCGGCCTATAACTTATAGACGATGCTAGGTAAATGAGTGATCCGAAGCTGAAGGCAATTGGCAAGGAAAAATTTGATTAACCAAAAAAGGATCCAATCGACCTTTTTCGAGTATTACCGGGATGATCAACAGGTTCAAATCTGTCCTAAACGGGATCAAAAAGCCCAGCTTGCTGCTTCAAATTCAAATTCTTTCAATCCGCCATAGCCTTATGATCAAGAGCACCACGCCCGGTTGATAGAAAGGCAAATAACCACTTTCTTTCCAAGGGAGAAATGCATTCTAAGGAAGATCAAGGGTGCGGAGAGAGAAGGGATAGCTGATGATTCAGACTACGATGTGGTAGGAGTGATAGAAGGGCAACTCTGGTTAGGAGCTAGACTTTGGGTAAGGAGAGAGTTAGCTGACTCAGTGTTGACAACATGGGCCGGGCCGATCTCAAGGACAGGTCTAAAAAGAAGGTCTGCATAATGCCTGAACAACTTTCTTCCTCTCCCAGCTAACTTATAGTTTTCAAGGCTCAACCAAAGTGGGCTGGGCAACTACAGGCTTACTATTAGTGGCTTGCCTACCACGCGATGCACTACGGCCTCTATAAATCCCTCAGGAAGGCCTTTTCTCTCTGCCACTATTTTATGGCCAAGGTGGGCTCCTCTTGTTCTTAGATCAACGGGCCAAATCTATTGGATTGCTGCCGCGATTGGGAAATCCATCTTGGAAAGGCCTTAATCTATTTTGACTTAGGATGACTTTTAGCGACCATCCAGGGGCCATAGCCAACTCCAACTAAACTAAGATCATAAGAAAAGCCTGCTATTCTATCTCAGTCGACACTTGGGCCAGTTTCAAAAGAGCTAATGCCTGAATAAGCACACTCTCTCATTAACTCTAGTAATTTCTTGCTTAATCTATCTCAGCTCTCAATGCCTTCTGCATCAAGAAAGTAGTCCGCCGGGAAGGTGGGAATAACTATCATAAAGAAGAGACTGAACTTCTTTTCTTCCTTTCTTAGCAGCTCTTCTCAATCCCTCTTTACATCTCTAAGGGAAGACCTTTTCCAGGAAGGTCATAGACGACCAATCACAGGGACAGGCGTGCGAATCATTAGACCGATAAGAGATTGACCGGCTCAGGAATCTCAATTACATCAGCTACCTCTCTCAACTATTTCTTTATATAGTCTACTTAGAGAGAATGGAAGTAGGAGCTCGACCATAAAAGATAGTCACTTTGGCAACGAAGGAGAATACAAAGACTGTGCCTCTTGTGCACCTATTATGCTATTCATGGAGGTGATCATGAAGGACCGACGACAGGCTCAGGTCAACGAAAGCGCTTCTGCGCCTCTAGTCCACCATCAAATAAGGTCTTCATTCCTTTTTTTCTTATTTAAAATCTAGGGTGATAAAGTCTGTGAAATGCTTCACCCATCCTTTCTTAGTCGTTTTCAATAAGTTTCGGAAGTGAGAGAATGAGTCTGAAATTCTAGGTATTAGGTAGAAAGATTAGTGACAGTCTCTTCTTCTTCAATCAGTGATTGTTCAAGTTGACTATCTCTCTTTCTTCCTTTCTCAATCGAGTAATTCCATAAGTGATGAAGTCGTTTTTTGGTATAGCATGAATGAGGAAAGTGCTCATCCGCAGATCATTTAGGATTGAGTGTTACAATGAGTCGATTGGGTCTTGCTGAGGGTTCCAGCATTCATTCTCGTAGAAGAGATGGAGAGGAATAAAGAATATTATCTCTCCTCGGATTCATTGTTTTCAGCATTCAATAATTTTTTAGAAGAGAAGTTCTCCTTTTTTCAAGAGTAAGTAGGAGCTAGAGTAGCTTTCAGGCACCATATTGCTTAGTCCGTGAGTGCTTCCGTCCAATCTTGATGGAAGCACTCCTGTATGACCAGGGCTGTTTACAGCGGTCTCGCTAAGCCGGTCAGTCTAGGGAGCGAAGCAAAAACTGACTTTTTGGAAAGAAGATCATAAAACTACGAGGAGGAATATTTCTGAATTCTTTATTTATCTCCCTTCGTCTCAGTTCCTATCCCTAAGTGCCTCTTCTTTTATATTCTTGCTTGTCTTGGGTGAGTGTTCAGTCATGGAAGAGCTTGGAAGAGAAAAGTCTCGTGTGGGCATTCTTACGGATTCTTTCTTATCGAATCTCTCTTCTTGAAATAGGATAGATAGAGTTGTTTACAAGAATTGCGTAGATAATAGGAGTAGTTTAAGCGCAGGGTTTACCTCAGTAAAGTCGGAGGATGGTTCTATAACTTTTGAGAGAAAAAGCATTGGTATTGGGTGATTTGCAGACATTGATCTGGGCTTCGAAGTAAAGCTCACTATATGCTTAACACATGGTTGTCGTATTGTATCAGTGACTGTTCGGAATCGAGAAAGTGGTAGTTGGGAAGGGGAATTGAGAATCTAGTAGAAGAGAGATTCTGTATTTTCTTCGTTCATAGGGTCAATCGAGTCGAAAGAAAGAAGTCAATAAATCACATAATCGATGTGAGAGTCTATATCCTCTTCTGCTGGGCGAATAGAGGATCTTATATAGGACGGATTAGTGTTCTTTCTCGGTCCAGAATTGAGTATATAGTCTAGAGTTTAGGGTATTGCTCTGGAAATCACAAATATCTAGGTTGGAATTCTTATTCGAGATATGTCTTTTCAGTCTTTGAATGAGTCGAAAACGTGAGGTTGCGGACATAATGAATCTCGATCTTGGGTAAGAGTTCAGTCTTTCGCACCATCCTCCTAACAGGAAGAATTAAGAATTCATATCAGTCGTCATCCGTTCGACTGAAGTACTTAAGTTTTCAGGTCCCTATCGGCATAAGACCCCTAAAAATCCTTGGAAAAGATTTCGATCATCACCGGCTTAGGGCACCGTTTCCAGCTCCCGATGCGGATCCCCTTCCCTAGTCCGATACTGATCCTGAGGCCGATAGAGTAGCCGATGTATCAGCCGATCCCTAACCAACAGCCAGGTGTCCATCTCTCCCCGATCCGTTTCCAGATGTCGCCCGAGTATCCGAGTTCGATTCGGTTGGCAAGTCCGATTCCGTTCTATAGTCCGATACCTAGCCAGATAGCGATACAGTAGGATAGTCCGATCCAGATCTAGATTCCGACAGAAGAGATTGTGTTACACGAGCTTCTTGTTCTGCCTATAATCCCGTCTTAATTGCACGGAAGATCCAGGGCTCATTTAGAAGAGGATGGACTCTTATTTATTGCTTTTTTAATCGCTTTATTTATTTATAGGTTTCTTTTTTGTCAGCATGCAATAATTCATTGTTGGGAGCCTTCAATAATTTCTTGTTTTCAGCATTCAATAATTCAGTAGAAGAAGTCTTGTGAATATCATCTTTTCTATGACTCCAATCTAGTTAGAGAAGTCGAAGATAAGAGCAGCAGGATTCATGGTAGTTTTTCTAGTTTTATAGCTTTGGAAGGGTAGATCCGTAGCTAGTTGACAGAGAGTGTAGTTCTTCCTGTTCCATGCGTAAAACATGATGGTGAATTTTCGCTTTCGTCAACCTGCCTACCCGTCTGGTTCCTCTCTCCTTTATGGGACCTCTTCTATCGTCAGCCTTATTCGACTCTAACTCTTGGCTATCAGTCTCTCTGGGACCCCTAGTCTTAGACCATCCTCCCCATGCCACTGGAAGCGACTATCTATCTTTTGAATCAGTTCAATATCATCCTTCTCTCACTCTTGTTTTATCATATCTACTATTGACTGTGGAGGCCTTATTTGCAGGCTTCTTTTCAGAGGCCTTTGCCGAAGGGCTTAATTAGGGAGCAATTAAGTTATCGAAGATACTAAGGAAGATGTTATTTGGTATTGATAGTTTATCCGATGTAGGCGTATTACAGGCCTGTACAATTAGGACATCACCTTCTATTTCTCCGGCCTTCCCTCTTCCGGCGTGACTATAGTACAGGATTTGCCGCATAGGCCGTACTTGCTGGGTTCCTGAATTCCCAGTTATTTCTCTATTTAACCGACGGGGGAACTTCCTCAGCGCCGGCTAATCGCTAAGGCGAAAGCCGCAGCCTCTCCTTTTGATGTTGGGTCTAGCGACACCGGATATCGCTTTCCCGGCTCTCCCGGAACCTAATTTACTCGGGTACGAGAATTCCTATTCAAAGAGGTTAGTTAGATAGAAGGTCTTCCTTTCAATCAATCAAAAGAGAGAGGATCAATCATTCTCTCTTCTCTTCTTCTCCTTCCTTTTTTTACCTTCTTCTAACACCCTTCGTTTACGAATTCTGTTCGGTCAAGCTTTTAAAAGCGTGACAGTGCGGCTCTTCTTGGTATGGACGTGCTATTGGACACTGTTGACGATTAAACCTTGAGTGGTTTGCCGGATCGAGAAGCATAGCCTCGGCTCTCTGCTTTGATTCGCGCAAGGCGGCGCGTCTTAAGAATAGGTTTTGCGCTCCTCTTCGAAGTACCGCGGGCAGGATCCGATCTGCCACAGGAAGCACGCTTTCTGGTTACTAAAAGTGCATTACTCAATACAACTGCCACCACTACTCAGAACGACGAAAGGCTTGATGATACTTCTACGTCGTGCAACTCCTTTCCGGAGCCCAGCCTAAGTGGTGTGCTTCTTTTTCTGTGCATTTCTGGTGAGGTCAGATAGTTCTTTTTTTCTTTTTTCGGTATTCGCCCTTAAAAAAGCCATAGCTGGCGTGGCAGTATGTATCGACAGGTCCTTATGCAACTCTCTCAGTCTTCTCTTGAGTCTTTTGTTCTAGCTTCATATCCTTTTTCTTCTCTTGCATCTTCTTCTTTTTCGGATGGTAAGAAGGGGAATATCTGTCCGATGGTTCTGACTTTGGTCGAGGAAGTGGAAAGTCTTTATTCTCGCCGAACTTCTTATTATGAGCAATGGCTCTCCAAGTCCGAGCTAGTCGAGGTCAGGAACTCCCTTCTGCGTGGTACCTTCTCTTTCTCACCAATGAGAAGATCCGAGATCCCGAAGCCGAATAAGCCGGGCCAATTCCGACCAATAACGGCCCCCGCTGGTAGAGATCGGATAGTAATGGATGCGCTCAATCTCATTCTCTCTGACCTTTTTGAGCCTGCCTTTCTGCCATCTTCCCATGGATTCAGGCCAAAGAGAGGACTGCCTACCTTCTTTTCAGCGCTCTCAGAATATGGTAGTGGGAAAGTGGATCAATTAATCAAAGCAGACATTGTGAAATGTTTTGATAACCTTGATCATGACATACTCCTTTCACAACTTAGGACGAGGGTCGGCCAAGAGAATGCAGCAATCCTGTCTCTTCTCTGCAATTTTATCCACTGCCCCATTTTGGATAGTCAAGGCATCGATCATTCTTTCAAAAAGAGGAGAGGGATACCTCAGGGTTCGCCGCTTTCTCCTCTCTTGATGAACATCTGTCTTCATCAATTGGATATGCGGGTGAGCGCCCTTATTTCTTCCGTGGGCGGCATTTCTTATCTGCGCTATGCCGACGACATGCTCGTAGTGATCAAAAGCGGGAGTGACTCGGCCTATAGACAGAGGAGATTCATCCAAGTCTTCCAGCGTACCTTGCACGAACTTAAGCTGGAATCAACCTCTTCATCTATCCAACATGGCCAGCGAGGAAAGTTGAGAGTTTTGGGCATGCTCCTGCTGATAGGTCCGAACGGGCGATTGGGGACTCAAGCCCCTTTTTCCAGATGGAAAAGAAAGCTTAACCCCCATTACCTATTGGCCAAGGTCAAGGCGAAGGCTGACCTATCACAGAGGCCCGAACTCTCTCATCTGCTCTCAGCCTACCTACAACTTGTACGGGCATATGCCGGACTCAATGCTTTCGCGCCCTTTACTCCCAGCCGACAGAAAAACGACCTCATTCGCTTTTGCAATCGCACTCTCTCTCTCGCATACAAGCACTTCCTTCGCGAATTTCACATCAAAGAAGGAAAGAAGGAAGAAAAAGAAGTCAGGGACGTCCGCAACTCAGTCTCCACTATAATCCACTCGATGGAGAGGAGAATGAAGGAGAAAAATGATGAATTTCTGACAGAAGAGGCAGAAAAAGAAAGAAAGAAATTTCTGGAAGAGCAGCCCTCCGATGAAAGTTCAGAAGAAGGAGAGGAAAGGGACGGTGACCAAGAAGAGGACAGAGAAGGAGACGACGGGCACCAAGAGAAGGACCCAGGAGAAGGACCATGAGCGATGAGAATGAAAGGACGGAACCTTAGAAAAGGTGAGATAGGACTAAAGACTTTCTTCTAATGATGAGACGACAAGAAAAGTGTGACTTTGCATATAAGGACGAGGTTGAGAAATGCAATTGCGATCCATCTCGCTTAGGTAAATTAGACGTCTTAGGTTTCACATATATAGCGAGGTAGAAGAAATCGATCTTGAATCGCCTTCCCTTAGGCAAAATGGAAGAGCTAACTTTAGCCATATGGTAGACAGAAGAAAGAGGAAGTCGAGACAGTCTATAACCAGTCTCTAAGGCGAATAGCTTCGTAGTGAGAATGCTCTTGAGAGGACTACTTAAAGTTAGACGAACGACTAATAGATGCCCGAAGCGAGCATAAAAGCCCTTCCCTCTAGTTGCTCACCAGACAGGTATAAGTAGGACGTTCGTGACCGAATGGAGGTGGAATGAGAATGGCTGAAAGAGCAATAGGGTGACGAGCTGACGTACGGCCTGAACCGTAGGAAAAAGAAGAGAGTATGTCTTATCATCTGGGTGAAGGGGATCCAGATTAACCAGATGAATGGAATTATTGACTTCTCCCTCTCACTTGTTGAAATCTATCTTTCTTTCTAGAAAGAGGAGGTCACGAGTGAAAGCTGTATATTTCTATAGAAGAAGAATGCGCCTATCCTTCTGCAGAGTGAAAAGATGGATATATACATAGAAGAAGGAGTCTATTTGAAGTTCCCATTCTTGGTTCTCGGCTTTTAGCTTAAGCTTTTATCTCAAATAACTGGATGTACATTCTTCTAGTGGAGTTGGATCTTCTATCCTTAGTTGCAGGTGAGGGTGAACGTAAATAGGCTTAGTAAATGGCTCGAACAGGTGTGGCAGAATGCCGTTCTTCTTCTACGAATTTGACTTCTTTGAGTTCGTACTTGCTTTCGTGGTTAGTCCTTGAATGACTTCTTCGGATTCCATCTTGGTTAGGTGGTCAGACTGCTATCTCAGAGAGAAGATCTTGCCGGGGCGTATTGCTCAGCCGGAAGTGCTTCTGAAAGGGCGGATATAGTTTCGAATCGATACAATGGCTAGTGCTACTTTGTGAATTTACTTTCAATATATTGTGCTCTGACTTCTCCTTTGTAATGATTTTCCTCTTCTAGGTCCCTTGACTCAGTCTTTCTCATGAGTGCCAGGATCTATATATAGAAGAATGACTCTTCTTTGCCTAGTTGCAGATCAGGGAAAAGCTAATGAAAGCGCCTGTCGAACTCCTTTTCTTCCGTGAGGGAAAGGGTTTCGTCTTCTACGCCCCTACTGAGATCGGTCTAAGAACTTGTTTTCCTCGGTGGTAGACTGCCTTTTCAATTCTTCTTTTTTCATTGTATTTGACGAGAGTGAATTCCTTTCTTCTCGCCCGAGTGGAAGGAAGGGTAAAGCTACAGATTCTATTGATCAGACTTCTACGAAGACTTTTCTTCATTCGTCTATTTCCTAGCATTCTATATCCCTCAACAAGTGGTCAGATTGGACGTATTCCAGAGTTTGAGATGGGGTGATTAGACTTTCTGTTTTGCTAATCTATCTCTTTCTAGGCTTTCTCGATTAGTCAGAATCGCATGAGAGAAGATATCAAAATAGTGAGGGTAAGGTCAATTAACCTCAAATCTCGTATCCGATCTGGCTCAGAGATGCTTTCTTCTATCTTTTGCTCAGGTACAATTCCTAAATGAGAGTGCTCTTCTTCTCGTCTTCATGCCTTTAATTCCCAGTTCGACTTCCAAAAATTCTACTTGCATCTGCATATGGCTAGCCCCCACTTCCCAGCCAGGAACTCGTCTACGTCTACTGAGACGGAAGCTAGGCATTTACTCGATAGAACGAGACTTCCAGCTACATCATAAAAGCCAGAAACCAGATCTCATTCTAAGAGCCATGGCGGGATATCAGTACAAGATGATCCCATCTGATAACTAGTTCTTAGGTTCAGTAGCTGCAACCAGATCTTCAACTAGGGTCTGAGAAGTAGAATTGGAAACGAATGAAAGAACAGAAGAGAACCTATTTATTTCTTAGGGCTAGTTCAGTAGTTTCACCCTCACCTGCAACTCGGGTTTTCTCAGTTGAATGGGAAAGTCTTTCCCTCAATCAAAGAAGAAAAGGAGTTCTTAGGCCGATTGCTCTAGCTTTACCCTTACCTAGGGCTAGAAAACGGATTTGAAAATCTCAATATCAACCAGCGAGAGGGACCGTAGAAGTCAATAATCTAGGAAATCGATATCTCCTTCAAAGGTAGGTGCCGAGGATAGCATATAGAAATAGGGAGCCCTTTCCCCTCGAATACCAAATAAATACAAAGAATGAAGTAACAAAGAGAGATTCTATTAGCGATTCTGAGATCGACAGAGATGAGATTGTAAGAAGGAAATGGCCCAAACTAGCCACAGAGTCCCGATTCCAAAGTAGATCTATCAGAGGACATTTACATTTATACGATTAAGGATCTACGGTAAGAATTAATAGCCTTTCCCCAAAGACAGAATTCCTATCCTTTGTGGGAAGATTAGAAGACAGAAATGCACTCAAAAGGGGAAATTCCATTACGCATGGATCCTCTCTTTTCTTATGGGATTGTGACTCGTACAGATCCCCGCTAAGAATTCCTATCCCCTCGGAGAAGATAAAGCAGATCAGTCGTATAAGCACGAACTAACGGAAAGCGGGAAATAGAGCCAAGGAGACTTCTTCATCTACATAATTTTCCATCCTAGGAGAAGAGAGACCAGCAGAGTAACAGTCTGATCAGTGGAATCTGTAGCTTTACCCTGCAACAAGGCAGGTTGAGAAGAGAGAGTCATTTGAGCTTGATAAAAGCATGAGCAATCTGCACCGGGAAGATCTCTAAGAAACCTGTCACCCGATGTAGAATTCTAAGAAAGAGACTAATGAGCACTCACCTAATTCGAACTGAAAGAAGGCAGATCAGTTGAATTTCCACTCTAGAAAGAACTTCTGAAAGCTATTACACTAGCGTCAGCCTCAACTTGACCTACTTTAAGAAGTTGATCTTCTTAGTTGCGAATATAAATCCTCGGGGAGACCCGCTAAGGCATTTAAGCCAGAATACGGATATACGATAAATGATCTCAGGCCATTATTCCTAGGTCTGGTAGAGAAAGAAGAGATCTCAAAGCTATACCAGCCAGTAAAACAGCTACCCAGGAAAGATCACATCTCTAATAAACCAGTCGGATCACCAGCTTTTCCAATTACGCACTGAAATCAGTAAAATCCGTAGAAGAAGAAAGGAATTCCAGGAACATATACACAACCGGATCTTCCGGCTAGTTCAGTACGGGCACAGAAGAAGAACTTGGGAGAAATACGTACTGCTTCTTAATAAGCAAATCTCAATCCGTGCACTCTGAAGATAGATAGACTGAGATATCTCAACGAAACAGAAAGGCGAACCAACTACTACAGTAGGGAGAAAGAACCAGAACTGGGGAGAAATAATAGCCACTTCTATATATATATACATCCTAGCACTCATGAAAGAAAGAGCGTGGAGTATTGCCCCAGTAATGGTGGTCTAAGAATAGCCCCTGAGGGAGCCCGGGCAGAAAGCTCGGAGGTGCTTATCTCAAGTAGAAGTTCTAGGTTTTGCTGATGAGGCTGAGGCTTTTCTCCTTATTGGAAGGTAGGGGTGAACGTAAAGAAATTGCCCGCAGACATTGTTTTCAGATGAGATTGACTGAGAATATAGTACTGGTATTAGATCTGCCAGGGTTGTATCAATTATGGCGAGATCCTTCACACGAAAGGAGATAAAAAGGAAGCTCGTCGAGGCCAGAGAAAGATAAAGAAGGGGTCCGCTCCATACAAAACTTAGGAAGGGGAATCCGAACTACTAGACTTATAATAGTTATCCCATCGCGTCGAGACAGATCCTTGACTCAAGAAAAAGGTCAAAAAGGAGCCAGGTGTCAAAAGCCTGTTTTCAAGGACAGAACTTGCGGGAAATCAATCAATGGAAGTGGTCTACTTTGGTTGAAGAAATAGAACCTTCCAGGAAGTGGAAAGTCCCTTTCGTTTGCTAAGAAGGATAGCTGCCCAGCACTCTATTTTGGTAGGTAGCTTCTGGTCTGGCAGCGAGCGGGAGCTCTGGCTTAGTCATACTAGGCAGCCCTATCCGATCCGACAAGCCCTAGGTGTCCTTTATAATGTAGAAGAAGGTGCAGCAATTCGAAAGACGACAATAAAGTACTTTTCTTAAGAGGTCGATCCGCCAAGGTCTCCCGCTTATGAATGGAAGATCGACACGCTCGCCCTTCCCTTATTATATCTGCTCCCATTCTTGGGATTTCCCATTCTATTTAGAAGGACGAGCACACATTTAGGACTCTATCTCTTAGGACTTTCTCAGTGGAAATACTACAAAGCAATATGGCATGGGTACGTCCTGGGTCAATACAAGCCAATACGGCCTCAAGGGTCAGGTCAGAAACGGGACCGGTAAAGAAAACCGATATGATCGGCCTCACGATCTTCCTTTTACGGGCAGTCCGCAGTCTATCGAAATGAACGATCTAAAAGTCATTAGCATTACCTCTGTGTGACAGAAGTCAACGAGGGATTCCGTTCGAAAAGCGCCATCCCTTCTAGCTTATTTGGAGACGGGGGACAGGGAAGAAGACGATAACCATTCCTTATTAGCAAAAAAGAATGAGTCGAATGAATTTTGCTAATGAAGAACTACTTTTCACCTTACACCTGCAGGACATAGCCCCAGTGCCAGACCGCAGATTCGGGCGGGAGAAGATGGAGGTACAACTAAAGCCTTTCTTTTGAATATCCCGCCTCTACCACTTGATCTGGTTGGGCGGACTTCTTCGGCTTAGGTCCCGTTGGGCACAATCTCCTGCCCGAAATGACGGATCAAAGGGAGGGCGAAAATAGGAAGAAAGTACGACCCCGCCCACGGAATAAGTCCAGTGACGGATTCGAACGAATGCCCGGGCTAGCTTTAAGGTAGACTAGAGTAGTAAGAGTCCCACTTGAAAGGGTTAGGGGGTCATCGAATCGAGTTGTACCACTTTTGCTTTGATTCCGTTACGAACTTCATTCTCCCGCTTGTACATTACGAGTCCATCTCATCAAGCCCTAAATTTGGTACTAGATCAAGGATTGGAAGATCTCGATCTGCGAGCCCTGGCTCCACGATATAATCCAAAGATGAGATAAGGTCGCTAACCTTCTTTCGTCCAGGTCGTAATGGAATGTTTTTTCGTATATAAAGCTCTTTCTTTTTACCTCACTCACTACGAGGAATTTTACCCCATCTTCCTAACCTCAATCTTCTTCCTCCAAAGCTTTATCCTATCAAAGAGGCTGTGCCGACAAAAGAATCCGATCATTGAACTCTTCCTGGCCCTGTATAAGCTTGCATTTTAGACTTTATAGGACGAGAGTCAGTAAGGAAAAGCGGATAAGGTCTGCCATTAATAAGCACCTGGTAAGACAGAGAGGAAAGACATCGCATGAGAAGTTCAACAAAGCCATCAGGAAAATGCATCGCCTGCATAAGAGCCCTGAGGTAAGGCCATTCAACCCGGTCAAATCAAATTGGCCATTTTTCATTATATCGGTATGGGTCGTAGGACTCATAGCTACTAGCGTGAAACTTGAAACCTCACATAGTGGGAAAAGTGTGGAATACGATTTCCCTAGGGAATTCTTCTTTCAATCTCTCAACTTTGAAGTCCACCTATAGTGAAAGTCTTACTTTTTAGCTCTTTGAGATGAGATCTTCCTTCTTTGAATGATTCTTCATGCGCGTATATGAACGAAAGTAGGGTGGTTGTTATATGTAGATTTTAGGAATGAATCTTTCTCGCATTTCGTAGTGAATGAATCTGATACAATAGGCTCAAGCTATACTTAGTAAGGTCTTTGCCCTTCTAAGTGAATAAGGATATACTACTTAGGATGGGTGATCGAATGAGCCATTAATTCATTTCTGGATGGAAAGACGAAAGTTGGTTGATAGGGCAGGTAAGAATTATTAGATAGGCTTTCCCCTCCTCTTCCTACTAGCTACAGGACGCGCCAGACTTGACCGCTCCTTACTTTGCACCACGTCCTCCGACTGGGAGACTTTCTGGTCGCATTTTGAAGCTTGGATTAGAAGGACTTCCCTTGAGACTGAGTCACTGCCTCCTTATGATGATCCTGAGGCCACTGGCTCTAACCACCAGCTGTACCCTACAGCCCCGGCAAATCAGCAACTTTATAACGAGGCAGTTAGCCGTCAGCTAGCTGAGATTGCCCGGATGCTAGCACAATTCACCTCGCAGGTAGCCGAAATAGCCCGGCTGCACCTGCTGCTCAAGGAAGAAAACCTCCTGCAGTACCGGCCGTGTACTTGGCTCCCACTCCCATGAATCAGATAGTGCCATACGTCCGACCACAGCCGTCCGACCCTCTGATGGAGAAGAGCAGTCGCCTTGAACGGGCAGTTAATAAGTTGAGTGGGGACAAGTATGATTATGATGTTGCAAATCTTGAAAATCTCCCCCTATTACCTTCTCATGCAACTAGCCAGGAATAATATATCAATAAGTCTTCAAGCCGGGAAGATCAATTCGATAGTTAGATGCAATGCTATTTGATCTTTCTTTCTTTGATTCTATGACATCTCCCCCATTTGAGCTTAGTTGAAGGGACCATCTACCTATGTCTACTTGAAGAAGTTAAGCATAAGACTTTCTTCTTGCTTGAAGCTCTCTTACTAGCACCAAATAGCTTTCTTCTTCGAGGGTTCATAAGACCACCGCAGTAAGTAAAGGCGCAAGCAAAGGCAGCTCAGACCCTCTCTTTCTAACAATAAGCCCCAAGCTAACTCAGGAAAGAAGGGGATACATATGATACCAGAACGAAAGAAAGTCTATGAACTGAAATCCACCTCACCGGGCAGGAGTCCTATCGACTAGGAGACAGGGACCATGCTTAAGTAAGAGGACAGGACAGGACTGGTGGACAGGCTGCACAGACCTATTGCCTACGTGCCAGTCTGTCTTATTCTCTTCTCATGCTTGTAATAAATACTACCTCTCTCTTCCTCGCCTTAGTTTTAGGCTCCTTTCGTTCTCCTCTTGGTTTCTAGTAGTTCATGGAAGTGAGGTGTGGTGAAAGCCTCCTTTCTTTCGCCTTCTGCTCCCCCTTCGGTTTCCCCGTCCTATTTCCCCATCTCTTTTCCCTCGAAGGAGAAGCATCTAAACCGTCCTATTTGAACTACTTTATCTACCCCAGAGTGAACAAATAGTAGGTATTGCGAGAAGGAGTGAACAGGATGACTTGACATTCCTAGGCAGAAGTAGGGTTCACAGCAGTAGGTAGCAAAGCGACTCCACCTCGGATAATAGTAGGTTGCGGTCGGTAGGCATGGATACTTATATTATTCTTTCGGGTACATACAGGTTCTAGTTTGACCAATAGATGGATAGGGGCTAGCGATTCAATACAGAGATGGCATGGCTTACTCTTTTTTCTAGGCCTAGTTCGTATAGTCATATTCTCTTCTGACTAGCATGCAAATGAATATCTAATGATGCGGGCTAGTGGTTGGTAGAAAGCGGATGGCACAATAAGGCATCAAAAGGTAGACTCTTATCCGAGCAAGGGTTTTCGGGTAAGCACAAGGACAGAGAGGAATGGGCTTAGGGGTTGGGGTATGCAAGTTAGGACTTCTTTTATTGACATAAGCTCAGGAAAGAAAGGAGGACAGGCGAAGTACTCTCGTTCTAGCCCTATTGTTATGGGCATGTCCCACTAGTTGATTCAGAATTCATTTCTATTTCTTGTTATCGTGACTAGTAAAAAAAGTCCTGGATTTTACAGAGAGGGTTCGAAACTAAGAGTGCGCAAGAGGTGGATATCTTGCTTTTAGGCTTTCACTAACTAGCGCCATTGATTCGGAATGAAGATTCGAAGCTGAGTTTAGAGTCCTTAGAAGGTGATTACCAAAGACCGGGCTCTGGGAAAGGGAAGATGGGCCTTCCACTTCTCTATCTCTTGAGATGGAATTCCGGGAGTAAGTGAGAAGTGTGGTTCTCGGAGTTAGCACGGTGTCAGATCTTTCCCTTTTTTCGGCAACTTACTTTAGATAGCATCTTGGAGTCCGACTGACGCCTTTGGGCTAAGAAATTCTCCTTTGCGGGAAAGAGACTGATCTTAATTATTCTTATTGTGCACCTTGTGAGCGCCTTTGGATCCGCGAAGTTAGAGCTCAAAAAACTTCGGAAAAAAAAAGAAGAATAAGGTCAGAATTTGGTCAGGAATGCAGTTGCTCGATCCCTTATTTCCTATTGTAGTGCTTTCCTAGACCGAATGAGAAAGGGCTTGGATTTAGCCGCTAAAGCTATCTCTAGAATAGCCAGACATGTAGTGCTAAGGAGACAGCAGAAAAATAAAATGAAACGAAAGTCCCGGAGCTAGTGAATTTGCTTCTTACCATAGAATAAATAGGAATAGACGTGATCTCCCTTCTTAAGTGGAGTAAAGGTATGGACTTTGCTCCTGTGAAAAGGAAATAGGGCAGTATATCTCCAAAGAGTTACGGAAGGTAGAATCACGAGTATATAGGTTTCCAATAGAGATGAAAGGGGCTTAAAGGAGTTTCGGATCGGGCTACATTGTTGGAAGAAAAGCTACCACTTGCTGGCTCGGGTCTCAAGTATTATATATATATATATATATGTATAAGGGAAAAGTCAAAGTCAAAGTCTCAAATGATAGATATTCAAAATAAGCCCTTGCTTGGTCTGTAGCGGCAGGGAGCTCTGCCCTTGCTCTTTGCTTTCTAGTGAGGGGTCCGGCGCGGGTTGGTTCAAGGGCTTGTCATTGGCTTCGAAAGGGCTGGCCAGTCGGTCCCTAATCTCTCTGAGTGGCCCAGGAGATATTCTAAATATGGCTTCCTTGGGTTAGGGGGGCTACCAAGAAAACGAAAGACTATCATTCCAAGAGATTCAAGTTAGCCGGAGAAATATGGTTTGCAATTTTTCATTTAACACTTGAAACTTGATTTATGATTTTTCATTTATTATCCAAGGGATTCCTAAATTGTATTCTTCTCATCCATGGGACGAAAGCAAGCCACTTGTAAAGTGAAAATTAGACTTTGAAATGGGACTTTTAGAGTGCAATTTCGGCTTTGAAGGGAAGCCATAGAGGCAAGTGAAGTTCCCATTGAGGCAGATTTCGCTAATATGGACATTAAGGCTTTCCTTTCAGTACTAGTTCACAGTGATGGAAGCGATCGAATACGTTCCATCCATAAGCGAGAATAGTTTGCAGGCCTTTAAGCAGGAGAGGAATAGACGAGCTTAGAAAGAATGAAAGATAGTTGGTTGGGAATCTAAGTTGAAGAGATAGGAAGCTAACTCTACCAGAGAACTTTTGCCTACTCTTGTTCTTTCTCCTCTTGCTGCTCATGGCATAAACTCCAAGAAGACGGAAAGAGTGAAGAAAAGGGCGGCCTCAATCTTCTCTTCTCGGTCTGTGGATAGGTTCAGCTATTAATGAAGCTGAGCTGATGGACCATGTCTAGACTGGTCCTATTTGCACTTGGAGGGAGTGGAAGTGCCTTTAGAGCCAGGAAAGTCAGTGGATAGAGGCCTTATAAAAGATCCTTGGCTGATTTATGTGCAGCAATCTTGGGATTTTTCCCTCGACAGGAAGGCCGATCAAATCAGTAGGTCTAAAGTGAAAGTCTAATGCTTGAGAGAGTTTGTACAAAAGCGACTTTCCTCTTTGACTCGCTCTACCGAAAGACTCGTGCTCTTAAGAAAGGCTATCCACTGTCGGTCTAGCACTAGCTAAAGTCAGGAATCTACTATTAGTCTTAGTAGCGAAGCAGCCCCCGAAATCTCCTATGCTAGAGGAAAGGCTGTTGAGACTGGAGTTCACTTCCTATTAGTCTTCCACAAAAGCGGTGTCGGAAGAAGGTACTAATCTGATGCTGCTCTCTGAGCTCATGCATTCTTTTAAGAAAATGGCTTTATATTAATTGGGCCAGAAAGGCAGCAGCTACATTTGGAAGCAAGATGGATACCTTTCGACCAAAGGCCTTCATCAATTGGCAGGCGGAGGAGGAATAGCTTCCAAAGAAAAAGACTTATCTGTTTTGGGAGCAACTTCTGCCATATGTGCTTAGCCGAAAGCATGAGAGGCCGGGGCTCTCTAATGAGGTTCCACGCCGAGGATAGAGAAAAGAGACCATTTGAATTAACTGTCCAGCAGGGAAGATCAGCCGAGTCAGATAGGAAAAGATTTTGATTGCACACTGCTTGAGCTGCTTGGACGCGGAGGACAGCTTTGGCACCCGGGCTGAGGTTAGAAGAAGCATTAAAAAGCTCTCTAACTTGATGGAGGGAAGAATCAGACGGTTTGGACAGTGAGATATCTGTAAGCCAAGCGTCATACCAAATGGAGCAGAGAGCCCTACCGATGTGTCAATGAATATCTTTTTCCGCTATAGGCCTGACAGCGAGCATTCGACGCCATATGTGCGAGCCCGCGGACTGCGATTGGGTTGGGTGAGAGGAATGACAATATTTGGCTTTCATAAAGTGACTCCAAAGGTTCGTTTGAGTGCGAAACTTCCACCAAAGATTGATAGAGTATGCTTGGATAATATTTGCCAGAGAACGGACACCAATCCCACCTTCAAAAGTAGGACAAGAACATTTCTCCCATGAGACCGAGTGAGCCTTGTGCTTTCCTGCCACTTGACCGCCAAAAAAGTTAGCAAAAAGTCTCTCAATAGCCTTGACAACCGCGACTGGGGGATCAAGAGAAGGAAGTTGAGAAGTCGTAATTGATTGAAGCACATGGTTAATGAGAGTAATCTGACCAGCCGAATTGAGGAGAGTTCCCATCCACGTGCCCACCTTATTTTGGAGTTTTAGACTAAGAGGATCAAATAGCTTCTTCGTTTTCCGACCAAGATAAAGAGGGCAAGCCAAATAGATCAACGGCAGTCCCTTATGACCAAAGCCTAGCCGAGTCGAAATATTGTGAATTCTTCGCTCCGAAAGAGAGGGGGCAGTAGAGAAGCTACTTTTCGAAGTATTGATCAGTTGTCCGGAACAGCCCTCATAAAGAGAAAGAAGAGATTTATGCTTGTCCAGGGAATGACGATTACCATTACAAAAAATAAGCACATCATCCGCAAAAGCCAAATGAGAGACAATAGGGCAGCCAGACGAGGTGGAAAAGGCAAGATAGGAGAGCTCCGATGAAGATCATTGAGACTGCGGTTAAGCACTTCGGAAGCAATAATGAAAAGGCCTGGAGACAAGGGATCCCCTTGACGAAGACCCCGAGGGAAAAAAAGCAACTGGCTTACCGTTGATAAGAAGGGAGAACCAATTATTAGAAAGAACCCGCCAGAGAATATCGATGAAGACTTCGTGAAAGCCAAATCTCCTCAACACTTGAAGAAGAAATAAGCAGGACACCCGGTCAAAAGCTTTAGGCTTGCTTTGGCCAACTTTAGAACTATGTTAGAGCCATTAACCTTCTTGCCGAGGTGACTCATCAGCTCCTGAGCTAGAAGAATATTGGCATGGATGACACGACCCTTAGTGAAAACTCCTTGGTTGTCCGAGATAATAAGAGGAAGGGCCTTACCTAATCTGACGGAGAGGAGTTTCGTTCTTACCTTGTTACAGAAATTACACAAGCTAATGGGTCGAAGATCTTTGAAAGAAGAAGGATTCTCCACTTTCGGAATAGTAGCGATAAGAGTACTCATGAGCGAGGCATATCAAAGCCTGCAAAGAATTCTAATTATAGAAGAAAAAGGGAAAGCCATGCAAATCGAAGAGGTCTCAAACGACCAAAGACCTAGGGAAGCACTCCCGAGTGAACAGTCTCGAGGATGCCAATGTGACGATCCGGGTACTTACCTGGAAGAGGTCTAGGAAAGAGAGAAAATGGAATCATCAAACCTATAGAACCGTCACAAAGATCTAGAAAGCAGGGCAAGGAAAAGCTTTGACGTAGTGGATTATAGGTATTCTAGTAGAAGGCGGTATATCATCATGTCTCCAATATCTTACATAATATTTGAAATAGTGTAGTATGTTATTATCTGTGGGAGCGGGATCAATGGTAGGATCAATCTTGCCCTTAGTGTATTGTGTATTAACCATTTCTTACCAATTTCGCCATTCATGCAATAATACTGATCGCATCTGACATTTCATTTCTGCCAAAGTAATTGAATAGTATGAGTTGATGGCAGAAAGAGGAAGAAGCCTTGCGTATATCTTATCTATTGATGTATATACAATCTAATAGACAGCCGCTCGGTCCCGGGGAAAAGGGTTTGCATCATAAGATTATGTGTCCCCGACCTTCTATCAAGATGTGACTCAGTCTCTAGCACAGGCACAAGTTTCTTTTCTCTAGTGTAGCTTTCAAGGCCCCTACTGCTAAGCTTTTTCCTAATCAACGACAGGCGGACTAGTTCGTACGAGGGCACCTATCCCATCATATATTAGACTATTTGTCCTGTCAGCCCTTTCTCTTTCTGCCGCTTCTGGCATGCTGCCATCTATGGAGATCATCAATCAAGTCTCTCTTCCCCGCCTAGCCACTCCTTTAGCAGCGAAGTCAGATGTCTATGCGGGCGCCAGAGAGGCTTCCCATTCTGGTTGACTTCGATCGAGTCTTTCCCCTTACTTATCTTATTCTTAGTTGAAGGACTAGTCTCAAGAGAAGACGCCCGTCGTCGATAGACTTTCTTTTCTCGATTCAGTTTAGTAGAAGCTAGCCGCTATAAGAACTAGTTGAGGCGAAAAGCCGTTCCCGAGCCGTGACTACTAAGATTCCGAAGCCTGGAGTTGCTGCATCTGCCCTGCAGCCTCCTACCACAGACAGATTGATTTCGAGCTTCCCTTCGAGCAAAGAAAGAAGAGGTATTTCATATGCTAATTCCTGCGCACCAGTAGATGCTCCCAACCAAGAGTCTCGTCTATTTTTCTTCGCTTCATTTTCCCAGCTGATTGGTAAACTTCAACTCTTCTTTTAGCTTGACCTTCTCTCTCTTCTATTTAGCCTTACATAGATCCCTTGTTTGCTCTATTTTGGTCTATTACACGGGTGAGACTGACTAATTTCTCTTCTAAGTCAGAGCATGCCCTGAAAGCAGCCACAAGGGCTTCTTCATAGCTTTCAGCGAAGGAAGGTCAAGTCAAGAGTTCTCATAGCTCACTCAATAGGACCAGTCTTTCCAAAGTCTACGTGCATTGATTCTTTTCAAAGACTAGTAGTTTGAGCAGGGCAAGTAGTTACGCAGCTCAAGATCCCTTCCAAGCGCTTTATCTAGTAAATGAACTGGATCCGACTCATCTGCTTCAAAGTATGCGTCCCCACCATCACCAGGGGAGAAGGCAAAAACACCCGAAAGTCCTGACCCAAATGCAAGTAAATGATCGAAGGAAGACATTCGGATTGAAGGCATTCTCGACCACCACGGGGTCAAATATGCTGCCTGTTCAAGAGTTGTTTTGATGGGTAAATCTCCAACTTTTGTTGTGTAGCTGCCTAGTAGCAAGTAGGGGGCTTATTTGCTTGCCCAACTGCCCTATCTATTTTCTAGTGAACTGAATCGAAGCCAAGAGCGCCTCTGAATTTCTTTCAAGCTTTGGTGCTTAGTGCATGGCCTCTAGGTCGGAATAGCAGTTTTACCGACCCTCGACTTTGACTTTGGAAGACATCTTCTCATACAATATAAAGTCGAAAGTTCCACGCCTTTAGTCCAGTGCTAAGACTTTCCCACTATATGAGATGCAATTTCTTCAATGGAAACTGGTCGCTCCGAAGGGAAATCGAGTGGATAGATTTTTCATCTATATAAAAGGCAAAAAGTGAAATGCAAAGACGTGGTTGTGAAAGGAAAAACATTTGAGAACTTTCGCTACTAGGCCGGCGTGAACTTTCTCACTTGAAGGAGGTCGTTCAGAAAGAAACTGGAGTTGATACCAAAAAAGACTGGAAAGGTGATTTGAATCGCCTAGCAATTAGCATCGCCTATTGCCTTGGTCTAACCATTTTCAAGACCCGTAGGGAGCCTTTTATAGTATAGTCCGATTTCCAACTGAAATAAAAGATCTCAGCCTTGCTTGCACGGGCAGCCATTCTTTTCGCTTTTAGATCTTGTGTAATAAGTCAGACTGCTCCTCAACCAATCTCAATCTTCCCAGTCCCTGGCTTTTCTCCCTTCCTAACTCAATTGCAACCGAAGCCTGTCCCTCGCCCTCGATACCGCCTTCTTACGAACGAAGCGGGGAACAAGCAGAGGAGAGCCTATCATGCAATAGAGAGGGAGATAGCTATTAGACATATCGGAATTCAAAGATGACAGCCGCATAAAGACAAGCGTACCCGAGGGATCATCGCCTACTTCTCATGGACTAGCCCACGACGCTATTTAGCAATCTCAAACCTTGGAAAGGAGACCAGTCCAGTCTCCATCTTGGAAACCATCTTTTAGGGAATTCCGATTAAAGGGTTCACTCTAAAGCTCAATCATCATTTAGGCTTTTATTCAAGGGGATTTCCCAATGGGCAACTCAGGAACGACTGCCAAAGCCGCTGCTGATGAAGATCAGACCAGAAGCAAAAAGTCTTGATCGTAGACCAGGCAGAAAGAGAAGCTGCGGAAGACTTGAAGTCCGACACGTAGAGGCTTTCTTTTCGAAGGGGAAGAGGACAGAGAAGGAAGAATAAAGGATGCTAGTAAAGAAGGGGACTTATGCGCGAAGGTAGAAGGGGCATAAGAGAAAGGAACTACTACCTAACGGGAGTCGAAACAATTTCTATTGTGAAGGGTCAATCATAAGATAAGAGCAGTTGTAAGCAAGAACCACCAGATCGAAGTAAAGACGCCTTAGATCCGCCTCTGACCTTTGAGCTAGCTAAGCGAGCCCTTCTTGGGATACCTCGTTATCCCTGCCCTGCGTCTTTCATTCTAGCTACCGGGGAATCACTAAAAAAGAATGTAAGCGGCACTCCTACCGCTCCGAAAGGAGTGAGATTCTTGGCATCTCGAAAGAGTTATGTTAAAATAAAGAAGTCCTTTCCTTACTCTAAGAAGGAAGTAAACTCCCTTGCTGCTTACGAGCAAAGTCTACTATTCCTATCCTGCCTTAGTCAAAACCTTACCGGCCGTTAGCAGGAGTTGCCAGGGGATCGTACTGAATTACGAAAAGCGAGAAAGAAAGCAAAGAAGAGATGAGCCTTGCAAGCCTTAACAGAAGACCAATACAGGAGAACGAGAGATTCACCGAAGGCAGAAAGAGCAGACCGCTTACCTTACCATAAAGAGAAGATCGATATCGCACAGAAGGCACCCTATTTGAGATAGTGATTCAACTTAGACTTTAACCTCAAAGCGATTGAACTAACCTTTTGACTAAATAGATAATATGGGCTAGAGAGAAGCCCCAAGTCCCTCTTCTGGCACCGGAAAGTGGTCAAGTACTAGGGCTCTTTCAATTGGCCTTGTGGTGGTCCTTGGGTCACCGGCAGAAAGAAAGGGATTGATTAGTGAGGTACTCTCGATAGCCATACCAGTGATTTTGAGGATCGGCCGATCTTGATCAAATCAAATGTGAAGATAGAATTCTATTAATAAGCAGAGATCCTTTCAAAGGAAAGAAGGAGCGTAAGCAGCCTTGAATCTGAAATTCACAGATATGAGATAGATGGACAGAATGCGCTCTTAGCAAGTGAATCCTAGGTTGGTTGTGAGAATGGGATTGATGCTGAGAATGCCATGAAGGAGCTGCAAGCAAGTGAAAGCTAGTGGTTGAAAGATTGGCTTAAAGAGCCAATAACTGCAAGAGAGGACGGAATTATGTCTTTCCTTTCGGGATGGTCTTGGGCAATAGGTTTAGTGACAAGATATTCACGAACATAGCAAAAAAGGAAAGGATGCCGCTTGCTAAGGCCCTCGCTCAGGCGGGATAGATTAGAGCTAGATCGACTACTTGTTCTTTCCCTTGCTTTACCTAAGACCGACATATACTAGCATCCGGCCGAGAAGAAGTTGACAAATCCCTTTTTCTAATCTGCTGTTGTCGGAATCACCCCTGTTGGGATAGGAATGAAGCCAATTGAATTTGGCTCATCACCTTGAAAGCTAGACGCTTGGCACAAAGTACAAGGTTAATGGGCGAGGAGGCATGAATAGTATCAGGAAGATGCCCACAAGCGTCTGCAATCGAAAGGGAATTTCTTTCTTTTAGTTTAGGAAGGATCCCCATCCCACATCAGGCTCAATAGAAGGAAAGGATTGATCAGAGGAGGCATAAGACCGAGCTCTCCAGTAAGCTCGGGACTATTCTATTGGGAAAGTTCGCCTCTGTCTCTCGGGTGAGAATCCGCTGAAGCGATAGTAAGGGCATACCAAGAGCAAACGATTCCTTTGATAGCAGAGATCTGGGACATCTTCACCAACTGACAATTCCTCACGGTATGAAGATTCTTTTAAATAAAGGACATGACATGCCCGCTCTTCGAACTGGAAAGCTGGCAGGAACTAACTTACTATTCGATTGCTTTTACTTGCTACCTTCTTTGGCAAACTTCGGAAGCTCGTGCCTCTCGGTCTTCTGGAGTTAAGTGACCTGAGGTCGCAACGCAAAAGAATAGGAATCGCTTTCATTTCATCACGAAGAGAAATTTGCCTAAATAGAAGGAGAATAGGAACTCTTAGCAAGATCGCCTGATGCCCAGGCCCGGAAAAAAAAGAAAGTCCCAGGCGATGAGTCAGGAAAGGCCTACCAAAGAGAATGCCTACGCGATCGAAGAATTTGGAATGAATTCCGGACGGGGCTAAACCACTGTACCAAAAGAAGGACTTCTTTCGCTTCGGGATCAGAGGGATCGCCCGTTACTCTACTACTGCCTTCCCCTTATTTATAGGGCGGAGGCCCAACAATCCATAGTGTAGAGGGCTGGCTCATCAATCGACTACGGTCCCTGTGCCCTTTTTTCTCTTAGTCGCTAATAGAAGAGAGCTGCACAATCATTGGAGTGCCCGGGCATATCAACATCCAATTCCTATTCCTAAAGCTGGACAGATTCTCTGAAAGTGATCGGACGGGTAGCTAAAGTCGAAGGAGAGAGATCGGTAAACATAGGGCTTCCAGATCGATAGACGAGAGGACTTTGACACAAGCTTTTGAAAGCGATTGTGAAAGAAGATTCTAGCCTTCTTTCCAGCAGCAAAGATTGCTTTGAAAGCTTCGGCAGGGTCTTTTGATCTGTGCGGAGAATCCACCATTCTTAAACCATTGGTTCTTATTAGGTAAAGAAGAAACTGCCTCACCTTGACTTGAATGGAAGGTTCCGCCATCCTCTTACTGAATATGGTCTGTCGCCTTGAGGAGATGTAGGAAGGAATCCTTAGCCTTCTCTTTTCTTTCAAGACAGAGAATATCTTCTTGCTTCATTTAATCTCACTCACTCCGCATGCTACAGTTATTACTCTGCTACCAATCTGTCTGTGGTTAAAGCCTTACTATTTTCATACCTCACTAATGCTCTATGTCATTGACTTAGCACTAAGGACTGGGCGAGGGATTTTCTTTGGAATAGTCAAAAGAAGTGCCCTAGCCTAAAAGGAATGTGGGCCTGACATCCAAGAAGTGGAGGAGGCCGTTCGAGAGGACTAGTAGGAAAGGAGACCTTGCCCGGTGAACTCCTATCGGTTAAGTCTAGAAGGGTGGTTGCCGCTTTCTTAGCCAAAGACAATTTCGGCGCGTTCTCGCACAGGAGAGGCCCCTAAGCCTAATCCGAATAGCGAAAGGGAATTCCAAATAGGGCGCCCGTGCCTACGCAATACTCTTAGTTCGCCCTAGTCAAAGCCTGGAAAGCTTTTCTTCCTGAATGAAAGAAAGATTGGCTATGCCCAACTTCTTGAATAAGGATGGACGCTTTCTCTTCTCACACCTGGAACTCTCATTCCTTCTTCTCCCTCGTCTACATCTCTCCCTGCTTTCTATAGAAGTCCTTGTTCTAAGCACTGCCATTAGACTCTCTTAGAATTGAAACGGATTCTCGCAAGAAGTTGACTTTGCCAAATAGCATTCCAAGGCATAGGGGGACAGAAGGTGGGATTCCTCTCTTGATCAATCAATCTATATAGTCTTTTAGTGGAAGACCTAATTCTGCTCCAAGCCCCATAAAAAGATCTCATCCGTACTTACGAGGGGGAGGTTAATAGTCCTTGCCTAAGGCGGAGGGAAGTCTATCAATTCAAGGTCTAGATTCTCGATAGTAGGATGGTTCACCCAATCACGAGAGAAGGCCTATGAATGAATAATAAGGGAAAAGCTAGCCGCGATCTCTCTAGTTTGCATTCCCATGCTTGTAATCCTACTATTCCGCTCCCTCGCCTTAGTTATAGGCTCGCATCGCTCTCTTTCAGTTACTCGTAGTTCCGGATGTGAGGTGAGGAGGAAGACAACTCTATCTCGGACTAGCTGTTCTCGGACTACTGTGAATAGCTCTACCTACTGATAAAGTAGACCGGCATCGGCCTAATCCTTCCCTCCGGCCCTGAGTTCCGCACAGAGTGAATTAGCATAAAAGAAGAAAGCTTCGGCCAAAGTCCATGGAAATCTCGAAGGAAGGCGAGGCAGTGGACACGCTAGAAATGGACTAGAAATGCTATCTTTACGGTCAAGAGTGCATATAGAAGTCGATGCATTGTGGATCTGAATGAGGAAGGAAACTGGAGATGGTTGTGGAAAATTTCTGAACCACAGAAAGCATCCTTCTCTGGCTTTGCCTTCACCAAGGCCTCCATACTCAACAAGCTGGAAGATTGGATTAGAAGGTCATCCTGATTGTAGGAGGTGCACACGGGGAATTGAGGACGAACTGAATGATGTGCTACGCGACTCTCACTTTGCGCCTAGTCTATGGATTCTCTAGATGGACAGGATGCCCCTTTTTTCCAGGGAGATCTTACGGACTGCTTACGAAGAAAGACCTCAGGGAATGAAGAGCACTGGCAACATCTTTTCTTGGTCAGTACCAAGGTCCATATATTAATACTTCCTTCTTTTGTTCAGCATATAGCTAGACGGTCCTTCTCTTCTATATCGACTGACCACGCCTGTCTCCTTCCTTTGACTCTTCCTTCGTCCGAGACTCTCTATGATGAAGGTTATTGCGCCCCTTCTAAAGACCTTCCTCACTTTGAGGATTTTAGAAAGCTCTAACGCTTATTCAACGCTTATTCGCCCATCTCTTTCTTTAAGATGATTCTTGAATAGGATTCTTTCGGGCTTGAGTTATGTGGGGCTTATAGGTAGAAAGAAAGTCAGCCTTATACGACATGGTGCTGTGGGAATGAAATCAAGGTCATGGATAGCAGGAGATCCTCTTGCTAGGGCTTGTACACCCGGCTCTACGGAGATTAGTTGCTGGGTGGCTGTCCAGTCTAAAGGAAGTCAGGTTTAAGAAAGAAAAGAGTTCTCTCTATCGATTCCACTCTCACAATTGCTCCTTGAGTTAGAGTTCGAAATCCGGAACCAAAGCAGTGAACAAAGTCCAGCCGAGCAACGAAAATCAGAACTTGCTAAAGGATTCTGAGGTATGAATAGCAGACAGGAAGCCTTATTGAGTGGAAAGGCCCAAGCCTTAGAGCAGACCGGAACTGAAGGCTTTCTTTGGATTGATTCAAGAGAGAGAGCATGCCTAGCTGCAAGAGAGAGAGAATGGACACGTGTGCCAGTGCCCGGGAGACAGATAGAAGGAAAAGAGAAAGAGGGAACTGCTGGCTAAATCAGAGCGCTAGTGGTAAGCAAGCAAGAATGCTTCAGTCATCCCTTGAGTACGTAGATCGCTGCCCCCGAGCCAGTACCCTTGCTTGTAGCGTATCAACAATTAGCCTAGCTTCCCCAACTATCATCGTAAGTAATAGGCTAATCAATTCCATCCATGACTAAGACTCTCTTCCTAGATCAGTATGGCAGAAGATGGAATCAAGATCAATGATTGCATGCTTTCAAAAGGAAAGATAATGGCTCACGCTATTCTGTCTTAGTTGACATCAGCAGTCAAAGGACTTCTAAAAGAGAAGGGAAAGGGCAGCACAAAGGCAGAGTAGAGCTCTATAGTGGATTTGGATTGGATTCCATGGGAGGGGGTTACTAAGTAAAAAGGAAGAGTTACCTAGGGACTGACTGCTTGGGCTGAGTTTTCGGATAGAAGAGCAGCAGGCCTTCTTCGATAGGCAAAGGAATTCATTAGATTAGTAGAGAAGCAAAGAGAGCAGACTCCAGAGTTGACTTCCATTGCTAAGTCAGAGTGAATAGCATATCGGAGAGGGTATTCTGTTTAAGCTCAGGCAGACGAGGAGAGGAGCGAAGCTTTAGACTAGTTGGAGAGGAAAAGGCTATCTCGATGGGAATAGATGTGCAATTCACTTATTCTTGGAGAGGAGTTGCACTCTAAATCAGTCACCCGACTGACCGTTCTACTAAGATACCTCCTCCTCCGCGAAAGCAGCCTTTTTTTAAGAGAGTTGCCACTGTCGTCGTCTTTTGCCCCCACTCGCATCCACCGACGCTCCCAGTCTCCCCAGGGGGACAGCCCTGAACCTCTCTCTTCCAAATAGGAAGGAAGGGTTCGCTAGATTTTTGATGAAAGAAGTTCTTCTTCGAACTTCTTCTTATCTAATGGCTATCTTATTAATATATACATAATAGAGTTCAGAACTAATATAATGCATCTCATGCATGAAGCTTGATTCTATATCTTGAAGAAGGAAGCATAATTGATTTGACTGCTTTTAATCGTCTTATTTGCTCACTCCCATCCTGCACTCTCGAGCGACCGAGCTAAAAAAGATTATTTTGGCCGAGCGTGAATTGATGTTGCCACACCGAAGATCCGGCTTCCACAAGAGGATCAAGGGCGAAAAGAGGGAGAGTCCAAATCCATTATTCTCTCTTTCTTGCCGTCCTCTCCTTCCGAAAAGAGATAAGGAAGATCTCGATGCTGATGCATCATCTACGAGATGAGAACCTTCTTCTTCTAAGGCTGCTCCGAGGCCTTCTAACCTCAGTTGCGATAGCTTTCTCTCATTTTTTTCTTTTAATTGAAAGCGTTCACCTCACCGATTTCCCCTGTGAACATGCTCTTACAGCTTATGAAAGCGCAAGGACGAAGGGAGCCGATAAATTTCTTTTGAAAGTGCTGGAAATGCGTTGAAAGTCTGAGACCCATGAGATTCAAAGGATTTTCCTCGTAAAAGAAAGAGGGAATTGAATTCACTAGCCTTGAAAAGCGAAGGAAGCCAATCGAAGCCTTGATTCTATAACTATTAATGCATAATGCAAAAAGATCTATCCTTTTTCTCCGAGACTTTCGAGCTCTTATATTACAAGCCTCCTTCAAGCAAAAAAGATCTAATGAGGCCTTGAGACTTCCTTTGATTTGATCGTTAGCTTACAGATTTGATACCTGGCTGACGGTTGCACGAAGCATAAAAAGCTAGGTGGAATAGCAGTAGATGAGAACGAGTACTCACAACAGTGACCCCCAACTATTCAAAAGCACATGCGGAATATGCAAAGCAAAAGAGTGCAAACCGTTTACCTTTCGTTTTGTATGGGCTCGACCCCAATAGCAAGACTTCTAAAAGATGTAAAGTACTTCTTTCTATAATATATTAATGATTGAACTCTTCGTCATACGAATGAAATTGAACTCTCTTCCTTGAACTCTTCTTAATAGCAAAGGTCTATTCAAGTATTAAAGATCTTATATACTTAATAGATAAGGGGACTGAGAGTCACTTTCAACCAAGATTGAGATCGGATCCCTTATATGATATTGGAAGCTCACAAGTGAAAGCAATCAGTCTTCTTTCAAGCGTCTTGAATGGCTTAGATTAAGAAGAAAGTGATCTACTCTATGAATACGATTTATAGATCAAACTTGATTAATGGAAAGATCCAAGTATAAGAAATAGAGATCTTATTGCTTGGATCGATCCCAGACCTTTAGCTTTGCACCTTTGGTCAGAGAATAAGAAAAAAAGGAGAAAAAGGATTTGAGAAAAGATAATGAAAAAGAAGACTTTGGGGAAGGAAATAGGTGTTGATGAATAGAATATACGTCGATTTGAAGCATGATTTGAAGATAAGAATAAGGGCTGGGGCCCATAGCAACCTTTCCTCCTTCAATAGATGTTCAAGGCTCGCATTCATAAGTAAAGGAGCCGAAGCATGGGGCTAGAGTTAGGGGAATCTCTCTTATCGGATTGTGAGATTCTATTGCACTTCTTCTGTGAGCCTCTCTGTATAGTTTTGAGACTCTTTTTATGCCATCACTCCCACCCGGAATCAAAGGAAGAATGTGGCTCTTTCCAACAATTCTATCCTCACTTTCACAGCGAATCAATGGCCCCTCTCCCTTGCCTTTGGTAAAATACCGAGATTGAGATGGATTCCGCGTCTTTAAGTTAGTGTGCTTGATCTTGATGTTGATGATAAGCGCTATTTCAGACTGACGATCTCTCCTCTTGGTTCTTGGATAGGCTCCTTTTCTCTTAGTTGATTGTGATGGGTCTGTCTCGGATCATTCCATCTCAAGATGGGCCTATTGGATCACTCAACTCACTCCAGGTCGAAGTCATTTCCTTTCGATCAATCCCTCTTCCCTCTATCCATGAAATTATCTTCCGGGCAGGTGAGGCAGTCCAGACATTGGGATAGATGCAGTTGGAGTGGTCCTTTTATATGGCTTTTTTCTCTAGTAGCAGTCCCCAATCCAGCTCTCTCTTTTTCCTGTGAGTTCTCTTGGGAGTTCCCGGCCTGGAGGTGTAGGAGTGGTTTTGCAGGCCTTTTTTGCTACGCCCTGAAGCATTTCTTTAGCAAGGCTACGCACTTTCCCGCATTCCTTACCTCTGTGTGTGATATGATGCCGATCAGAATCCCCTGCAAGTGCCAGGGCTAGGCAATAGTCTTTCGTGAGCATCTTTCTTTGTAAGGCTGCCAGTTGCTATTGATGAATGCCTTGCTTGAGGATATAGAAAAAGCTGTTTGCGCCTTTTGCGCGGAGGGACTGAGGTTCAAGAGTAATACCGCTTCAAGAATCGACCGTTGATTGGGAGCTTGGGCCTTCCCATTTCCTTCGAACTTCGGCTTGCTGGTGGTGGGCGTGCGTGAGCGTCCCTCTCTTTCTACTGCTGTGAGTGCTTATTATCTTCCGAATGTAGCTGCCCTTCTGCTGCCGCGGGTAGGCCATCATATGCGTGCGGTCCGGCTCTAGTCTGGGAACTTATGCCGGCTTAGTCAGTCTGAAGCTGCCCTTGTTTAGGTGTGATGAGCTACCTGGGCATTCTATCTAATCTCGTAGTGGACAGGCTCGAAATAGTCTTGCTTGCGGTTCGTGACCTAAGCGACCACAGATTTGAATATATAGCTAAAGGTATGCCCAATCTAAAAAGTCTTTTTCCTCTTTCCCGCTTTCGCTCCCTTCTTTCCAATCTTCACTCAGTTCCGAAAGGCGAATCATAAAGAGCTTCTCTACTATGTAATTAGAAAGAAATGAAATAGAGAAGGACGTGGCCTTGGAGCTACTAAATAAGGGGAAGATTCACTTTCTCTTTTTCGTACTGACTTGGACTCCCACAATCCTTTATTTTCATCTCTCAATCGACCAATGAAAAGAAAGAAAAAGAAGATCTCTATTCTTCTCTAGTCCACTATTCCACTTCCGCTATATACTACTCTTTCTCTATTCTATGGCTTATAAAAGTCAAAAGGTGAGTTGATGACCCTCACGAAGTGGAAAGAGAAGGTTTTGAGTAGTCATCTTTATAGCCCACCTACCAGAAAGAAAAGAAGACAGAAGGGGCTCAGAGCTATCAGTGCCTTCCTCCCTAGTTACTGGTAAGGCTTCAGGAGGCTAGCTGGAATCGCTTGCATGTCGGTCCCTCTTACGTACCAAGGTTGGTAGAACTCTCATGCGAGAAGGTGCCAATCAATGCAAATGATTGAGAGCATGCCCAAGTAGCGTGAAAGCAATACAGTAAGCGGACAAAGCAAAGCGGTCAAGTGAACACTTTCCGAAGACTAACTAGCCAATTGGATAGGACTCTATCCGACCAAGGTTAGATGGATTCCACGGACTTCCTTCCCGGACTTCTCCGTTATGACTAAAGGTTCTTAAAGCTATTTCTTTCACCAAAGAAAGTTGAGATTCCGTTTTTCTTCTTAATCCCGGTGCCGACAAGAAAGAGAAGGCTGAGACTCTCCTTATCTGACTTACCTCTCGAGGAAGATGAATCTAGCTCAGTAGCTCAATAAGAAGAAAGAGCAGTAGCTACAGCTCCTACTTTCGCTCAGAAGACTAAGATGCTTACTGATATGAACGTTTGGGAAGGCCTTAATGGTAGGTAGATATATGGTACCAATATCTATTCAATAATCTCGTTCTAAGATGTGTATTCTTTCCTATTGTATAGGATAGGTATGGAATAGATAGAAAAGATATAAGGGGAGCTCCATAAGAATGGCATTAAGAAGACGACTTGGTAATGAGCACTAGTCATCCCATTCTTTTTTCCTTGTGACATCATTCTTCCTCCTAGGGCAGTAGCTTCAACCAGAACAATAACAAGGGTGAAATACACGGATCTCCTGAGAGTCCTTTTGTGCTCGCTGCCACGCCACGCTGAATTACAAGGGAGTAAACGGAGCCAACAGCCGGTTCAGAGGTAAGTAGGGACAGAGAAAAGGGCAAGGCCTTGATTACTGACACAAGCCTGATGACGAGCCAAGGAAAGCTATCGGCACAACTATTCGTGAATCTGTATTTGACTACCTCTTACGAAGACTTTTGCGACTCAGGCCGATGATTGGCTGCCAAAGACCTGTACTAAGATAGGTAAAATGAGCAAGGGAAAGCAATCGATTGATGTTTTGGTATTTCTTTCTTATTTAGAGTGAAAGCCGCCTTTTTGCTTGAAAAGAGGAGGCTCCGTACCCATACTGTGCTAATAAGAGGTCGATGATTTCAATTAAACCATTGAGCGAGAGAAGAAGAAGTGCGAATCGATCTAAGAGACCTAGCGGATCTATCTAATACAAGATGATCAGTCAATTACCCTTACCCACTAAAACTATTTGGATCAGGGGACTAATCAAGAAAGCCAAGAACTAGGATAGCGTCTACGAGATTGGAAAGCAATTCCTAAAACTAGCCAATGTATCGATTCTATACAAGATCCTTTGCCTACGCCGGAGGGAGACTGAGATATGGAGATATCGGGAGAAGGCCTGTAGACTGCTATTGAAAGAATTCTTTCCGCAAATGAAAGATTTGACCACTTCTTCTCCTAAGTTCTTTTAAGAGGAAGAGATCCTATTGCAAAAGTAGAAATGCCAGTAGGCAGAGAGATAACTTCACTTACATAATTGTTGCTAGTAGATTTGAACGAGTCCTATTAAAGATTGCTGATAGACGAGATGAGAAGGAAATTTCCCTACTACCAGACGAGGCCTAGAACTGATCTTATGGCATTTGGGCTCATCGATTAAGCCCATAAATCCATAAATCCATAAGAAGATCACTGATATCAGATATGAGATTGGAAATTCCCAAACTAGCCAAAGTCTCAATTCCAGTAGGCGTGCAAAGATCTTTCCTTAGATGATTTGAATCTGCACCATTGCGCTAATGAAAAGCATACAAAGAGGCTATTCCACTATCATAACTAACTACCTTGACTAAGTTTTGGTTTCTAGTCTCTGAGATCCCAAGGGAAAAAGCATACGTCGAAGGCAATGGACCGAGCAATAGAACTAGTCAAACCTAGCTCATTGATTGGACCCTAGGGACCGGAGAGAGATTGAGAAAAAGGTGACCTCTCACCTATAGGTAGGCAAACCGAGATTTATCTCATCGGCATTTCTACGAGATTAAAGGCATTCAAGAACATCCCCAAAACGAGTTCGACGGGCGAAGTAGCCAGACAGAAGCTGCTGTTCGTCGACCTACGCACTTCCTCTAAGATCTGTGCGAAGAGAGATCTCACTCCTCGGTCCGATGAAAAACTTAGCTATTCGATTGAACCTAGGAGAGGGAGAGAAGAGGACTACTAATATGTCTTGACAACCGAGACTATCCCATTTTATTTACTATCAGTCTCCCAATTCCATTTATTGTGTCCACCATAGGAGAAAGTGAGACTCATAGAATTTTCCTGGGAGATGAAGATCAATTTATCATTTCTCGACCTCAGCCTAGGGAAAAACCACACAAATTGAACTAATATCAGTGGGAAAACTTAGCTATTCGATCGAAAACCGAGAGAATCCTTCTTCTCGTACCCGGGGGAAGGCAAGAATCCCCCTTCCGAAGGCTTTCGCCTTGATAGGACACCGGCCCCATCCCATTCCTCGGTAGCTCTATTTGCTTTTCTCTTGGGATAGGTTCTTCTTCCGTTCAGGTTAGATCGGATAATATGTGACCTCTGAATGGCGAAGGAAAAGGATGGAAGAGCTAGACTAAAGTACTTTCCTAGGTAATTGTCTATCCTCCTCTTTCTTAGAAATGGGAGAAGCTCTCTCTATTTCGATAGGTCAGATAGTCAATCAATCTGATCTCTAATTACGAAAGGAGGGAAAACAACTATGTGGATCGGACGGGAAAAGTGAGATCTTTGGCACTGCTGATCTAAAGAAGGTATTCGCGGAGGAGGGGGCTGAGATAGGAGAGAGAATTTATCACTTTTGAAGGAGTGGAAGCAAAGATTAAGCCGCCTTTTCTAGTTTTCTTGGAATAGATTCAAGCTGAAGCTAAAGATAGGTTTTCATAAGAATCTGCCATAGCTTATTATAGACAGAAGCCTAAACTGGACCCATTTAGCCATGGCGAAGATAGACTACCTGAAGATGAAAGCTTCCATATGAAAAAATCTATTTCTCCTCGAGACTTCAACCTTGGAATTCTTATTCTGCGGAGTGGAGCGAGAGCCTTCTATTCCATTTGACTCTTCTATCGCACTTCTTTCCTTCATCGGCCCCCTAATCTTTATTCCGTCTTTATAATACCGAATTATCTGAATTGCACACAATGCTCTTTCTTGAAAGCATAGAAGGAGAACTTCAGTCTTCAATTTCAGTCTATTATCTCGATTTAAGGCTTCACTCGACATTCTTTCCGGATTTCTTTCCTAGATGAATCGGATCCCTCACCTCGACTAAAAAAGAGGATGTCCTAAACTATGCGAGCTGCTTTCATCACCTCTCCTTTTATTCTTTCCTTAAATAGTGAAAGTGAGGAAAAAAGCTCTCCTATAAGATGTAGACAAAGATGTAGTCAAATAGACTGATAAGGAATTATTGAAGATCCACTTTCTTTTGCTGCCTAGGCGAATGATTCATAGGCTGAACGGGCATACCTGATATCTTTTGAAAGAGAGTTAGTCTTCCATTGAACTAGATTTTCTTTCTCGCTTGAATCCTTAGCTCTATTTCCGTCTTTCGGCCTTCTTTCTCTTCTCCAGTCTGCAGCGGGCAAGTTCATCCTTTTACGTCTCAAAATCTCACCAAATAGATCTGAGTTCCATGTCAGATGCGGCAAGGCAGTACTAAGATCTCCCTGTGTAAAGGACCACTTATTTTATTTTCCACTACCTCTTTTGCCTACTTTTGACACTCACTTCCCGGGATTTCTTATTCCCTCGGACTTAAAGACGAGAAATCCTTGGTCCTCTCTTCTGATTATCCTATTGATTGGCTTTGGTCCTGCCAACTAGCATTCCTTTTGAAGGATGAAGGTGGACGGTTGTTGTGAAAGTCAGGGTGAAAGCCTAGGATGTAAGCGCTAAAGGTTATCTATTCTACGGAATATTCGCTTTCCAACTAAAGAATACATTCACTGAAGAAAGAGTGCCCTTTTAGCCAAGGCTAATAAAAAGAATATTCCCATATCTTCCAATGCTAGCATATTCACTCAAAAGGGCGTAGCAACTCTTCCCAACTACTAAGATTTGGATTCTTCGGAGAACATAAGTCTTCTTTTTCTACTGCCGTGGTAACCCCCCGCTCTTTAGCCTTAAGAAGATTAACCGATAGGTTCCGTCTATAGTTTCCATCGAAGATTTCAGATATACCTAAATGAAGGCAGCAAAAAGGAGGAAAGACGAAAGTGAGTTCACTTTGCTGATCATAGAGTAGAATTTCAACGAGAAGGGATCCTTGAAGAATTTAGTAAGTTATATGAAAAGCTTCCCATAGTATAAATGCGGTCCTGCTTTGCTATTCTAATAGTAGGGCCAGATGGAAGAAGGCCAATACGGACGCTCTTTATTTAAGGAGAAGGGCTTAAACTAAGAGTGAGCAAATCGACTCACTGGCTTTTTGGTGGAGAATGGGATGGTTCGTGAGAGAAGAGTTTCACTGTCTTCAATGGCCGTTCACCTCTCCGCTTTTGGATTGAGACTGGGTTCTGTCACCATTATTCTTTAGCAAGTGATTGCCTTTCTTCCGTCTATCATGCCTTCCTCTCCCGGGAAAAGTATATAGAAAAGATAAAGAAGTCTGAATAGCAGCTGATCCCAATCGCTTGATCGTCTACGAACTATTTCCATCTTATTCCAAGTCGAAGGTTGTCATGCGAGTGCTTAGGCCTAACCAAGCCTAGCATCGCTAAGTCCTAGAAAGAGTCAGGCTATTGTCTTAGAAAGAAAGAGCTTCGACTTCCCTCTCTCCCACTAATAGTTATAGAAGACCGAAAGAAGTCAGACGGAAAAAGTGGAATTGACTCAAGGCATGATTGATTCTGAAGAATTTCTTTTCTTGCTAAGGACGGCTGCTATCTTTCTTCATTCTTGGGCTTAGCAATGTCATGTCAAGAGATTGGATATCATATCAACTCCTGGGCTCTCCTCTATTTCAGATGTTAATTGCTCGGAGAAAGAGGTTATAAGAAAAATCCTTCTCTTAGAAGCGAAATCTTGTCCCTATTTTAGCATTCACGCCCTTTCTACTAAGATAGATCTGGCCCTGCCCCAAGGTAGTGAGTAAACACCTCACTCGATCGACTCCGGCTATGGTCTGATTCCTGGCATATGTACACCATAGTAGCTAGGGAAAGGCCGTCCCAGCTCGCATTGTATTTGAAGTTGAGGATTTCGCTTCGATCGTTTGCTATCGATCTTGCAATTCCAATTCCCTAGCTTCCGAACTGTATGTATAGGGGGCGCTCACCGCTGCTGATTAAAAGCCCTTCTCAGGTGCACATATTTTCATATTAGATAGACAGGAATGGTGATGACCGCTTTGAAGGATCGAGGCCTTAGACTAGACTCAGAAGGTCTTGGCCTATCAGTACTAGGAAGGGCTTTTTTGGATACAGTTGCATCTCGCGAAGCATCTCGGGATGGGATCCAACTGGTCTACCACTTTTCCATCTTCAAGGAAGTCGGAAGGATCTATCTTATGATCAAACTTCTCATCCTCATGTATGAAGACTCCGTTCATGGCTCTGTCCCTACCCAAAGGTAAAAAAGGTTAGGGAATAACCATTTGTTGGGGAATGGAGCTCCCTCGAAGCTTCGCTTGCAAGGTTCGATCTATCTGTGCATGTAAGCCTTCCCGACTATGTACGTATGTCCCCCCGAGAAGGGTGCTAAGCTGCCGCAGCGTAAGCTTCACTTGGCTTTTCCTATTTATGTATGAAAATACCGCTTACTTATGCTTATAAAGAGACCACCTGCTACTGATGTTGGGCCCTTGTGCTATAGGACCACCTTTTGTGGGTAGGGATGCTGGAGTTGCTAGTGCTCGACCATGATCGATAGGCGGTGACGGGCTTCTGTTCTGGTACTATGATTAGGGCAATCAATCCAGAGTGGCCTTTAGACTTACCACTGCTCCTTTCTTTATGGTATTCGGATTTCCAAGCTATTTGATTCGACCGAAGACAAATTAGGCAAAGGCAGATAGAAGCCATTTAGCACTGAGAACTTTTCTTTATTTAAGAGGGGGAAGAAGGCAAAGCACTGGGAACTCACTCATAGCTCAGGATTTCGCTCTGGGTTGGAACTCCTAACTTCAAGCACAGGAAAAGATGAATTCTTTATCTCCTTCTTTCGAAATTACGTATGTAGAAGAAAGATTCAATCTTCGGTATGCCTGGTTCACTAGGTTCGGCCACTTCATAGCTCAATCAGCGTAGTTAGGCTATATGCTTAAGACTTGTGATTCGTAGAAAGGGTCACTTCTCTTAGTTACGTTCCACCAGGAAGTCACTTCACTGCTTTCAGGACCAATAAGGAAGAGTTCATAGCCGAGGCAAGGAAAGAGGTGTCCTGCGGAGCTATGCCCTGCGGGGCTGCTAACAATGCCCTCCGGAGGTACATTACTGCCTCGACTGTCTCGAGTAAGGAATGAAATGCCTTCCGTCTTTCTGGAAAAGAGATGCCCGGGACAATAGGAGATGAGATATAGGAAGGTTTTATTCTCTCGACAAGGGTCCCTCTCATTCTTGTTACCGACCTTTTCCCTCGATGCTTCGGGCGGCGATGCACTCTTTTGCAATCTCTTATTTGGGAATAGCTAGTTATTCTGGTCAGCACGTGCAATTCAATCCATGGCCTTCCATATGCATTTGCATCTCCCACGAGTAGTTTGCGCAAGGAACTTAGGGATGAAGGATCCGCGTCAAATCAATCCATTCAGTTCACCAATAGATGGATAAGAGAGCTATAGCTGCTTGCTTTCCTTCCCAGCAAGAGTCTTCGTGTCCCATTCTATTGATTTCCGGAACTCTCTCTTCCTTTCTCCCCCCTCCATGCCATCTTCAATGGGCAATGGGAACGGAACCTACTGAGTTGATGTGAGATGGGCACCGGCCAAGAAATTGGATAAGGAAGACGAAGATCAGCTTGCTATTGGCTTTCCTTCTGGGTCCGGGGCAGCGGGGAAATCCTCTCTCTCTGACGGAGCATGACGTAAAAAGCCGCCTACATCTTCTTTTGATCCATTCCTCGTCTGACTTTCGTCAATCAATCCTTTCGACCTATGAGATAAGAGCACAAATCTACCGACTGAACGATCTTGCGATCGCCTCTTCTACTCTCACTTCGCTCTCGACTCCAACAAAGACAGCTCACTGCCTTCTTCTCCCAAAGACCTCGCCCTATCCTTTAGTCTCGCCAGTTCTCACTTGAACTCCCTTCCCGGACTGATGCCTACCCTCAGTCATGGTCTCCGAGGAGAGTTCACAGAAAGAAAAGATCTCCTCTTTCGGTTCTCGAAGTTTTAGGCTTCGAGCTAGTCTTATTCGCCATCATCAAGTCAAGTCAACCAATTCATTCATAGTCACGGATCTCCCTCCTTTTAGTGCTATGAACTACTGGGACAGGGGCCGAAAGACTCAAGGGAGTAGATTATGAATATGAATAGCAGCAGTTATGTGGCAATACATAAAGGCCAGGCAATCAACCTAGAATTCGTCCACCAATTCAGAATCAAGAGCAAGACTGAGCTAGCAGGAGCAGGCTTAGCAGATTAACCGAGAGAAAGTGCTCTTAAGGGAAATGCCCTTTCTCCCTTACTAAGAAAGGTAGACTCGAGCACCCCTAATACAGTTTAGTAAAACTAGACTATAGAAGGTAGCGATACCCTTTGAAGCGAACTAGACGTTGATAGAGAAATGGAAATAGAATCGCATGATAGAGAGTATATGGTAGCAGCATTTTCGAAAAAGCAGTTAAAGTGAGATAGAAAGAGAGGATTACGCAGGTGATTCCCAGGCAATTTTCTTTTCTTGTAAGCCGAAAAAGAGATTTTTCGGGAAAGAAAGAGGCTCTCTAAGCCCGACTTATCTTTCTACTGAGAAAGGCGATCGTTTTCGACGTAACGGATTTGTACCCCTTTCTATAACTTCCCCAAGTTGGGCTAATTATATGCGACAGACATGCCAACAGACATGCCATTCGTCTCACGTTCGGAAGAGCTTGTTCACTTCACGCAGGAAGTCAATCAGGTCTTCTGAGGAGCTCTCCCTATGGTCTTTCTTCTAACCTATTCTTATGAGATGTCATCAAAATAAGGCGTATAAAGCCTCCTTCCATCTGCCTTGACTGTGGATGGCTAATTCATTCATCTAAGCATAGCTTCTTTAGGGCTCTAGGCCTCTCTCATAGCTTATCTCAAAGCCTACTTCTATCTTTCCTGAGATCACTCTCTATAGACTATCTTCCTTCAGGTCTCATATAGCATACTTCAGTATATCCTCAGCAAGCTACTATTCCACTCACTCGACCTATCAACTATGGGCCTACTCTCTTTCCTCGCTCCCATCTCGACCTACTTCAAGGAAGTCGTTATGAGAAAGGATCATAAAAGATGGTCCAACAAGTCTTAACTTAAGAGAAAGCTCGGATTGATCGATTGATAGAGAGAGCTTAAGGCCGAGAAAGCTTTCAGAAGTCATAGCCCAAAGGCCGACTAATGTCATTCCTTCCTAGTTATGATCTTGAGATTGAAGTTCACGAAGAGAGAAATCTCGTTCTCGTCCTCCTCGAGTATCTTTCCAGTATGGCCATCTAAACTTTTGAACTCATACGAAAGAAGAAGAGTAGGACCATTTCCAACTGCATCACTTTCATCGACTAGCTTACATGTTCAGTAAAGGGGAATCATACTATAGTATAATGACTTCTCGCTTAGAGTTCTTTCCCATCTGCTCGGTGAAATCCGCATGCTTTCTAACCTTATTGTAAAGTACCCCTCACTGTGAGAAGCGAGGGAAGGAAGTGATCGATAGAAGATTGATGAGTATAAGCACAGACCAAGAAGTAGATGAATGGGGTATAGCTCCTTTGTCATCTGGCACAGAAGTCAGAGACATAGAAGGATTTCCGTCATGTCCTCGCGCAAAGGTTCTTTCTATTTGTCCCAGTTGAAAGGGAAAGAGGCTCTCAAATGTATTCTTCACAACCAACATATTAGCGGATAACATTAATACCTGCCAACAGAACTAATGAGGCAGAAATTCCACAAATCTTATTGGGTAGGGAAGACCACCTTAACTCATCATATATTAGCACCTCACATTGATTTTATTTTACTGAACTTGGTCGCTGAGAGCCTCAAGTAGGACCTCGTGCTGAAATCAAAGAGAAAAAATGGACCTATGTGCATGGACATTCGAATTTGATTGGGGAATAGCACCTAAGGCTTTATAACCGGAATCTATTGATTCACTTAGGAATGTCAGACCAAAGCCATAGTCAATTCATTTCAGAATATCTAGATAAGCATATACCTCTCTTGCCACTGATCAATAAAGCTGTCTGTCATGAACTCTTGTGGAAAAGAAATCTCTCTGTCATGGTCCTGCTCTTCTTCCTATCGCTCCCTCCTGTATACCCCGCTGTACCACCTCTGCCTTATCACCAATTACATCGATTATTTCTATCCCCTGTGGGCTCCCATGTACGTCTTTCGTATTCGATCCCGACCCCATCCGTCTTCTTTAGTTTCCGGTGGACCCAAAGAAAAGACCATAGGGAGTACCTGCTTGGAATAGCTCCTGCAGTTCCCTATATTATGCTTCTAAGAATAGACCCAACCTAGCTGCTATGGATAGAATAGAAGTCCAAGGCCAATTGAAGTCAAGGGTTTAGGCTATGGAAAGAGTTGTCCTCAGGTCCAATAATCCCAAGACTGATTGATGCTTATCTTAGTTGGGGCATTGTCATCCCTTGCTACTTCTATAGTCTGTATTGGAAATTCCTCCTTCTTCTTCCCATCCTTCTTCAATAGGTACAGGATATTGACGATCTATGCTACCCGCACCTAAGAAGGAGTCGAAAAAGGGCTTCCTCATGCAACTCACATTTCTGAATTTTCTCGATAGTAATGGTTGCACTTTCTCTTTTGGTCTTCACTTGTCTCCTTTCCTTCCACTCCTTTCTACTCTGAACCCCGTAGCTGCATCTCCGACTGGTGACCCGAACTAACCATCTTTCCTTCCATCCACCCAAGAGAGGAAGGCTAGCTAGGCTGGTCTGTCTTACTGTTATGCGCTTATGCGGTGGGGCTCCTGTCCTCTCAAACGAAAGAGATAGCCCTTGGGGCCACTGCCTTTCATTCACACTTTCAACAAAGATCCTAATAGGCGGGCACTTGCTTGGAATAAAAGAAGGACTTAGCCGCCTAGATAGGAACTTCCTGTACAAAAAGACAAAGAACAATAAGGAACCTAGCACTCTTCCCGGGGAGGTCCCTATTGATCCTGTCTACTAGTTAGTACTAAGAAGACCAGTTCTTGTAAACGCTTTCTATGGCCTATCTGTCCAAGGAAAAAGCTATGTTGAAAGTCAATCATGCGGACCAATAAGTCCTCTTTTCACGCTCTAGACAGCTCCTACTCTTGTTCTGATCTTGTTCTGAGTGAAGAGTAATGGGCTAATCCAATTCGTAAAGAGGATCCTTCAACTTGTCTTTGGCAGTACCTGGTCTACAATTATTATACATTTGCCCGATACCAATCTCTTTCATTCTGGACTCTTTTCATAACTACAAGATCTCAAAGATGCGTAAATCAATAAATAATCAATAAATGAAATAAGAAAGATGGTCTTTGCCTTCAGCCTATGAATCAAGAATATAAGAAAGCGGGGAACCTACGAGACTGACCGCCGTCCACTCGTCGACGAAGAATGTAAACAAGTCCCTTCTTGCTTATGTCATATTTATGAGTCTGTGGGGACCCGGATAAACTTTAAAGGCTTCGGAATACGAGAGGGAGATTAAAATCTATATTAAAGAAAAGAAAGTGACGAGCAGAGTCGGGACTAAGTAGGTTGGTCTTGCCTTAAAAAGTGCCGGGATTTCTTCAAAATCAGTAGAGATCGGACTCTTCTCCTTTGGCTTATTTCTCTCTTTTCTACGCTTTCTTCTCTTTTTGGGCCCACCATCATAAGCTTTCTTCCCAGGCTTAAAGATAAAGAGGAATTTTCTTCTTTTTTGTAAGCGACTTCTCCCCCAAGATGATCAATCAATAGCCTATATTTGGAGATGATAAATAGGAGTCAGTCTTCGTTTTGGTCTTTCTCATGGCGTAAGGATCAAAGAGTAAACCGCTCCAAAGGCTTTCTTTCTTTAGCGTTCAAACTTGAGTTGGATCTCTTCGATATCCCATTCTTGTCTCTAAAGTCTTCTTTTTCTTAAATAATCATGGCCGTTGAAGAGCTTTGATGGATATCGGTGTAGACTGCCCCTTCTTATCTAGACAAAGCGAGAGAGCAGCTGATGCGGATGGTACGGATTCTGTCTACGCCAAAGGGCACGGTCATGGAAAAAGTGCTTGCTTAAGGCTTCTTCGAGACCATCAAAGCATCCAGAACAGATATATACGAATCTAGCTTCACTTCCTCACTGCTATGCTCCCTTCCTCTGGTTAATGCGGCTGGAGCTTACTCGTGACTCTGCACTTCTCTTTCAGTCTCGGAAGCCCATCGCGTAGCTACATGTCTTGCTTGCCTTCTGACTCTGGTCACGCTCTTCCCTTTCTTTTTTATGCCAGCTCGATCGTGTTATATATGTTTTGCATCCCGAAACGACCATGGCCTCCCCTGGGCGCCCACGTACTACCTCCCCGTACTTCAGGCTTTCCTATCATCATAGATGTGCTCCATCCGCCTAACCGAAATCGAAGAACTAAGAGAGGGAGGAAGGGAAGCGAGTACATATGCACTTGGCTTGGTCTCGGCTCAAAGAAGGGGAAATGCCACTTGATTTTGTTGAAAGTCGATTTCTGGGGTGGATCGCTCGTCCTAACTTTCATGTCAGAAGTTGGAAGAGTTCACGTCAGAGGGCGGCAAAGCCATCCAGGAAATTTCGCGGGATGAGACAGAAGAAGGGCCTAGACTTCATCTTCCGCCTCCTTAAGTCCATCCGTCAACTTGCTAATCGCTTTCTGGGAGCGACAGATATATATATAATGAAAAGAAAATCAGAGATGTAAGCAAGGAGAGAAAGGAGGAAAGATTCCCCACAGCCTACACTTCTTTCCTCGCCTAAACTTCTCTTATCTTATTGGGATGGCTGTAAGGAGCATCACGAAATCCATTCCCTTCTAAAAGAATGTTCAAGGGCATAGTCTAAAATATACTACTAAGGAAGAGTTCTAAAGTCTCAAATATAGTTAGAAAGAAAGCAATCATGGAAATCACTTAACTGGTAGTAGTTCCGGGATGAGACCGAGAGGGAGGGAAGAAGAGAAGGGGAACTTGGCATGGGTCTGAGTTTGGAGACGGCCCTTCTTTAGTCGTTCACATGAAGCTGACTGAAGGTATGACCTCAGAGATGTACTTGCTTTCCCTTTCCCTGACAATGAATACAACGACTTTCCCTACTACTGTTATGCATCTCACTAGCCTTCCTGCTCTCTCCTTACTTTCAGTGGAAAAGGGATTTGGGAATTCCTTTAGTAAATGATCTTTCAATCGTGAAACTTGGAACCTTCGCCTAACTACCGGCTTACTACAGCCTTAGTCCACCTTCTCTCTTTCCGGACTGCAGGCAGACTTACTGCCTCATAACTTCGGGAGTCTCACTTGCCAAGATAGTAGACGTGCTAGCGCCCTTTTGTCCTAGGTGGGACACAAGAAATGAGAAAGAAAGATCCGCTCTCGAAATCTCCTTCTCTACTTTTGGCCTATGTGGCACACAACTTTGGATCAAGAAAGAGAAGCTCCCGAGCGAAAAGAGAGAAGTCCACTTTTCCCATATGTCAGACAAAGATCTATGCTTCACACATGCCTGTAGAATTCCCTCTTTCTACGCTTTTATTCCTGCTCAATCGAGCTACTCCAAATCTCATAAGATCAGTTCTAGGCCTCGTCTGTTAGTTTAAAGTGAGGTCCATTGAACGGATGGAAATCCCATCATATATATAAGATATGATAATTGGGACTATGGATAGTTAGGGCCACTTCCTTTTGATTGATCTCGTATCCGATCCGCTTCGTAGAAGTTATCCGCGATCTTATTAGTAGATGAAGGAAGGATCCGTCTCCTCCTATTTCTTCTTTTTGAGCTCAATCTTCAACATTGGACTGAGTTGCGTGGGAATCGTTGTTACAATCATATCAGAGAAGGAGAACTTCTCGTGTGGATAGCAGGTAAGGCTTATTGACTGATCCTCTTGTACTGGTATTAGATCCGCCATGGCTCCTTAGTAGGAATTCTTACCTAAGATCCTTACTCGTTACAATGCCTTTCGATAGGATATAGTTTGGCATCGTTACATTGCTTAGTTTTAGGAATTGAGAAAGAATATAGTCTAATATAAGTTCTGGCTCAGAGCTGGATTCTTCTATCTAGCATTAGGGCAATGAACTGATTGAAATCATGTAATAGAAGTTGCATACTGGCATCTCTCCTTGTCACTGACTAATTCGTATTTATCTTCCCTCGGGGATAGATCAGCCTGAACTCCTTTCTTCGGTGAATAATCAGTGAATAAGCCTTCTTTGTCCAGTCATTTCATCGTGGTAGGGAAGGACATAGATTTCCGTGAGATAAAAGGGATGACTAGCGATGTTTCATATGGCAGTAGCAGTGAAGATGACGGCAAGGCCAGCACCAGATCAGCCATGATAGCTCCCTTTTAGTCCTCAAAGGCCGATTCACCTTCTCTTTAAGATATCCGCATTCTATAACAACTTCTTCTTTCAAAGAGTGTATTTTTTCCTTCTTTCGTAAGCCCAAACCCAAAAGAAGAGAGGCCCTTCCCCCCTAATCGCCTCTCGATCCATCTTTTTTGTCCCCGGGTCGGTGTCAGGACCTATACGCGCATCAGTGAGTCCACCAGAACATTGGGAACCCCCTGGCAGGCTAGTCATTCTATTGAAAAGGGATCGATCAAAAAAGTGAATCAGAACTCACTCTTGCACTGAAAGCGGCCATAATAAGAAAAAAAGGCTCTCCTGCGCGACTCAGAAGGCGTATCAAACTTGACCCTTCTATCCAAGAAAAAAGGAAGTTTACCTCCCCTCTCATCCGCAGGTCTAACGGATCTATTTAGTACGGGGCAGACTTTGGCTTTCTTTCGGCTAGATTCATTGATTCATTCTTCTCTTCTCGGGTGATTGCCCGGTGGAGAATTCGACCCTTCCCCATTTCAGGTCTTCCTGCTTCCCTAGGAAATGAGCCTAGCTGCTCTACCCTCCTTGGATCAGAAGGACGAAGGTCTCAAGAAATTCATAAAGAAAGGTCCTTCCCGACTCCTCTTCACCATTTCTTGTGCCAATCACTTTCTCTTTATCGACCAAGGGCTGAGGCAAAGGACGGCAGGTTTTCCTACGTGTCAAAGTAGAATAGAAAGAAGATGAACTTCTATTTCATAGGCCTCTTTTCCTTCGTGTGACGTATATGCTCTTTAGCCTCTTCAAGGTGGTGAGATAGCCTCCTCTCCCATTCCGACGAACTCTTCTTTCTAGCCGATATGCCGGAAGGGAAGAGAACTAAGCTCTATGATGCGAATAGACTTCAATTGCTTACTTCAGCCCTAATAGGCAAGGGGCGAGCCAAAATAAGTCTTTCCTTGAAAGAAGCCTATCCCATAAGGAGGATTGGCTAGCTCACCAGTAAATCGGGGTGCCCGTTCTGGGAGGTGAAGAAGGAGAATGTAGTTAAGTACTTTCCCTTGAAAGTCAAAGTTCTCAATCCTCTCAAGTCTGTCTTCGGGGAGCAGAGCAGCAAAAGAATGAATCAAAAAATGATTGTTCTAGAATGGTTATTCCTTACAATTTTTCCTTGTGATGCAGCGGAAGAGGTGGCATATTCAGAGTCTTAGTCTGAACTGGGAACTGATTCTGAACAACATTTTTAGTATGGGTCTGATTCAAGTTCTGCTCATGGATTGCATTCACTGGTTCTGGCTGCTTCCTTGTTCGAGGAAATGCTTCCAAATAAAAAAGCGGCTCGTCTTCTTCGATCATGGCAGCTTTAGGGGGCCTTCTCTCTTGGGCAGCTGTGCTAGCTTCACCAGGTAAGAAGATCTGATTCATCCGTTGGTCTCCACCCATCATATCTAGCATCTCTTGCCTCATAGCTTCAAGCAACTCTTCTTTCATCTTCTCCTGGAACTGAGCGAGCTCCCTCCTCACCTCTTGCATGGATGCACTACTCTGATCCTCCATCTCGGTAGACAAGCTCAAACTGATCGGTGTCGGTGCTCTGACTAGACGACCGTGCGAGTCTCTCCTGTCCCAAGGCCTCGTGGCTGCCAAAACAGGGCTTAGAGTGATGCATGTGTGCATGTATATGGTTATTCAAGGATCACATTTCTATTTTAGTACAAAAGGAAAGAAAAAGGATTCTGGAAAGCGAGGAGAGCGCTTCGCACCTTGCCGAACCGTCTGGTTAAGGTGAAAGCCCTTGTTCTAGCTAATTCGGTGCGCTACACTGAAGACTTTTATTTATTCTTGACAAAGAAGTCTTCGCAATTATCTTCTTGGACTAAGACGTTCACGGATTTCCCATCTTTCTCATATATGAGATTCTCGGGTTCAAAGCCAATTCCTAAGCGTCACACCCCTTTGAGAGAAGAAAGCGCCACCCATACGAGTACGAGAAGAGCTCTAATCCAAAACGCCACCCCGGACCCATCCTATTGCTTATTCCTCCTTCTAGCGTTGACAAAAGCGTATAGACAGAGTGAGTGTGCTACTAGTCGTAGCCCACGAGCGGTTAATCATTAAAGAAAGAAGGCAATCTTCCACCCATACGAGAGGGAAAAAGATCAATCCAATGCGCCACCCGGAAAAGCCAAAGAAAAAAGAATTCTTCGCTACCTTTTGTCAACTCAGCCCGGATCTATTCAATCGAATTCTTTCATCTCTTCACGAAGTGAAGCTCTCCAAGGGGTCTTTCCCTAAAACTTCGATAGGCCGTACCTCGGTCTAACCCTCAGCCCTCTCTGGCCGTACTTCGGAGAACTCTTCCTATCCACCTTATCCACCTTAGCCAAAGGACTTTTCTTTATCTACGCCATCCTCTTCTCTTCGCTAAGCTTGCCTACCCTTATCTGGCCTCCCTAAGGTATTCAATTCCTCTACGCCTGAAAATGGAGTGATCGGCCGAAGGAGAAGGAAGGGCGTCAGGGGCTCCTAACTCAAGGTGAAACTACTGCTTATGCTGGCAATCCCTCATTCTCATATAGAATCCCTTTAAGAGATTCATTCTTTAGGGGACCCATAGTCTGATTCCTGACTTATTCAATTAAGAAATCGTTCGGGACTGCACTCTATCTAGTAAGGCCTCTGTACTGTCCTTCATTGCTTCAAGGCTTTCGCTTAGCTTACTTCGAAATCCTAATTGGTGATCTCAGTGAAATTAAGGGCATTCGAAGAAGACCATACGGATCTTTTACTATATCGGTCGAGTAGAATAAGAAAGCTTTTTAGCGTCGCCGGGCTACGGTTTGACTGCCGGTGGAGAGAAGGTCTCCAGCAGGGAACGATTCTAATTCTCGATCTTACCTTTTTCAATGCATGAGAGTCATCTTTTTCATGGATTTTGACAAGGGCGAACTCCACTTTGTCGAGACTTACCAACCCAGCGATTTATAGAGAAAGCATATTTAGAGTTCTCTTATAGTTCTCACTGCGCCCCACGAGGATGAGGATTCTCCCATGTGAGCTGATGATTCAGTGTCCTCCTGTATAGAATCTTTCTCTCTTTTTCGTGCAGACTTGCACTTTTTTTTGAGCATAGCTTTCTTCTACTCTATTTTATTGCATCTTTCTCATCTGTCGGAGAACGACTTCATCCACGATTTAGCTTCAGAAAAGGCAAACGGGGGGGAAGCACAGTCCCACAAAGCAAGAAGTGGATTGCCTTAACCGCTGGTTACAACTCGCCTGTAAATTCTTTTCAAGGACAATGGACCATATAAGTTCGAGATCGAGGAGCGAGAGGAGAGTTGTCCGGGAAAGAGACTCTTTCTTTCCTTTGAGTGAGGGCCTTTCTTCTGTCTATTCCTGAGTGAGGTCGGGCTGCCAGGCTCCGCTGACTTGGAAGTTGCCTTTGCTGGTCTTCCGGCTGGCCAAAAGAAGAATCCTTTCTTAGCCTCGAAGGGCTCTGGGTCTACTTCCTTTGCTATCCCTACCTATATTTCCTTCCTTTCCCGCGGCGGGGGAAGGATGCCGGAAGCAAAGACGATTGATCTTGTTGATTTAGTAGTTCGCTCAGTAAATCCTTCGTTGAAGCAAGGGCTTACTCATAAGCACCTCGGCCATCAAGACCCGGAGGCATAGACAGTGGTGGCTTATCGAGCAGCTCCACCGGTTGAACTGCCATCTATGACACAGCAGCGGTCAAGCTAGCAGCAGATACGGATATAAGATCAAGAGCTTTTATTTCACCACCACCTGCTACAAGAGGACAGTAAGAAAGGCAAAATGAGAGTTCCGAAGGAAAGGGGGTTCTGCACAAAGATCTTTTGACGTGTCGAATATTCACTAACGAAAGTGGCCTTCTATCATGAGTTTCAGCTCCCTTTTGGAGAATCTTACTCATTGTTGGTAGGAATTATACTCTAAGTATGGGCTCATTCATAAGGATGAAAATTGACATGACACAAGCCCTGAAGAGGGGCCCGGCCTTCCTTCTCTTTCTTCCTCACCTACCTCCCGTAGAGGCAGATCAATAGAAATATCTATACCAGAGATTCCTTTAGCTCATCGCATAATCTTCGGTCTTCTACCTATTCCCATTCGTCTATGGCCTATGGTTTGCTTACTTACTGCGATGGATGGTCATAGACGCCACTCTTCTTATCGGGTCCATGGTCCATGTGGTCTTCAATGGTTGTCTTCCCTTTAAGCTAGGAAAGGACTCTCTTGAAAGCAAAAGCTCTATCATCCATTAGAAATCGAATTCAGGCTCCGTCTCACTAGGGAGTTATTCGTATGAACTCCACTTTTGAATGATTTAGGAAGGAAGGAAAAGCAAGTCTCTAATCTGCCCTACGGGACCTCACATGAGTAAGAGGTAGGAGCTAAACCAATGAAAAAAAAGAAATTCAGAAACTGTTGTATATGGAATTGGAATAGTTGAGTATACATAGAAAGACGAACAATCTAGAAATCTCTTTCTTTTTCTCAATCTCACGAACAAGATCTAAGAATAAGATTAGTTAATCGAAGAAGAGGGGGGTAGATCTGAGGATCAGTTAGTAGTGAGAGAGGGGGTCGCTTCTTCCTTGAAAAGTTCTTTGAAAAGAATCTACTATCTGATTGATGAGTCATAAGAAGACAATTCATGGTTTATATGCTTAGTAAGAAAGAATAAGAAAATGGAGTTCATGGATTTCCCTAGGTCAGTTTATGGGCAAATATAAGGATTTTGATCCTCGAAAGCCGAAAGAAAGATATCACTCACACTATGCCCTCCCTCGGGAGTGAGAAGTGAATCAGGGATTTGCCATAAATACGAGTGAAAGGAGGGGTCTGAAAGAGTTCTGCATCAATTTCTTTCTTTTCTTCCTTCTAGCATCTAGAAAGCTCTATTATAAGGTAAGGTTCATTCATTCCGTTTCACTCTTAGGCGATTAAAGGAAGGATGGTGACCCATAGCTGCCTATATCATAGCGGTTGGTGAGCTTCCATCTTCTATAAGAGTAGAGGTTGGAATCCGACTTTTTATATCAATATTGGGCGTGGGGAAAAGGAAAGATGAATTTTACCCCTTGACCTATTCAATTGGACTCTTCCCAACAGGTTCAATCCAACTCTTCTCGAAGGGGGTCGTCTTATTCGCTCTTTTCCATTACTAGCTAACTCCAATCATAGGAGTCTCTTGCTGGATTATAGGTCCCTAAAGGCCCTTACAACTCTAGCCAGTACCTATGAGAAAGAAGCCTATGTGGGGGAGCTTCTCTAAGCCGATAGTGGCTTCCATATGCTCATCAAGCTAGGTATTGTACCATTGACATGGAATTGTTGAAGTACGATTGACATATTTAGCAAGATTGGCAGAATACGCTATGAGTAAGTAGGACTGCCAGAGAAATATCTTCCCTATTATATTGGTCGTTAAGAGGCATTCCACGCTTTCTTACCGGTCGATTGAAGGCAAGTCTGGGGGTGACTACCCGGTCATAGGCTGCTAGCTACTATGAAAGTCATGCAGGCGGGTAAGCAGGTAAAGTGAAAGCCCGCTCTTACCGAATGATAGGTTTAGCCTTCTTTTAGCGCCAAGAGTAGTCCCAAACTAAGGAGATTGGCAAAGAAATAAGATAGTGGAAGACGACAGCCAATCCTTTCCGGATGAAGCCCGCGAAATAAGCATAAAGAAGTGAAGGCACCCAAGCCAGTTCTAAGTACGACAAAAGGAATATCAAAAACAAGAGATCACACAATTCTCCACTCTCCGGGATGTCACTCCATAAGATTAGCAAAGAGCCCTTGCTCGAGATTGGACAGTTGAGTCATAGGCCGAATGCCAAAAAGGCTTTTCATTCTATAATATGCCATGCCTTAGAGCAGTTCACTTCCTTCTCTGATTCTCTCTCCTATCTATCAATTCCTATCTCTCATAAGAAAGAAGAAGTCGTCAAGGAAAGACTGCAGCACTCCGTCTCATCTTCTCCCACGAGCTGGAGAGCTAGATATGAGTCAGACCCATAGGAAAGCCCTCGCAAAAAGAGGAGCTAGTCTCCAAGGCTAGTAGAAGTTCTCCTCTTCAATTGTGAAGTTTCCTCGGGTTAGGATAAAAAAGGGCAAGGATGGAGTTGGTTGATCAGACCCCCCTCATAGATTCTATTCCATAAGAAAAGCTCAGAGAGAAGATCAGTCATGTCTTTATAGATGTCGAATTCAAAGCATTGGTAATGAAATCCGTAATCAAGCTAGTCCAATGGACTCTATTCCCGCTCATCAAGAAGATGGAGAGATTTCTTCCAGCGATTATCTCAGATCCTACTCAGTAGCTAATAGCAGAGTGCTGAATACCCTTATTGACTTTCACCACCAAGGGAAAGAGCGGACTCCTAATCCACCGAGTGAGCTAAAGACGGAGATCGAGGGATGGGCTTGCCGCTGCATAGAAAAAACTTCAACAATTTTTATAGTCTAGAGCTTTTAAGTACTCCGAGGACTATATTCAATACCAAAAGCATTCACTCAGTCTTCTAGCACCATTAGGGGCATTCTCTTTCGAGTGCTCACCACCCAGGTCGACCTAAGAGGGATTCTTGGCTTTCTCCTCATTAATAGACGAGGACCCTTCTACTGAGATTTGATGTCCTTGAAGCTGACATTTAGAGCAATGTGAAGGATTTCCCTCAAATTCGACTTTCTTGCCATTACCAAAAACCATCTTCTTTACCAATACCCAACCAAAGCATGGAAGGAAAAGGCTTCGAAATCTAAAGTGAGACGAAAAGCAGGTGTGACCCTAGTTCTCTGCTCTGCCTTAAGAAAGCGCCCAAAAGAGATAAGAATCCTCGCCAAGCAAATAGGGAAAGAAAAAAGAAGATTACTATCTTTATCAGTTCCATGACGCCTAGCCAATAGAGCACCTGAGCCCATTTTCTTGCTCCAGGACGGTCCCTATACAGTATCTGGGCCCTACCTAGCAATTAAGGGGATGACGACTTGTCTAGTCGGCTGCGCATTAATACCAAATATAGGAATGTTCAGGAAAATGCAAAGACTTTCTTCTTTGATGGCTATTGTCTTCCAGAGTGGAGTATGCAGCTATAGACCTGCTATCCTTCAATTGCGGAGTCTTTGGTCACAGAGAGGCCTATTGTCCGAATAAATAGCATACTTTATTTGAAATCACAGCCGCCGGAATCTGGAAAAGCAAGATGGCTTCCAACTCCGGGCAAGGACAGACAAGGCCTTTGGGAGCATCCACTTTGACTTTTGCTATTTCTATTCTCTTGGGTCAGTCTACCTTATCAGTCTTGATGTGATACGCATGGCCCTAGTTACGAGAGGAAAGGTAAAATAAGAAGATGAACGAAAGGATTCCGCTCACTTGGAAAAGCAGACCCAGGTTTGCTAGCAAGCCTTTGCACTATGGCTTTTTCTTCCAGGAGTATTGCTCGGTCGATCTACTTTGATCTTCCTCTTTTTCTTCAATTGACGGTTCAGATTTCCGCAAAGGCTTCCAAAGGCTCTAACTGATCCGCCATTGAAAAAGGAAAAAGAAGGACTTGGAGCCCCCTAATACCCCCTCTTTCTAGCTTTTATGGCAGAGCGACTACGAAACTGTAAAAGAGGAGTCCTAGTCTGCTTCCTTTCTTTCCTACGTCTGAGCGTCTGCATGAAGATTAGAAGGAAAGCTTTCTTCTTTGGGACCGTCTCATTTCTATCAATGGGTCCTCGTTGGAAGCAAGCAAAGATAGGTTCACGGTCAATCACACTGTAAAAACAGAAGGTTAAGTGAAGAAGAAATAGACTTCTCTGACTATAGTCTCTTCCCCGATCCCTGAAAGAATGTCATCCCTTTTTCTTTTTATGGCCTTCTTTAGGAACTGGACTATAAGCGAAATGCCTAATCAAAGAGCCATCTCTTATCTATGTCATTCTAAAATCAAGGAGGTGACTTGACTGCCTTTCCTTTCACTGGTGGAAGATGTTCTCGACTAAGACGGTCTTCTAGCTTCAATCATGGCCCTTTCCCTTGCGTCCTTTCAAGCCAGAATTCTTTACCAGCTTTTAATCTTTTGTAATCCTAGTCAGAAGGGCTAGACTGACTTCTTTTATTGACATAAGCTCAGGAAAGGAAGACAGGCGATCTCGTGAATAGAAAGAAAAGTTTCTCCTTCTAGGCCTAAGTAGTTCTGTGAAAGCCTGTAGAGTCAAAGGCCTCTCTCGCTTATAGGTACTCAGTTCCAGGACCCCTTCTTTAGTGGACTACTAGGCTGGCTTACTACTTCAACTAAAAAAATACTATGGCGACCACTTCCCTAGAATCGGTGCTTTCATTATACTCCAATTAGGCGTGAAATCATAGACATGCTGACCACCTTCTTCTTCAACCACTTCATCTAGTACTATAATGACTTCTACCGATGCTAACTAACTTATAAGATCTCCGGCCCAACTCTTATCTTGATTGGAGAAGGTCGCTTTGAAGAAGTCACTAACGTAGGATTCCTAAAACCACTTTCTACTTGAAAGTATTAAACATCTGTGGGACGAGCAAGGGGCGATAGGCCATTTCACTCTCTTTTCTTAGCGCAGGACAGTAGCATTCCTTTGCACTCACTACTCGAATTGGGATTCTTTCTTGGCGAAGGAGCCGAAGAATAGTACAAAGAGGTGGCTTCAACCTCCTCGAACCTCGATTAAGCCGGTGCGTTGAAAACGGATTCTACGACCAACTTCCTTAGAAAGAAAGAAAACTTTGATGCCCTCAAGGGCGATCCCATCTCACCTTCTTTCCCCCGATTTTCAGATCTAAGTACTTACTTTCTCAAAGTACTTTCAATCGTTTATTACTCATTTTTTCTCTTTCCTGAAAGACTGTTTGAAGATCTTGAAAGACTTGTAGAAGACCTCAACCTATCGTATTAGTCCATTTCTACGTTGAGGGAAAGAATCGAATGAGCTCAACGGTCTCACACTTCCTAGCATGAGATAAGGGGTCTCAGAGGCCAATCAAAGACCTTTTAAAGCATCATTCAGGGGGAAGACGAGTCGGATCCCATAGACAGGCTTTGAAAGTGGATAGATATAGTACTCTCATAGAATCCACATTTGTTGCGGTGCTATTTATTGAATTGAATTCCACTCAAGTGGGCAAGGGAGGATTGGTAAACGTAGAGAGATAGTAGCTTTAGCCACTTTCTCTTCTCTCCTGATTGTTGTCTAAGTATAGATCCTAGCTAGCGCATACTTGCATCTCTTATTACTTACAGAAAGGGTTTGATGAAGACCACCCCCTGCTTAGTGATTGGGCACCCGCTTCCTTTACCTTTACGGCGTAGAATCGGCTTCCTTTAGAGTTTAGAGGGAGAACGGAGATGAGCAAGCGGCTGGGAAGAGGTGAAGCCTCAATTTCAATGCTCGAGGAAGAAGTCCTATAGTTTAGCACTTCAATAATCTATTTCTATTATAGTCGAGCTAGTCTAGCACGAATTCTGCTCACGAGCGGAAAGAGAGATTCACATCATGGATTTCGCGAGACATAGGCACAAGCAGTCTAATAAGAGTCTGCGGACTCCTTAGACAAGAGCATAAGCATAGATCAGGCCATTTCCCACCACCTCACGAGCCCAAGTAAACGAAAGTGTATGTGCACTAGCGGGTGCTGCGGAAAGCAAGAGATTCTCATTATAGCCATATCCCTTATGAAGGCTTTTAGGAGAGCCGGGCCTATACCTATACAAGTTTCCATTAAGAAAGAATCTCCGATGCCACTTTGATAGATCCATCAACAAAGATCAAATAGAAAGATGCACAAGCTTCTATCCCCATCCTATCATGGACTGAATTCCGGGTGGCTTTCTTTAACTCATCGCGATTTCAAATTCCATATTCCGGCTTTCATACCAATGCTCGAAGCAGCCCCTCTATACGCGGAAGAAGAACTTAACCTGGAGCTTATCTGCTTACCTTAATAATCATGGACAAAATAAGGTCTGTACCCGGGCAGTCGGTTTTGATTGCTAACTCACGACCGGAACCCCTTTGGCGGGTCTTTCTCTGGCCTAAGTTGAAGCGAGAAAGGTGTAGAGGAATCTAAGCCATTAAGAGAGGCTTTCTGAGATTGAGATGTGTGCTCATCTCTGTTCTTTCCTTTTATGCTGCTGAACTACGTGTACTTTGTATAGTGAGACATATCCCCTAAGGTAAGGAGTCCGCGAGCCAGTGAACAAGGTGAACATTACTGTCTTCTCCAGGCAGCAAACTATCTGTTGAAAGCGATCCGGTGCCTGCCCTCTTCTTTTATTTAAATAGAATTCAGGATTTTCCTTCTTCTCGAGGAGCATGTGTGAGATGTGAGATCAGACGCTTCCCTTGAACCAGTCGTATACGTGAGCACTCGTTCTTAGAGGACGGCCTCGCCACACTCTTCCCCATCCATCTTTCCGAACGGTTCGCCCCGCGAAGACTTCCAAAAAGCCGGTTCCAGCAAAATCCCATGTTGGCCTGTTGATCCGGTATACCCTTCGTTTAGTAACTCGACGTAGGAAAAATCCAGTTTGATCAAGATTTTGGGACTAAAAAAAGATGAACCTCTATAACTACAACTACTTAGGGGAAACCTGCTTTTCTTTCCAAAATGGGTAATCGCCCCAACTTGAATAACGACTTTCACCACGGAAAAGCCCTTTCACTACCGAAGCGAAGACCCACTAAGTAGCACTTCTACATCCTCTACTTAGGGAAGCAGAAACTGCCCGCGGAACCCTGGAAAATGGGCTTTTGCCCCGTAGCTGCGAAAAAGCTGTTGAAACCTCCAAACTCCACTCACAAGCCTAGGTTTTCTAACGATTTGGATATATCCAAATGTCTAATCCAGCGAAATGAGAAAAGGATCTTCGATCTACCCTGTGGACTGGTATACCTTAGTTTATGGAATGACGTCATCCAAGGCTATTCATCCAGTAGAAAGGCGCTTTTGGATCTCCTTCTTTAGCTTTAGGCTGGGGTTTTCGCCGAGACCGTCTTTCCGCTTTTCCAGGCTACACCTCTATACCCTTTCTTTCTTTAGCTGCCCTGAGCTTCGGGGAACGGAAGTTTATACACTTTGGTCGCAGCATCCCGTATTCGAACCATACCTTTGCCGGCAGAAAGAGGTTGGTGGTCTAGCTCCTTCCCCTGCTTTCTAGCTTTCCATTAGCTACCCCTCTGCTTTATTGTGAACTAGCTTTCTAGCTTAGAAAAGAGGATCTACTGCTTTTACACGTTGGATAGGAAAGAAAGACTTTGATGAGTGCCAAAAGTGGAGATAGAATCACTTCTCTTTTGCCCTTACTTCACTTAGGTATTTCCCATTGGGATTCATTTTTCCATGCCTCAGAGAAAGCGGTTGTGGACCTTTGGATGCCACTTAAAAGAAAAGAAGGCTTTGGACCCTCATATAGTCACGAGGGTGGGTTCTCCTTCGAAATTGACTAGTTCAAATGGTTCATCCAGGTAAACTCTTCAATTGGTCTTTTACCTCTCCCATCTTGTTGATTGGTATACCCTTCGTTTAGGGAATGACTGAATAAGAAATTCATCCAGTATCCAGGAGCTATGAGATAGAATCTCCTTCTTGAGCTTTAGGTAGTAAATCCCCTTTACGCGGAGCTTTTGGCGGGTTTTCCGCATTCCAGTCTTAGCTATCCCACCGCTTTCCCCTTTGGAAATGAAAGCTGATTCCCGCATTGGATAGGAAAGAAAGACTTTGATGAGTTCCCCCTTTCAGTGGATTTCCAATCAACTCTTTCTGAATAGAATAGTATTCAGAATAAAGTATATAGTGATCAAATTCCCTTTTTTATCTATCCACTCAAAATCACATAAGATCAGATCAGATCTACGAGGATTCAGGCTAGTAGGTAATCAATGCGCTCGGATTGACTTCCAGTTCTTGCTGGTATTAGCCCTCGAAGATGGGATGAGGGAATGGAGAGGCTAGGGCTTCCTTTCCAAAAGAGGTCTCTGTCTTCGAGATGAGACTGGGCAGGCGCATTTGCCATCTCCTAGTAGCGGGAATGAGTCCTCAATTTGGGCATCCACTCAAATTCAAGCCGTGGCGGCTCTTCCAACTAATCCCTACTTTTTGCTCTCTCTCCTACGAGAACTAGAAAGAGCTACTTCTTCGAGCTGGGTGGGGGTCGAGCCCCTTCCTATATCTATGTCTTACAGACAATCCCCAACCACTTCAGTCAAGGCTCTGAAAGAGATCTCTCTTCCCCAGTTTGAGTCATGGTAGAAAGCATAGATGAGAAAAGCAGCGAGCACGATTTCTTATTAGAAAAGGTTGCTTACTTGGAGATGGTGAATCAGGACTTCGATCTGAGGACGGAGTGAGCCCTTAACGTATTCAAAGAGAGCGATCGGCCAGTCAGGAAGATTGTCTATGAATAGGGAAGATGAACTTGCTTCACTGATATCCTCGCGGAGGTTCCGAGAAAAGGAATTTGAATTGGACACTAACTGAATCTTTCCTGAGTGAATGACTGCTTCGGTCTTTTATGCCCTAATCTTTTTCTTGACTGGGTTGAGTACGTGTTGAAGGGGCAAGTTTATGTACTTTCTATATTCTTATGCGTGCTTAATGGCATTTTTTCTATCTTTGTCAGTAAGGTAAGTGCGCAAGCTAGCATTAGATATTTAAATAAGTAAGCAGTCCCCAAAGGCCTTCTAATTCCTTCTGGATAAATATATTCTTTAAACCCGGGCCAAAGCCCAAGAAGGTAGAACGACGGTTTCGCTTTCAACTTCAAGGCGGGGCCATATAACTATAGTTAGCCGAACAGAGCTACTTATTACTATATGATAGAAGCGAGGGATCTCTCTGAATCTTAAAAGGGCTTACCCTCCCTGACCCTTTGCTATCTTAGCTAGATCAATTATATCACTTACTAGATCAATCAATGCGCTTTACCCCTCCCTCTTATATTAATTGTTTTAAGAGAGCCCACGCTACTATGCCCTACTTCCTCAACCGATCTCCCTATAACTTCTTGGTGCTTTACCACCTTCTCCTTCCTAGGAAACCATTTACCTTCTCCTTCGGACCCTCACTCTATGCCTTCCTGGTGGGTAACTGCTTTCCTTTCTTTGCCTATCCACTGTTGGAGGAATAAGAGCTCTTGGAATTGAATCATCATAAGCGGGACATTCAGAAAAAGAGGTTGCTCTTGTTCAAGAATAAGCTGCTATTTCATCTCCGGCTATTGAGCCAAGTGGGACAGAAGTCTGACTGTTATAGAATCCGCTCTTACTGTTCTCGTAAGCGGTGCCGCTCTTACAGTTGGCCTAACCGGTGCTTTTGAAAGCAAATGACATAGTTAAAGAAGAAGAGAATGTCCTGGGAGAAGAAAGGAAGTCAGGGAATGAGCTGGTGCTATAGCCAGAATCGGTTGTTACAGAATAGGTTGCATCTAGTATACTACCAGTAGAGTCATAAGTTTGAGATATTTTCTTCAATTTCAATGGCTGAACAAGATTTTTGAACTCTTCAATCATCCGCTGTCTCCATATCCGTTGTTCAAATAGCAGCTGCTTGGCTCTTTCCGGCTTTCAGGTTATCAAGAATGAATTGAATAATAATTGAATAAGAAAAGAAAGTTACAGAAGCATCAGCAGGGTGACAGTCTCCCAAAGTGACAAGGACTCAGAAGAGGTGGGAATTAAAGGCTTAGCCGAGGAATTCAGTGAAGTTTACCAATCAACAATCCTAGGCCCCCTAGCAGGTAACCATTCTCTATTCACTTCTTGGGGCACTTGGTACAAAAAGCCCAAAGCCACTCGGGGCCAATTCCTCTACAACATAGAATTCCGCGGCGGGGGCAATATCAGATAAAAGGTGGCAGGAGTGGTATCAGCAATCCAGTATTGCAGCATTATACTATACTCTCAGAGAAAAAAAGGAAGCGATAGAAAAGGGCCACCAGTACCAATGTATCCGTAGGACATTAACGAGTATTTATTTGATTTCAGTTCTCTTAAAGAAGACCCCAACTCCTATCCCGAAGATAGAAGACAAGCAAAGGGCCCCTTCCTATTCTCTTGTGTCGAAGTCTAGTGTGGTGAGGCCTGGTTGGGTAAAAAGCCGAAACGGAACTAACTGAGATTGAAGTATACTCCGTGCTGCGAAAGGGTACAATACTGAGTCTTATTGAGGCCATGAAGACGGACAGCGCTTTTAGCCGCCTACCCATTCTTCCTTTCCGACCTTAGCTTAGCTGCTCACGCCAATGCTCAGGGGTATAGGCCTATAACTGCTGCTACTGTTATACTCCCACACTCTAAGTGCTCCCGTCGGCTCATCTTCTATCTAAGACCTCTTCAATGAGAGGATGCCTGAAAGCTGCTGTACCAATAAGTGAAAGAGCGGAAGCAAGAAAGCAAGCCTTTGAATCTCAACTCCACCCGAGGCATTTGATCGAATAGCTAAACTAGAGTTAGGAACAAAGGAAGAGAAAACGGACCCCAACCCGAGAGAGCTAGGGAAATACGGAGCCTAGTCTCTTTATTCCCTTACCTTTTAGCCTTTTCTATTCCGAAAGGCTAAAGACCAATTGTTGGACTTACGACTGTTTAGGGAATTCAATATCAATTAGGATTTGGCTACGCCCTGTGAGCGGTATCAACTAACTATTGATTCTTCCTCCTACTCCTCTTAGAGAAAGTATGTTATGGTATTCCCACATTGGTCTAGAAATTCCTTTTTTATAAGAGGTGGTAGCGTAAAAAGGTAATCCCCGAAAAGAAATAAAAGAAAGTCAAAAAGGTAATCCAGTAAGAAAGGCAAGGCAAAAAAGGCAAGAAGGTCCTTCCCTAACGAGGACAGGACTAGCTACTTTCTTTACTATTTGAATCTCTCTAGGTTGAGCAACTAGGTTGAACAATCAATCTGGAATCTCTCGCGCCTATATCATTTCAGCGCAAAGGATCTTACAGATAGCTAGAGATTGCTTTTTTGACAAGCCGGGTGTATACCTCAAAAGAGAAAAGAAGTTAGGCTTGAAAAGAAAGTCAGAATCCTACCTCTTGGAAGCAAGACTTGCATGGTGCTGCCACAGGACATTCTGGTAAGTCGGTTCACGGTGTGATTGAGACTCTTTTGGTTTGCTAGCTACGACTAAAAGAGCTCCAGTTCCAGCGGTTGAGACTTAATAAGAGAAAGAGGTTCCGGTTAGAGGCATTGAATGGAGCTCCGTCTTGAGCTCTAGCAAGTAAGGATTTGGTCGCTGCTGCAAGAGAGCTATATCCAGTACCGAGGTATCAGCTGAAGGTCGAAAGTCTAGAACGAGTACCCAAACAAGGGATCTATCTGCTGCAAGAGCTAAAGCCAAGTCTGGGCAAGTAAGTCTCCTAATCAAACTGTCCGGGTAGTCACGAGTACGGGTGGAGGTAGACAAAAGAACATTTTTTCTTCTTTGATGCGTCTCTCGAGATAGCCCAGCAGCCTTGCTATGACTCTTCCCTCGTCCAAATCATGTATTTTCGACTGGAAGCACGACCTCATGAATCTTGCTCGAAGCGGTCCGGGTCATGATCTCATTCCTCCCCCTCAATACTCGGCTTAGTTCTTTCAGCCGATGAGGAAAGCTCCTTCTCTTCTTAAGTTGAATTCCTCTCTCTCTAGGGATCGCTATCAAGGGTCGCAGGGCTAGTTCCCAAACACTATCTTGTTAGAGAATAGTTCAATGTTCAAAGCAGATTATGAAATCACAGAGTTAGCGTGACAACACAATCTAACCTGAGTTCCTTTCAGTCTAATTCATATGATAAGCGGTTCAGTGTGATAACAGTTCAAAGTAGGAATCCGAAAAGACAGAAATTGGGGTTTGCCCATTCCTACTGACTGCGACCTGACACCTTAACCAAAGCAGAAACTTTGCCGTACGGGGAAAGGACGGCCCTCTAAGTCAATGAAGTGGACGAGCCAGGCGGAAAAGGCAAGCCTCAGCCTTTGGAAGGAGAAGAGGAAAACCTGGGGAAGCGGCTTACGTGGGAGAGGCGAGCGGAATGGAGCAAGGAAGAGAACATCCTTCATTAATGAATGTGATCTTCCCATGGTTCTAAGCGGACGCTTATCCTAGTGACATTCTATCATCCTGTGTCACTATATCAGGATTAGTAATACCTTTCATCCTAGTTCTTCTCTTTCCTCTAGGCTAGAGAATATCTTCTTTCTAGATGTATTTCTGACTTACTGCACTTGGAGAGGAAAAAGGACTGTAAGCATCTAGTTTGTGATAGCTAGTATGCGAATGTCTCTTTCCTGCCTTGATAGTGGCTTAATCCCTTGATATAGAGGGAAGGCCGGCTGAAGTTGAGAAAAGTTCGAGAGAACGATTCATGGCTCGAAAATAAAAATCTTGAAAGCAAAATTCACCCCCGCAAGGACAGGGGTCTATGTCTACCTAACTAATAGTTTGGTCGGCCCTAACAGGGAAATTCTCTCCCAGGGGAAAATGAGAAGGGAACCATATCCTGCCTTGGTGGACCAAGTTCCGTCCCCATGGAAAAAGAGAATGCCAGAGCTCTTATTCCACAAGCTCGGTAATTCCTTCTAACTAGAAATTGAATAAGAGAAGAAAGTAAGGATCGTAGGCTAGGCTAGAGTACATTCGACGGTATGCCAGTTTCATTATTCGACTTCACCTTGAATCTCGATTGGCTTGGTCTTCTTTGGATGTCATGGGTTTGGTACAAGGTTCAGTTTGATAAGCAATGACTTGAAAGGAGAATCTTCCCTTGTCCCAGAATGCGCGTAACCTCATTTTTGAAATAGATTTTCTTTCATGAATTTTCTGTCAACTCGGTAACTACTCTTTGAGTTGATGAACAAGGGTCGGTCTAAGCCAGCCAATCGGGTAAGCGAACTGTCTTAAGCCAAGAAGTAGGATAGGGAAGCGTCCTGACTTCTTCTTATCTCTTCCACTCAGAGTTGAGGTCGGGTGCAAACGCATAAAGTGAAAAGAAAGGGTGACAAGCATTACACAAGGAGAAGCGGAAGATCCCTCTCAGAATGAAAACCTTACGCCAATGCCAAAGCAGGAAGATGGCATACCCTTCCAGAGAGCCAACCCTGTCATGAAAGGAAGGGAGGCGAATAGAGCGGGGAGGTGCCAAAAAGTAGTCTAAAAAAGTACGAAAAAGGGGATTCCTATAGATGGATGCTTTCCCAGGACCACCCTTTATCTCAACTCGTATTTGACTATAGTAAAGCCTACGGACCAATGAATGTACGAGATAGACTTCCTAAGGAAAACTTCCTTTGCTGTCCGCCGGAAGGCGGTAGCTCACGAAGTGACAACTGTCAATCAAATATATATGCTCAAGTGATGACGGGCCTTAGACCGCTTCTCCAGATACGTACTATTTCCTCACTCTCGGTCTTTTACTATAAGACATCTCGCTTGAGAACGAGGAAGAACTTTTTGATAGGGACAGGCTGGTTGGGAGCAGAAAAGTTGGGGCTATGGGTCGGGCCAAGAGGAGATCCTTCTTTGGACTCTTTTGAGATAGCCAGATACCGGAGGAAAATTAATTACTTTTGCTCTAAGAGATGCTAGTCCTTTCTGTTGATAAGGTAAAGCTGTAGCGTGGGCTATTTAGTTTGTATGAATGTGATTCGCTTTCTATTTCTCTTTACGAAATTTGAAGTTAATGTAGCCTATCGCTTCGGTGGTAGCTAGGCTAAGTCTTGGCTTTTGTCTTTGTCTAATTCCACTTCCTTTTTCGTTTCAGGAGCGTGAACAGGGGTAGGCAACTCTCTGAGGCTTGACTCGCTTTCAAAGTCGAATAGAAAGAGGGGCGGCCCATACCTGCAGTGGGAAAGTACGCCGCTTTGATCCTTGCATCACTGCCAATTCGAGACTACTTGCCCCCCGGAATGGGTGAACGACTTTCCCTCAGACCAAGAGCCCTAGAGCTGGCTCATAAATGAATAGTAGATAAGGAGTTAACCATTGGGCTGAGTGGTCCTCTCTCATTCATAACCTACTGAGGTTATTCCCACATCGGGATCTAGCATATTCACTACGCTCAGTTTTTCCATTTCATTGTCCAGTCACTCAAATCACCATTAGCTAAAATCACTATTAGGAAAGTCCGAAGCAATCTCTCAGCAATCAAGCATTGAAACCTTGACGAAAGGAGAGAAATCCCTACTTCAGTAGAGTAAATAAGGCCTTAGGAAATTGACTGGATTTGTGCGGGTCGAATTCTGACATTGACTCGGCCAACTATTTCGATTTATGTATAAATTAGAATTTCAGGCATTCCTTCGATGCGAGATAGATGTACGAACCCGCTAAGAAGTCAAAAAAGAAGGGCATTCATAGAAAAAGGTATATCGCCAAGGCCCCAAGCCAAGTTCTCAAAGAATGTTGCAACTAAAGCCCCAAATAGGACAGATTCACAAGAGGACAGGGAGGCCCGAAGGAGATAAGTATGCTGAAAGCAAGGTTCAGTCATTAAAGCCTTTTGCCGAGAAGACCGCTTTAGTAGCCTAAGCCAATTCGGGATGAAAAGAAATACATTCAGTTATCAAATTGACTTCCTTATCTATCCCGCTTCGAGAGAGCGAATTGTCTCATTCAAGTATACGCAAGTCAGACACATCACAAAGCATTCATAACAAGCTAGAACAAGCAAATAAGATTCATTAAAAGAAAGAATGAATGAGACCAAGAAGATCTGACCCCACGTGAAAAAAACGTAGCCTCCAGACAAGGATTTACGTTCCCATTGCGACAGCTCCAAGCGGCCAAGACCCTTATTTCTTCCATTATCTTTTTTGCCTAAATAGAGTGAGTAGGATATACGTCAGTCAAGGCGAGTTCTGTCGTCTTAAGCCTACAGTTCTTTCTTTACTAAATATTGGCTTGAGAACCTCTTTCGAAAAAGTCTTTGAGAAGTCATTACGCAAGTCATTGACTAAGGGATCTGAGGGGCAGGCTTGACTCGGTGATCAAAGTTCTTCAAGAAGGATGCATTCCTCTCAATAATCATTGAAATAGGGGTCCAATAATCATCGGGTAAGAAGACAGAGACAAAGCAGATCATGGAAGACGGATTTTCTACACCACCCTAAGAAAGAGGTATTTTCTCGCATTCTAAGAGGAGAAAAAATGAAAGATCATGCTTTCTTTCATCCTTAGGTTCACTCCCTTTTCGTTCTTACTCATCCCATTCTGCCTTTTCCTTCAATCTTCTATGGGACAGTCTGAAGCATATACTTAGATAATGCATCCGGGTAGGTTTATTTTCTAAAACTATTCAAAAAGGCCGCTTTTAAGACTTCTTTTTCTCTACATCAGATGACCTCCACGACGGGGGACTCAAGCTGCTACCTGCATTAGGACGACCATGGGAAGGACCGAAAAATCTGCTTCACGATTTGCCCATTTTTGACTCTGCCCGTCTTCCTTCTCCAAATTCTTATGAATCCAAGTCACTGCAAATTTCTTGCCTCGCCTTTCAACCAGGACCAGTCGATTTTCAAGAGGGTCAGCACCCTGACTTATATATATGGCTTTACGGAAGATCAGAAAGGCTTTCATAGCTGGTCGGAGCCTCACCTCAGCCTCTGTACCATTAGACCATCCTCCTGACTCCATCGTGTAATCAAATCAAGCGTAGTTGTTTGCGAAAGCCGATTCTCCTTTCAGTGTATTTGATCGTGAATACTTTTCGGCTTTGATATCTGGATTGGACGAAGAAGGCCAAGCCAAATGACAACCAACCACCGCAAATGGATCAAGTAATGGAAGAACTCCGTGTCCATGGTGGCTGCTGGTTGAGCTGACAGGCTAGTTTACGCTCCAAGAAGGGATTGAGCGCAAAACGTTAAAAGCTAAAAGCCTTAGCTCATTCCAACAAACAGCAAGTCAGAAAGGCGCGAAAGCTAAAAGCTAAGGTTTACCCTGGCACTTGCTGGGACAGAGTCAGTTGAACTTGATGCTACTCTTCCAAGTCCTCTGTGGCTGAGCCACCCAACAAGTCTATCCTTCGGAAGGCACTTCCCAAAAGGGAAGAAGAAAGATTTCTACTTATGTAATTTCAAAGACAGGAAAGATAGAAGGAGCAGGGATCAAATATTCTATTCTATATAAAGTACAGAGTGAAGGAGGTGCCTTTTAGCTACTCATTTCTGCTATCAATTCCAGGATTTCTTGTCCAGGATGTGGAGTGGAAGAAAAGCTTTCGCTCTTGCTTTTGGTACGTATTTCAAGTGGAAATGGGCGCTTCGAAGCTTCTTGATGGCCCTTTTTCTACCTTCGCACTTCGATCTTCAATTCTTTAGGTCCTTTCATTCTAAAGAAGAAAATGACAGTCCCACCTTTCTCATCTTACGAGCCTTTCTTTTCCGTACCAGTTGAATTTCGATACTCAAATCCGGGCTTAGGGTTCGCACTAAGCAAGTTCACTTTACTATGATGAAAGACAGACGGATGAAAGACTGACGGGTCATCTCCTTCTATTTCAATTGCATACTTTAGTGAGCCATTTCGGGCGGGGATTATAAGATAGATTGGGAAGCTGATCTTTAAGCATTCCTTTCTTTCGCCTATCAGTTCGCTGGGCCGGATATACGACTTAGAAAGGGTGAGCGCCCTTAATTAATTAATGAATTTCTGGAAAGATGAATGAAGCCTTCGATTGGGCTTAGGCAAGGTTGTCTGATTCAAGTATATGATCAAGTAAGGCTGCTGCCTCAAGAAGGAGACATCCAAGCAGTTGCTCAAAGAAGTTGGAAAGTGGAATCTCCTCTCCAACTCAGTCGAGCTGCTTTCATCTCCTCTCCCTCGAAAATTCATTAAGAGATCTGCACATCAATGAAAGGCCTTCTCATTTAAAGAAGAGTAGCGGGTAGAAGAAAAGGCAAAAAGTGCGAGAGCAATAGTTTCATTTGTTCTGTTTGGGCAGGATTACCAAGATAGCTTGGCTCGAAAAGAGAGAAAAAGAAGGGCAGAAGTTCCTATGCAGATTGGTCAAGTGATTCAGAGAGTCAGATCAGAATGAAAGGGGTGCTGGAATCACAAATGATAGCATGGAAGATCTCGAGCAGTCTATCAAATCTTTCTTGCCAAGAAAAAAGATTAGAGACATTCTTTCAGCCAATTAGAAAGGGCGTAGCCAAAGCATCGATATCACTGAGACGGGGAACTTCATCGACTTCCTTTCCCAGGAAGTACTACTTGAATAGAATCGTAGGTTGATATCCCATTTTACCCCCTCATGCTCTGTATTTAGCTTACAAGGCAGACCGACTTACCGACAAAGAAGCGAGAGGACACCTCTTATGACATTCTTTCCTGCGGAACCTACTCACTAAGAGATTTCCGGAGCAAGTCCTCGGCATTCTTTGGGCATTTCCATTTCATTAATAGGCCGGCGACTCATTGAGAGCAGACGAAGACTAAGAAGACTTTCGGCTAATACGTGAGATCAACTACTTAGAATAGGCTACCATCTGTCTTCGATTATGGTCCTTCTACTTTGAGGGAGATATAGAAAAGTGGAAAAAGAAAGACTATCTTGATGATCTGCAGCCCAATTAGCCAAAGCATCAGCAACCTCCTTACCTTCCCTCTAAATGTGAGAGAATCTGATTTGCATATGAAGAGTGATCTTTCTAATTGACTGAATAATCTGCCACAGAGCCCATGGAGTCTCAAACTGCCCATTAAGGATCCCAACTAAGAGAGCAGAATGAAGGTCAAGGCAAAAACTTTGAATAGCCAGATTTTGACCTATAACCAAGCCATCGCATCCCTAGCTTCCGCCCACATCTTAGAATTATCAGCATAAGAATGAGCAAAAGCATGCACTAAGTCACCTTCTTTCTTTTCTTAGCCACCAGTCTCATCTTTCGTCGACTGGCCTTTCCGACTTCTTAGCCGCTTTGACATCGCTCAGTTCTCTTTTTCTTCTTCTTTCCCGGAAGTGCTTACTTCTAAGGGGCACTGGCATTTCATAGTCATCTCACCCTAGGACAAAGCGTCTCATCTTTCCATCAAAGGAGGTGCAGGGGGCGGAGAAGTTATGGGCTCGGATCAGTCATTCAGCTTCTTGAGAGTGATTCCGCAGAATGTAGGGAGGGGAGGAAGAATCTACTGGGTGCGGGGAAGAAAATAAGGAAAGAAAAAAAGCTATTCTTATTATACCACCGAATTCTTTCCATTTCACTCTCTCCCTGCTAACTGGGACAAAAGTCTAGGCTTGCCTATCGTCAATTCTTCTTGAGACTCTATTCTTGCTTTCTAGGCATCACGGGAATCCCTTCGAGGGTGGACGGTCTGGATGCACTGGGCTTAGCCTTTTAGGTCTTAGCTCCTTTCCAACTATTGTGCTGGTCCAAGAGGAGTCGACTTTCAATCTTATTCTGGGAACCTGCCAAGAGAGGCATCCAGCCCTTTAATGCAACTTTAGCTGCTACCTATGAAGATCTGATCTAGCCTTTATTCAATAGAAAGAAGGGAAAATTCTTCTACTTATACTTAGTTGGGGAAGCTGCATTCAACTTGAACGAAGTCACCTTTTCTTTTGTGCGACTGGAACGACCGGCTCCTAACTCCGAATATGGTAACTAAGGATGATCCGTACCAACTCTTTTTTGAAATGGCTTTTTGTATTATCCTATATAAGGAAAGTGTACATAGATAGAGCAATTGCAAGAGAAGGCTTCTTTTCTTACTTTGTTACCGAGAATCTTGCTAAAGCATTAGCATTGGAATCTTCCTACACCGGATACGAAATAAATAAAGAGGTACAAAAGACAATCCTCTCAAGAATTTCCCATTACGCCACTTAAAGAGATCGGCCTCCAGATCTTGAAGAATGAACTCATAAATATCCTGGATCCACGAGGGTGCACGAAAATAGTATGTATTCTCGCTTAGAGATTCTGTCAAGAGCTTTCTTTGTATAGCCAAGTTTTTGCTATCTCATTTCCATCCATAAAGAGGTCTAATAAGATCTTTGACTGAGTGGAAGAAGGATCCAAATCCTCGAGCGAAGGGAGATCCGACCAAGAAAGACTCTTTGACGGACAAAAGTCACTAAAGAATTAATAGGTCTATGAGAAAGATTTGACGATTGGACAGAAAGGGGGTATGCCCACAAGGTTCTTCAACCAGAATCAATTAGTGGAGGGAGAATCCAAGAATGGCTGAGGAGATTCGACTCCAATCTGCGAAGAAAAAACGGAAACTATTTCACGTATAAATAGTCAAACTTGCTTACCAAGATCTCTACCCACTTAAAAAGACTAAAAGACGATAGCAGGACAGGGCCCGGAAGAAGAGAAAGAAAACGGAGAATATAGACCAATCGATAACCAACGGCCGTCTAAGAATCTTGGGAGCTCTTGTCGAGTAGCAGTTCAAGAGAGGTATCTCAGAACTCAGATAAAGATGGTCATCCCACGAAGGACAGCTTACTTTCTTACTCGCTTAGTTAGCGCTTGCTTACTGAAAGGAAAGATTGATGCGATTCCTTCTTTGACTTCCACAAAGGGTGCTCAGAATAAGTGCACGACTCTTTGATAGTACTTCTTGCTTGTGGTTGCTGGTCAACTGTCCTTTCTTTCTATGTGGGCCGATCTCTCCTCAACTTAGATATTTCTGCCCCTAACTTACTTCCGGGGGCTATTCTGACTGTCCGGCTTGCCTCGTGAAAGTCAATTAAGGAATGAAAATCCCTCTTCAGATCTTCCAAGCAAATAGGCCAGTCCAAAGAAGAAGAACTTCAAAAGTAGTTCGACAGAAGAAGACTTTGCTCTGCCATAAACGCGCGTAACTAGGCTTAGAAGTGCTAGCGGATCCGCTCATTTTTCTCCTGCTGGACAACCTGCTGCTGGAAGAAAGATATGTCCCAGCCGGAAATCTTCCGAATATCACTATCCGGCAATTTCGCCCTTTAAATAGAGTTGTCCGAAGACCTAAGAACTGCTCCTTTTTATATTGCTCTTCGTGCTGCTAGCAGGTCCTTATTAACTGGATTTCTCCTTCTTCAGATTGCTTTGAAATTCGATCTGCATAAAATGAGAAAAAAGGAAGACGTTCTCGCGGGGTTCTATGGGAAAGAGAGGCATGAGTCTGCTGATCCCCTTGGTCGAAGGACTTTCAAGAAAAGGCTGCCTCCGAAAGCGACAGAGGAAGACTTAGCAATTCCTTCCTTACCGATTAATCTGGGCAGCCCCTACCGCTAAATGAGAAGAAAAATGATTCCATAAGCATCCTCCCCTCACTCCCGAATCTCCTTCTTCTTTCCGATTCAATCGAGAGTAGCGATTCTTGAATTCCGTTATTCTGATGATAAAGCAACTCCTTCCCAGTATATTAAATAGCGGCACGGCTAGCTCTGCTCTAACTGATGATTCAAGACCATCAGCTGCACCAAGAGTCAATAAAGCATCGGGACCAGAGCCGAAGCCGCCTCTCGACTTATAAGATTTGTTCAGAAGACATCCTCTTTGGGCTAAGGTTGATAAGGTTGACAAGCCTCCAGGAACTTCTTTGGTGCGGAAGTCACTTTCTACCCCTTCTTTCCTTTTGGTAGTGGGAAGGGAGTAGCAAAGCAGGAAGGTTTTTCTATTTTTCTAATTGAATGAATGCATGGCCGGTGGGATTGGCTTTATCTTCCTTGACTGGCCTTTCTCTTGTAGTTATCGAGTGCCCGCAGCTTGACTTCTTTCTTCCACATAGGCTAGCTCTCCTCGCATGCCTTGTGGCGAACTAGACTGAGAATTTCTTATATGAAGAAGAGTCACGCTCTCTCTTTTTTCGCCCTTTAAGAAAGAGTGACTCGTTTCTGTTATCAAATCGTCTGTGCTCACGAATCGATTGTGGAAGCTTAATGAAAAGGAATTCTCCTCCTATTATAGTTAGAGTCAAGACAGTAGCTCTAAGGGGACCCTTTGTCCTTTCTCTATATCTATATAATAAGGCTGCAACAGCACGGAATGAAAAAGCCTTATTCCCATTCCATTTATGAGGAAAGACCTCACCTACTTTCTTCCAATGAATTCTAAGGAGAAGTGCACCGGGCCGCTTAGGCGGAATAGGCGAGCGGTGTGCTGAGTCAGAAATAGCTTTCGCCCATGAAAGGCAAAATAGCCATCTATAAGAAAGACATTTTAGTACCATGCCTCCTTCTTTTGAAAATAAGAGGCCGGCATTTTCTCTTTTCCTTTTTAAGACTTTTAGGCCTACTGGCCTTATGCTATGCTATATCTCTCAGCCTCGGCCTATCTTTCTCTCTTCTATTAGAGAGAGGACAATCAGTCTTCCTCAAGAGATCTGTCCCCTTCCTCTTTCGTAGACTGGGCTGGCTAGGTCTACTCGTAAGCATTTTATTCTGGGCCGAGGCTAGCCACATGACGGTTGTAAGCTCAGACGCTCGCGGAAATCCGGCAGCCGGCCCTTCCGTGGGTCAGCCCCCACCCAACCCGTGGATGAGGCGGTTCCCACCCAACCTCCGTACTACTATCTTCTTCAACAAGAGGGAGAAGGAGGCTATCTTCTCAGACAGTTTCATTCCAATCTAGCAATGGCTTTTCGCAGACACTGCGAGATTGGAATGCCAGGTTGGCAAAGAAGGAGCATGTCTCACGGGCCGAGCAAAGAGCTCTGCTCATAATGGGCAGCGATCTCGATATTCGCCCAACCATGGAGAGCGCGGAACTGCGCCAATGGATTGCAAAACTCCACACTGAAGTCGACGACTTCAGAGAGATCTTTACTTTACGTGGTATCAACCAAAAAAAGAAGGCGCCCCTGTCTATCCCTTCCTTTAGAAGAATCTACCTATCTACCTAAAGTAGACGATCTAAAAGAATGGGACTTCCATTATGCATTAGAAGATGGAAAAGAGAGACAGCGACCTGCCCGCCCAAACTTCCCTGGCACTTTCTTGGTTGGACCAAGCCCTTATTTTCGGTCTTAGTGGGATAGCAAGAATCAGTCTCTCTATTTTTGTGTGAGCGGAGGAGTCAAAGAAAGAAGGAATGATGGACAATTTTTCCTGCGATTTGGAAGGGGCGATCAAAATGATTAACAGCCCACTTGAGCAATTTGCCATTCTCCCATTGATTCCTATGAAAATAGGAAACTTATATTTCTCATTCACAAATCCATCTTTCTTTATGCTACTAACTCTCAGTTTGGTCCTACTTTTTGTTCATTTTGTTACGAAAAAGGGAGGAGGAAAGTCAGTCCCAAATGCTTTGCAATCCTTGGTAGAGCTTATTTATGATTTCGTGCCGAACCCGGTAAACGAACAAATAGGTGGTCTTTCCGGAAATGTGAAACAAAAGTTTTTCCCTCGCATCTCGGTCACTTTTACTTTTTCGTTATTTCGTAATCCACAGGGTATGATACCTTATAGCTTCACAGTTAGCAGTCATTTTCTCATTACTTTGGGCCTCTCATTTTCTCTTTTTATTGGCATTACTATAGTGGGATTTCAAAGCAATGGCCTTCATTTTTTAAGCTTTTCATTACCCTCAGGAGTCCCACTGCCCTTAGCACCCTTTTTAGTACTCCTTGAGCTAATCCCTCATTGTTTTCGCGCATTAAGCTCAGGAATACGTTTATTCGCTAATATGATGGCCGGTCATAGTTCAGTAAAGATTTTAAGTGGCTTCGCTTGGACTATGCTATGTATGAATAATCTTTTCTATTTCATAGGGGATTCTGGTCCTTTATTTATAGTTCTTGCATTAACCGGTCCGGAATTAGGTGTAGCTATATCACAAGCTCATGTTTCTACGATCTCAATCTGTATTTACTTGAATGATGCTACAAATCTCCATCAAAGTTCTGATTTCTTTATAATTGAAGAAAAGCGAGGAGGCGAAGGCCACTCCATTTCCGAGGGGCCCGAATCGAATCAAAAAAGAGTTCAGCATCTTTCCCACAGTCAGAAAGGCAAGTCTTTCTTCATCATCTTATTATGGCTACATCGGTCCTTTAGTTCAAGGGTAGAAGGAGAATTTCTCTGATGATTGACTGTCTGACCGGGCCTTCTTTCTCGCACGTCCTTACTGACTTCTTTCATTTAGCGTCCCAGCTACCTTTTCTCACATATGGGGTCGCGAGACTTCCTATTTGAGTCTTAAGTAGACGGACATCGGCACATTGCTTTCTGTCCTTCTTTATCACAGGTCCATGATTGGATAAGTCTTGCCGCTGGCTAGAAATCGGGGACTATGGATGGAAAGCTATAATTCAAGTTAGCTGACTCCATTCTATCTACGACGGATCGAATCGACTGAGAGAAAGAAATTCTGACTAAATGGATCGATAGAGACTGCCCAAGGACCGAGCGACTGCCAGAATCGAAGTGGGCATAGGCCGATCGCTAAGTTGACTGATCTGATAACATCTAAATAGGTCAAAATGGTCCTTTTCTCTCTTATAGTAAGCTTCCCTTTGATAGAAGTCAATAGTTCTGAATCAGAAAGAGTAGGTCAAGGCAGGTCCTAGCCAAAAGAGCTTCAATTGTAAGGGTGCCGGAAGAACATCGTCCAAGAATGGAAAAAAGCTTTCGTCATAGATCTGACCATCGATATAAGTTCAGTCAAAACCAGCCAACAAAGATCATATAGTTGCCGCGGGCGGTCACAAAGAGATCGATCACTTCCATCGCGGGGATCATTCTGACTTCTGGAATCTTTTTTTAGAAAAAGGGGCAGATCAAAGTGATAGGTAGTGCAGGTCGGCAGCATGACCTTCTTCAGTGCGATCAGTACATTCTATATTCATCAGAGGTCTGGGAGGATCTCGAAAGCATTATCTGAGGAAGCAATCGCAGAAGGGCGACAGCTGGTTGATCAGTAGTAGGCCCGGTGAATGGAATAGCTCTTAGCTCAAGGCTTTCGCTGCGATCCCAACGCGCAACGGCTTTCTAATAGTGAAAGAATCCTTCCTTCTTGGCTTTGAACGTCTTGCGCTCCTGAAATCATAATGAAGAATCCACCGGATTTCTTCCTAACCCGCGGAACCTGCTTGCCCGTTGGATGAGAAAGCTGACTTCGCCCTCAACTGAAAATTCATTCCCTTTGCCACCGAAAAGAAAAATCTTTCAACTGAAATCCACCCCAGCAACCCATTGGATCTTATTCCCCACTTAATATTTCATATTTAGCAACTCAAAGCCTAAAAAAGAGCCTTTTCACCAAGCATGAATCCTAATGACAATTCCCAAGCTGCAACGAAAGGACTCCCTCTTAATTGCATTGAATCTTTAGCGGAACATTCACTCTCAAAAGGAAGTTTCATTCCCCCCTTTGACAGAGGAAGGGAAAACTCTCTATCTGCACCCTATTCCTCAACTTTTGAACCCGGCATCTCACTTAAAGCAAGTTCAATTGAATCCCCGCAAAAGGAGTCCCCAAACTCATACTTCTAAGCTTGAGGCTTGGTCTTAGATAGAAAGTCTTTTAGAAAGAATTGGAACTTTGTCAACGAACGACTCTTTCTTCTCGGTATCGAAGGAGAGCCAAGCCAGAGGGTAACCAGCTTTGAAAGTGGAACTGGAAATCTGCCACTTGACCACCTTAGGTATGGGACATAGCCCTTGGTACCTTCACAACCTTAAGAGAATGAGAAAGGGAATTCTATTCTTTCTTCCCGAGGTTGGAGTCAGAGTTCCGAGGCCTTCCGTACGAGAGTTCAATCTAGAGTGAAAGTCTTTACCGCAACTGAATCACTCCCTTTTTTTCTGAGTCACTTAGGCAACTGAACTTGGTACTGATTCCGGGTAAGCGCATCGGATGAACCCTTTCCATAGAAGACAGAAGCTAGAGTAAGACCCCAAAAGGGAGGCTCATATTAGGGAAGCGGCGTGCGTAAAGGGCTTTTATTCATAAGTTTTCAGTCAGAAATAGGTTTCAGTCCTATCTGTCCTGTCTGCGGTTGCTGTTTCGGCATTTGTAGCTTCTTTGGTTTACTATATTGATAAGTAGAGGGGCGGGGGCACCTATCAATAGGAAAAAAGAATGAAAGCCTACCGTCTTACCTACTAGCCAGAATCCTCGTAGATCTAATCTGATCTTATGAAATTATGACTACTCTTCTCAAGAGAACGATAGATGTTGAGCAGGCAGAGAAGGAGTGAGGGACCAGATAAAAAGAGAGAAAGAAAAGCCCCTTAGCGGCTGATAAGAAGACGGGGACTGATTCCCATTGATAAATGGACTTGGCTACCTACCTTCTTAGCTAGAAAAGTGGATTTCTATATGCGGGCAGCTCTGTTGATTGAGAAAAGTCTTTAGTTAGAACAGGAGGTTGACATCTCTTTATTTTTACCAGCTGCTCAGGAAGCCACCAACCAACAATAGTTTTTAGAGCAAAGAGTCTCTGTCTCCCCTTCGATTCGTGCAAGGAGGAAAGCTTCTTCTCTTATCGAGAGCTAGTCTAGTCCCCCGTCAATAGTCTCTTCTTTCTTAATGGATGCCCGAAGCGGCCTGGTTAAGGAGAAAAGGTAAGCAGCCTAAGGAAGTAGGGGAGCTCCTGCAGAAGTTACCAAAGGTGAGCGCCTTCTTGTGTTGAATGAATTAATTACCTGCCTAAGGGGCTGTGAGGGGAGGTTGTGGTTCACCGCTTTGACGTTCTTCTTTATTTAGAAAGAAAAGCCGACCGAAGAAGGCTTCCGAACTCATACTAGATTCTTAGTGGAATAGGAATGGATTTCCTCATTTCATTCGATGTAACTACCGCGAGTAGTGAACCTAGCTCTCTTCACCAGCAACTCGCCCAGCTCTCTGAATGATGATGACTTAGCTCCCTTGTATTGATGCCATGGAATGATTTTGAGATAAGAGCCTTTAGCTTAGCACTGACAAAGCTCTCGTGTACTAATGCCTTCGCTCTCGGGATGGGTGGCTGTGCACTCTTCCGACCTTAGCTTAGCTGCTCACGCCAATGCTCATGGGTATGGGGCCATATAGGGTCCAAGTCCGTCCCTCGGTGCTGGTAGAATCGGCTAAGGATCCTTCAACCAGGACCACCAACCACAGCAAGCCTAGTTAATCGCTTGCAAGGAGAGGGCATTTTGCTTGGTTGGCAGCAGCCGGATGTTGAGAGCTCAGAATAGGTGAAATATAGGGATTCTAGACTTTCGAAGATGAGTCACTCTAAATCAATTAGCTAATTCTGACGCCTGGAAAGGAGCGACTTTTGCTAACTAATTAGAACTCCCCGATCCTTCAGTGCGGACTCATAGACAGAGTCTCTTTCCCTATCGGGCATAAGAAGATCATCACGGAGTATTCTAGTACTCATCGACCATAGTAGACCTGCGTAGCACACCACCACACCAAGAAGTGTCGAGTGCAAATAAATAGGGGACCACCCTCTCAGAGACATGGGCAGCGCCTTGATCCGTAATGCGTAAGCAGCGGACATTGACCGCAGTCATTCCGTGGCTGCCCGCAACTCAAGAGTACTTTTTTTTTAGAAATTCCAGCAAAACTATAAGCAGATCAAAGGTGCGTCAAGACCGGGCCGACACCTCTCATTGGCGGGACCGAAGAGGCCTAACTTCAACCAAGATCATAGTGGGCCACCTATCTGTAGCCGAAGGTCAAAGCTAAAGCAAGACTTAAAGTTATAGGTCGATCAAGCCCTTTCTTCTACAATTTCTTTTGTCACAAGAAGCAGGATGCTATTCCTTGCTGGCTATGTCCCCTCTCTCTTTCAGAGCCTTCCTTCCCGCCCTCAGAGCGGATTCGACGGGCAGGGGATTTTGACATCCTTTCATTTTCCACTCTTTCCCGCACGTCATGAAACAATTTCTTAGGCCGAGTTCATTAGGTTAAGTGAATCTAGACCTGAGACTAAGGGTCAAACCTTATAATCTACTGAATCTAGAACAATCGATTGAAAGAGCTATCTACACTAAAAGGAGAACGGATCCTATGGGATTGTAATCTAGTAGATTCCGCTAATGAAAATTAGAAAATCCATCTCAAAGACTGAAAAGAGATAATATCAGCTGAGCAATACACCCGGACAGGTCATTTATACGAGGAAGGATCATGGAATTCCATTATAAGAGGAAACAGGCTAGACCGGAGAAGGCAATAATCCCATTCGTCTTGATCCCCTTCTAATAAACCTGTCTGCTCACCAGAGGATGAAGATGAATCTACTCAGACGAACAGGCATTAGTGAAAGAGAGATGTGCAGAACTAAAGCTAGAAAGGCATAGAAAACATTTGCAATCAAATAGGAAGAGAGAGGTGCGATTGCCTCTACAGCTGATGTACTTGGGGAGGAGACCATCTACTTCCTATAAAATAAGACAATTGGAAGCACGGCCTCATAAGTTATCTGCCCCAGGAATCTAAATAAAATAAAATGGTACAGTTAGCTTGACCCTGACCTAGGCCTAGAAGTGCGACTAATTCTTCTTCTATAGCTAGACAATCAGACTTCCTTTCCCCCGAGAATGACAAATAAAAAGAATTCGGTAGAAAAGATAGATCCCATTATGCATGCATTCAATCTCCTAAGTGGATTGACAGAGCTGTACGCCCCTATAAGATAGAGTATCTGAGATACCGGTCAGAGGACTTGAGAGACCCTCAAAGTCTGCAAGATCAAGGACGGAGCACGAAAGAAAATTACTCGAATAATAGAAAAGGGGCTCCGTAACTCAACCTTCGCTTACATTTAGAGGCTTTCACCTTTATAAGTTTTATTTCTTTCGATTTGCTTTCGGTAAAGCAATCCGCCTATCCATTAAGCTGAATTCAACTTCAGAATAAGAACGAATTTCAGAGAGTAAGCATCTTTCGGTTATTACTTAGTTCTGCTTCTTTACTCCGAAGTGCAAAGAGGCTCATCACTCTAATGTCTCGCCCAGGTTGAAACTAAACCCTTGCCCATTCCTTTTACCCTGAATTTCATCCATCTGCTCTCTTCCACCTTGGCTGGGATAGAGTCTCTACAGGAATACCTTTCTTTGGCATTTTGGCTTTAGCTCATTCGATTGCTTGGAAGAAGCATTAATTAACTTAAGCTTAAGGCTATAGATAGGATTCCCTTTCTTTCGGATAGAATTTCTATTTCTTAAGAATTTCACTTTGCATGGAAAGGTGAGCACGAAAGCTAGCATAGGGAAGGCAAAGCCAGTCCCAGTTTACTATTTTCTTTCTGGGTAAATGGGTTTAGGTTTGAGACCTCGCCTATAGGTTAGGTTTTTTTATCCCCGGCGCACAGAAAGAATCGCAAGGATTTGAAAGCGAGTTCTCACCTTTATTCAAAAAAGTTAGATTCATAAGTCAGTTCCCATGCTTGGCAGTTGAAAGGTGGATTCCCTTGACTGGTCTTTTAGGTCTTCTTATCCAGCAGGACACTTTAATCTTGCTTTAGAGGCCCGAATGCAACTAATTCTTGCCTTCTAAACTTCTTTATATCGAGGGATGTGAGGAACTGTTTTCTCCTTCGGATAAGCCTCGGGAACTTGGTTGAATAGTACAATTAAGTAATTTTTTTCCAAAGGGGCTGAGTTAATATTAATAGCAGTGACTATCTTAGTCTGAGTTTGGGACTCCTACTTGCTTGCAACTGCTTTGCTACTCGCTCAGTCTTCAATCGATTCCTTGGGCAATTCAAAGCCATCTCAAATATTCGCCCTAAGCATGTGTAGGTAACTGAAAATCCTCTTTCCTATGGTAACTGCGCCTCCACGTGCCCCAGTTATGCCTTTATCCGGATATTTCTTGCTACTTAGCCCCTTTCCGAAAACGTATACTTAGTCTTTGTCTTGGGCTGCTTGTAGTTGGGCCTCCTTGGTGCAAAAATCAGGCTTACCGTCGGGCCTCAGCACCATCCTCACTAGCCAGTGCACCATATTTCTTATGAGCGGCCCACTTTCTACCTTGTTGATTGCTAGTTCTAAAAGCATTGGCTTTTTTCAGATTTTGGCCTCTCCTAAATAAGAGCAGGCGGTAAGTGAGGCCCGGTAGTGGATGCTGGTAAATCAGAGTCAAATCTATCTTTTCGGAAGCGCAGTCCTAACTTATACCCTTCGAAAGGCGCTCCAGCCCTTATGGAAAAATAGATAGAATCTTTCTTTGCGGTTACGTTAAGCAAGTCATTAGTAGTAGTCTTAGTCTTTTTGTCTCCTAAGTATGAGTTGACTGACCGCCGAATACTCCAACTCATTCTCAGTCCCCTGGGCACAATGGTCTTTTGGGATCGAGCCCCTTTCCACCATCATCTAGTACTTCATTGTGTCAAATATGTATGCTTAGAGATCATTTCACATTGCCCACATCGGTTCAAGCACAAATATCTTTCAAATGATCTTCCTCGCTACAGATTGATGATTTCAAAGCGTGCCAGTGAGAGAAATTCTCTCTATTTTTGGGAAAGAAATGAGTAAAGATTCTAGTTTCGGAGATTCAAGGACTGCTTGAGAAGATGAATTGCTTGCCCCTCGGCTACTTCTTTCTGATTGACTTTTTTTCGGTATACGAAGAGATCGCCTTATCACACCAACTGATAAGTAATGCCATTCTCGATGGATTCCTATTCCGGTCAGTGAGCTATTTCTAGATTGAGCATGAAAAAAATTATAATATTCGCTAGATATATTAGAAATTCTTCTTTCAATACTGGATATGGCTTTACGCCCCTTGGGCGCTCATTTGACTGGTGAAATACCTTCCCCCCACGGAAGATCCAAGAAGCCTAGGAGCTCAAGCCAACTCTTTCAATCCCTGTCTTAGAGAGGAGACTGATATTACTTAGACTTCGTGAACTATTTTTCATTAATGGACGATTCTTCCCTCTCCCCTTAGTCTGACGGGGGCTGTAAATGACTCCGCTAGCACTTGTAAGTCAATCGGAGCTATCAACGGAAAATCTTTTTATATAAGTTCAATTACCTTAATCTATTTGTCAATCTTCTCTCACGCAGGTCAAATAGCTCTTTCGGTTGGATTAAAGGAAGAACTTGGAGACTTGTTGAAGTCCTTTTTGGCGGGTAAGGGCATTCATCTTAAAGAACCTCGCGTAGACACATCCACTACTGCTTGATCGACTAAGTCATTACTAAAGCTGCATCCCCTTTTGCTTTATAGTTTCAAGGAATAAGAAATATGGAAAAGAGCTATCAAGGGCGCAAAGAGCTTGTCCTTCTGATCGAAAGTAGGAGCTGAGCTTCACAAACTGACCTTAGACAGAGCACCTCTATAATGTGGAAGTCTGTCTTCTCAAAGCAACTTATATCTTTCTTTTGATCCGGGATAAGAGGAAAGAAGAAAGATAATCATTGAGAAAGGTCCTCGTTGTCCGCGAACAGTTCTTGCATGTGGAAGAACCTTTTGAGTCTTGGTCTTAGCTTTACTCTAGCTCTTTGACATCTCGGGAATGCCTCTCGGATAACTTTACAAGTATGACTTCGCAGATTAGAGTTCTTCCCAGGCCGAGCAGCCTTCTGTAATAGTAGTTGAAGCAGTTTCGAGCCTAGCTAGCTTGGCAAAAGAAAAAAGAGGCCCTTCAAAACTAGAGCCAGAACCAGAAAATATGCCTTTTGACTAGAAAGTCTTCCCGGACGAAGGCCTATGAAAAACGTCGCCCAAGTACCTATATAAAAGGTCTACAGTCTGAAAGATCGTTTATCTAAGTAGAAATCCCTTTCAATTCGTCAACTTCAAATAATTGATCTCCTACTTCCTACTTTGGAATACAATAATAGGCTTGTCGCCCTATGAGAAGGAAAAGGGCCATCAACAAAAAGAATTTCAAGCAGAAATTCCTGCTTCAAAAGAAAGAAATGAATCTTTCCATCCATGCTAGTTAGTATAATCCCTTAAAATACAAGTAGGATGATGGCTAGGTAAGTCCTTTATCCAACTATGTAAGGATGCTTTCTACCTCATAAGATCCAGATCCCTTCTTGACCAAATCTTCAAGAAGAACCCTCTCTCTTTTAGTAAGCCTGTTCTGTCGATTCTTCGATTTCTTGAGGGGAAGTTCCCTTTTCGAATCAAATTAGGATAGCTTTGAAGCTTGAAATAAGCAGACTATTCCGCTTTCCTAACTTTCTTCTTAGTTAATCGCGGAAGTCACTTACTAAGATTTCGAAAGCTAACATCTCTCTTAAGTATTTCGTTCAATCGCTTTATTTGAAGACTTTCCACTCATTTGCTAACTTCAAGGGCCACTTTCTTCCTTAGCGTGAACTAAGACTGCCAGAGCGACAATGTCTATTTATCTTAAGTCATTCTTTTCTCAGATTCTATTATCCTGCTTTCAAATAGAAAGTCAAGCCGAGCTCCGGCCCTAGCTTGCACCTTCCACTAAGCGCTATCACAAACTTTAGGAGAATTCTGACTCCTTCCTTTCCTCTCTCAAGCATCTTCCTTCTCCCTAGTTAGATGCTCATGGGATTGGTTGAAAGAAAGAGTCTGACTCATCGAGTTTCCCTGCGAAGTACTGATGGGAATGACACTATTGGAGGCAGTTTCAGAGGCCTTTGTATTGGTTTTAGTCTCAACCTACATTTCTCAGCGCTCGCTTATATAGCTCCCCATCTCACCTGTCCTGTGGATGCGTACTTTGCCTGCTCTGTGGTCTCGTGGACGCCCTTGCTATCGATTCCAATGGCCTCTTTCTTATGGCACTCCTGCAGCATCCCATGATTGGATATTCTAATGACTTTCATGCGCCTACTTAGCTTGGGTTGTAAGCTAAGTCCTTGGGCCGGGATCTTCCCATAGGATAGAGTGTACTCCCTTGCCCTACTAGGCCCTGGATGTGTTGATCGTAAGACAAATCGTTGTCTTACTCCTTCCGAGGCTTAGGAGAAAGGGCTTTTTAATTAGAGCGAGCGACTTCCTTCCCCGCTTTCATGCGCGAAGCGATGATAGGAGCCCGAGCTAAGAGAATAGTTAAGAGAACAAAGATTGTACGAAGAAGCGAAATCGGACCCGATTCTTTCCACTCTCGCACAAAGCCATCTCGGTGGTCTACTTAGTTTTGAGGGTAAAGTACTAGCGTGCGCCCATACTGGTGTGGACTTTTTTTGCCTATTGGAATCTCTGGCTGCTTCACATTAATCCCTCGCCTCCTTTGAGTGCTTGTTCTTGAGCTACCTCCCTTTGACTTAAATTTCTTGGAAAACCTTTTCTTCATTTCTCTCTGATTCTGTCCTCTTAGTAGGTCGATTCTCTATTCAGAATAGAATGTAGCCTTAAGGCTGACTTAAGGGGTGCACATAGCCAAGCATAGTTGAAAGAATCTCATGCCAAAGGCTTCCGACTATCCCTATCCGGATCTCTCTCTGCTTTCGTGCCTTTTCCGGCGTAGAAGCATCTGATCCTCCAGTTCTGCACTTCTTGAAAGGACTCTTTTGAATCTTAGCCTTTCTTTCCGGAGTGAAAGAGAGAAGAAAGAGTAGCCGTTCTTAGTGTAACCGGGGGTCAGGTTTGCGTATCAGCTAAAGTAGTTTGAGCCTTTATAGATAGGCTTTTCTATGAAATTTGAAGAAGCGATAAATTGAGAAATGAAGAAGAAGCATCGAATGCTAGTCTTTTACCCCTGTTAGCCCTTTCCTACTTTCTTTCATACTCGGTCGCTTTTTCCGTCGAAAGGAATAGAAGTGCAGAAAGGTGCGGAGGAAGCCCTCTTTTCACTTCGTGGGATTTTCTTAGACTTATATATATAAAAAGAAAACCAATCAGTGGCAGGACTAGATTCTATCTATCTCTAGGCAATTTATTATTCGATTCACTTCTGAGAGCGAGAGAGCCATATCACACCTTCACTGAGCTAGCTACGCCTCTCTCACTTGAGTTCGAGTCCCGAGTTCTCCTCGAAGGCAGAATCTCTGAATTTGACCCGGCTCCGAAACCTCTGCTTTTACCAACGCTAATATGGACTCTATTCTAATAAATAAAGCTGCGATCCGAGAAAGTCTCCAGGTCAATTACATCGAGCAGAGTGGAAGGTGCGCAGCAGAGAATGATTAGCCCGATCTCAGCCTTTAATTAATTATATTCAAAAATATAGGGGAAAAGAAGTCATTCGGCTTTTCGGGTGAAAAGAGAGAGACGAATGGAGAAAAATTCTTTCTTTTCCATCCCCCTATGCGAACTCCTATCAAGACGCCCGTCAAGCTCTTTCTTTTTCCGATGCATAGAAGCTTGAGAAAGGAAGGCAAGCAAAGCAAATGAGAGACTTTCCCACGGATCTTATGTGATTTTGACTACGAGATGACAGAGAGAGAGGAAGGAGATAGTTCTTCAATAGTAGGCGAGAATAAGAAAGTCAAAAAGTGTGACTGAGCATATATATGGGATCTCCCTTTTAAGAAAGATAGAGACCTCACCGAGGGAAAAGAGAGTTCAGTGCTTTTGCTATATAGTGGATCTCCCTTTTTCTTTCTTTAGATCCGTCTCCGAGGGAAAGAGGCCTTCTCTCTCGGTCTCGGTATATGGCGTAGAATCAATTCCTTCTTTCACCCCGGCTACTAGGTAAAAGAGAAGAGCTAACTTTTCAGCATGGTGAGATAGACTAAATTCTTTCTTTCTCGCTTTCCAAAAGCAAAGGATAGGAGTCAAAGATATAGAGTTGGAAAGGCGTAGGGGAAAGAGCGTAGCCGGTCGACCAAGGCGAGACAATCAAAGATAGAAGAAGATGGGCCTCTTTCTGATATCCCATCCAGCCTCTCAGAATCAGAGAAAACCGAGGGTAAGCAACCATCTATATCACTATCGATAGCTTTCCAGAGCTTTGAAGCTGAACTTCGGCTCCTGCTATAAAGCAACTTCCCAATCGCCCTTATGGGATTTGACTTCGAATCCCTCGCGTGAGAATGAGTGAGTGATCGGAATAGGAAGGCGAGAAGAAAGCGTACTCAACTCGTAGCGGCAGCTAACAATCTTTGTCCGACAATGTCAAAGAGTGCACCAAAGGCGTGAACTGATAACAAGAATCTCTCTCATACATAAGGAAAAGATGGCTGAAAGATCCCGGAGAGATGTCAACAGAAAAGAAAGGAAGAGAGAGCGAGAGCAAATCGATACGAAGCAAGTACTAATGGAAAGGCCAGAACCCACAAGAAGAAAAGAATCTAATCTACAAAAACTTCTATGGCAGCTGTCGTTGAGAAGGAATCCACTAAAAACGAGAGAGTTTAGACGATAAGGAATTACATACGAGATGTCCAAACATCTATTTCCCTTTAGCGAAACTGTCCATAGAAGTTTCGGTACAATCCCAAGAAGGAAGTCCAACCTAGGATAACTGACCCCCTTCACAAGAAAGTATGCTAATACGACGACAAAACTGATTTCACTAGGCTAAAGAGGACTCTCGGAGATATTCAATACCAAAAGCATTCACTCAACCTAATGACTAAGATTGGCCTTCCTTGGCTCGGCTGGTAGATTGGTTAAATGGAATTCCCAAAGCCTTGGTCCCCGGCTTCGAGAACAAATGCTTGATAAGCATCCTATCTTCTCCGAAAACTAGCCTGACTCTGGCACTTTTACCCAAGCTACATGCGGAAAAGCTCGCTTGGTAAGATCTTTAAGCTATACCTCCTCCTTTGTCCTGAGATGCTTGTAGGAAATTCAGGATTCGTAGTCGAAAAATATGCCTTATACCTACTTCCAAAGCCGAAGGATGAAAGAAGTCTTGACTGATTGCCTTTTCGGTACATCAAGAATAGCTTTCGCCTTTGGTGCACATCTCATCTCCCAATCCTTTCTAGCGGATCCAGCTCTTCCGGAATGAGCTCGGCCTAAAATGACATCATGACTTAGGAGGGATCTCGCAATACGAAGAAGGGCATACGAATCCGGCTAGACGAAAGCTTCTGAAATCCATTTCATCGAGCGGTAGGCAGGCAGAAGATTGTCTTAGTATCCAAGAAGAGCGGAGGAAGCTATAAGAAGAGAAAAGTCCGAAAAAGCGATGGAATAAGAATGGACACTTATTTGCATTTATCTCGTACTCATATCAATCGAAGAAAAATAGAGAGTTTGAAGATTTCATCGACCTTCGCCTAATCCAATCGAAACCAGACAACTAAGAGAATCAGAGCAAGACTCTCCTCTATATAAGAAATTCTTCACAGAGGTTGCCCATTCCCAATAAGATCACTGCTAAGACTAAAAGGTGTTAAGCATAGACTTCGCCCATCTTAGGGCAGAACCTCCCCCGCATAATAACGGAACTCGATAACACTGTCTTACGCGAGAACAAGAAGAAGAAAATACAGGCACTCCATATAGGATATTGTCTACCAACTGAAGAATAGACTGTCAACACAAAACTATTCTGGCTTTAGATCACTACAAAGAGAGAGGGGAAAGGGCCTTCCTTCCCATGATGTACGGGCGCTTCAGATTCTATATTTTCATAAGGCACCTTGCACTCATTAGTCAAATAAGTTCGACGGTGAACGAGCGGTATATTAATGCTTTCCGCTTCAGTTCTGCCTGCCCCTAATTAGTCTCCGCCTACCAGGCATAAAGAAGAGCTAAAGATGGCTCTTTATAACCCCCGTTCCCGAATTAAGTGCAACTCCTCCCTCTTCCTGCCTAGGACCAGAGTTGCGCGCCCATTGACTCTTTACAAGGCAGATGTCCGCCAAGAAGAGTGAAATAGATTAGATCCAATACACCCCACCTTACCTTAAGAACCCACCATCCCATAACCTGTTTTCCCACAGGATCGGCACTAGTAGACAATGCCCTCTTTTATGTGATTTTGTCAGACATCACAGGACCTAATGCCATAGAGATGCCATAGATAAGAAAGGAGCAGATAGGAGATTCATGATCTGGTTCTACCCTATCCAGCTAAGGGAAAAACACCCATCTAGCCAAGGTAAACTATCCAACTTCTGTCGAAGACTAACTAAGACGAACCGAAACTGTCCTTTCTTATTCCAACCACTACTGGAATCTAATTTCAAACCTAGTATTGAATCCCGGAACTAGGAGATAATCACCCTTATAGGGCCCTACCCTAGATCCCACCTTATCTTTACCCGGAACCCAACCTATCCTCTCTAGGATATCTGCGGATAGGAACTTGTATAGAAGCAATTCCTCTATATATATAATTACAGGCTAAAGAGACAATTAGATTAGATAGAAAGGCTCTTACCCGATTAGATGTCACTGATACCACTTTCGAAGCATTTCTGACCAAACTAGGTTAGCAGCAAATAGGCCTAACTTTGGAAATATGCCAGCCAAGAATCATGAATGAACTACGAAAATGCGCAATCAGATTGAGGATAACTTGAATCATCCAACTGACGACAAGAAAGAACGAGCCGAGGAAGAGAAAAATGGTGCTAAAACGTGGTCTACGTCTTAGAAAAAGCATTTCTATTCACTACCTCGTAAAGAAGAAAGCCTCTAAAAGAGACCAATATCCCTATCTTAGGAGATCAATCGCTTAGAAAGAAAAAATTTGACTCCCTTCTAACAGAATCCCTATCAACAATTAACTAAGGGACATAAAATGCGGATAACGGGAACACGAAATCACAGATCTTCACTTCTAATTCTGTTCCTGCTTCCACACGAGCTACAGCTAAAGCTTAGTCTTTAAGGAATAGACCACGAGAAAGAGACCCAGATCGAAGCAAGAATGATGGCGATAGAATCCAACTTATGGCCAAGGATCCCCATATCCTTCACCTATAGAATGGTGAAAGAAGATCGATTCCTCAAGATCGGACTTAGGAGGAAGATTTCTCCTAAATGTACGGGCGTAGAATATAGATGCGGATAAACCAACTTGAACTCATTCATCAAAGAATCCCACAGTTAGCGAACTAGAGCCTACTTATTGAAGCTTCAGTTAGGCCTATAGAGAGAAAGAATAGTAATCTAGTCCTTGCCAGAAGAAGCTAAGAAAGGTCCTTGCCTAAAGACCTAAAGATAGGACTTACCGAGTGGGAAGAACATCTCCTGAACTTATGCTATTATGGGGGAACGGATCTCACTTTATGTCTCCGACAAAGCAGGGTTACAGAGCTACCATCACTTCGGACTCAAGATCACACTCTTCCATTGGCATAAAAATCTGACTTAGAGACTAGTAAAGCTCCGTCTCTGAACACGGAAACAACCGTCTACGAACTAGGAGAAATGAAGATATGAACTAGTAATTCTTCTATATATTATATATATCATTACGTGACCGAACCAATAGGATTACTAGCTACTTCTTTAAGAGATTTCAATCAACACTAAGACAGAGAAAGGAGGATAAATTCCTAACTTAGTTATCTCACAGATCACGGGATTATCTTCCTCTGATCGAGAAAGGAAGAATCCAATGGCTTAATAAATCATATAATTTGCCTGCCCATCTTGGAACAGATCCTACCAAAGAATCATGATTGAACTCACTGAGCTTTCTTACGACTAATCGAATTGAAGGAAGACGAGATAGGAAGATAGAAAGACTCTCCATATAGGACATTCTTCGTATACCTATTATTTACTAGAAATATAAGAAAGACTGAAGTCAACACTGCCTATTCAGGCTTTAGGTCTCTACTTTATCCATTGATTGGACGAAGGCAAAGCGAAGAAGAACACCAATGTAAATGCGAAAAGTAGGATCCCTTATGAACTCTCACTCTCGGAACAGAGCAACTGAAGAACGAGAATCCCTAGCTCACTAGTAGGAAGATAGAAGGATGCCGATCTCCTGTCCTTTACCTTATTATTTACTTCCTTTCTCCCGGAATCTAAAGAAAGGGATACCTACTTGACTCTATTTCGGAATGAAGACTGCCACCTGAATGGATGCAAACTGAGAATTTGCTTCTTACTTCCACTAAGGTCTCCGAAAGAAAAGAAGCTAAATTGACTGCTCACTTGATCTATTTTGATGTCCGGAAAAATCCGATGTCAACTAAAAAAAGGTTTAGCCGTGCCCTATGATCGATGAGCTTTATCTAATGGGGAGTCTCCGTCTTATATCAATTCTGTATCGCCAAATCCTTCACACGTCATTAGCAGCTTAGACCAGGGTAGACCGCCCCGCTCAATCGCTTAGTTAGGTAGATCTGACTTAGCATTTCTTAGCCACTCCTCCGCCATCGACGAGAAGGAAGAAAGGCCGGTGCCGAGCCTCATGAAGAAGGGCTGCTGCTTGCTCTTGTTTGGAGGCTTATCTTTGCTCTCCTTTTTTTAGCACATGCAATCCGATTTCTCTATCTTTCTAATACCCAATCCGGTTAACTGAAGCCTTGGAGCCTTTACCCTTGCCTAATCAATCAATTCAACCCAGCAAGGAAGTCTATGCTCTCGGGTTTCGCTCTGCTACCGGAAGAATCCCTTCTTGGACAAACTCTTCCAACTATATCTTTCTAGAAGAGGCGGAAATATAAGGAAAGCAGTGATCCCGATTCTTGCTTTTCCCTGACTGAGTTAGGAAGGGACTCACTATCGATTAGGTGTGGAATCCTTTGCCCATGTCTTCAAAGTCAGACTGCTCCGCATATGTGGAATCATTTTGGAGCTGCTTGTGGTATTCCAAATTCCTTCCTCTCTATTCAGCAGGCTTCTTATGCTTGAACTCCTACCTTTCACTCCCTCTACCTATACCAAGACTCAACTAAGGAAAGCTTTCTTCTTTTGAAATCTCTGATCTCTTCAAATGAGAAGTCAATGGCCCGTACTTCGCTACTACCAGTCCGACACAGAAGAGATTCTTCTTCCTATTTCTTTAGGGGCACAAAAGCATAACGTCTTCGAGCTACCCTCTTCTTCTGATTCTATATAAATCCTGTAACTCTTAAGAGATTGACTAGATAGGACCGTGATACCGCCTCGTCACTCTCTCGAAAGGAATTCAGCTACTGCCGTGTGGTAAGCATATAGCTAGACTAATTTCTATCCCACATAGGAAAAACCTAGGAAGTTTATTTGCCCTTGGTAACGAATCTCCATTTCTCATTGAATCTATCCCACGGCAAAACCTTTGCCCTCGGAGACTGAGATTCCATCTATCTTTATGGGCTACATGTGAAAGAGAAACTAGACCACGGGAACAGGGAACTTTATTTAGTCTGCCTCTGTTATCTCATAGTCAAAATCACATAGAAGAGGAAAGTGGCTAGACCAGAGATCTCATATCCTATATTGAGACCAGAAATAGGAAAGAAATCGGAGGAGAACCAGACTATGACTTCCTTCATGCGTCTATCTGAGAAGATCGACCAATCCATGAGAGAGATTTAAGGACCTATCCCGTGAAAATCTAAGATCTAATAAAGCTATCTAACCGGCTAAGCCATACACCCGGTTTGAAAGAAGGAATGCAAGGACTGGGGAATACGAACCAGAGAAGAAGTCCAATAAGTCGAATCGGAAAGTCATTCAAGAGCATCCGCACAAGCAGTTCCTCAGCCTATCTCTGTAGGCGGTACGAATGCACTCCATCAATTAGAACTAAAAGAAGGGAGACTTAGACCTACTGGGAGACAGTCTCTCCTTTGTCCAGATGTCGATTGAGAAGAAAGCAGATCCACCATAGAATAAGAAGTCCGAAAAGTCTCATTTGCAGCTCCTTCTATCACTGAAGAAAGCTATTTATGCCTCCTTTCACCCGGAAATCTCACTTTTGATCAACCCGGATACTCTTCAATTACAGATTATCGACCAATTGACGGAGTTATCCATCCGCCCTGGGAAGATCTAAGAACTAAGATACCTGTCAGGCGGACCACCTATCCACGCGGAAAAGGAAAATCCCAATCTCAGTACAAGAAGTCGGAGCACATATCGAGGCTGAAAATGAGCCGTACTTCGCTCCCACCTTAGAGAGGCTGATGTACCTAAGATAGACTTTTGTACCTTATTTAGTTAGGATTTAGGCTTATGCCCATTTCCTGACCTTTAGCCTAACCTTCCAATAGGGATAGGAGATGCAACTCGACAGAAATCCGGTGATAGAAGGAATGGATAGACCCTGGGCCTATAGACTCTCGGAAGAGATCCATATGCATGTGCATGCCATTGAGTAGATATTCAAGCATTGTTAAAAGCATATAATTCCACCTCTCTACTGTATAATGAGGAAGGCGATTAGAAGAGCGAAAAGCACCTTTCTAGAGAGATTCTATTAATTATGGCTTGTAGATTTTCCCTATTATACGGAGATAGAAATGGAATCGATTGCCCTAGACATAGCTCTAAACCCAGACCAAGAAATAGACCACGCGAACAAGAAACTTGATTGAGTCGGTCTCTGTACATATAGTATTCATAATCACATAAGAGAAGAAAAGGGACTTATTCATTAGAATTAGACCTGCCTGAGATTAAGCATGCTATAAGGATCTCGAACAATCGATTGAAGGAGTTATCTGGGAAGATCTATTCCCTAAGAACCCTGTTAGATCAGCCGATACCAAATGAAAAGAAAGAGACGAAGGAACTCTATCCAGGAAGTCAAATAAGTCCCAAAACGTGAAAAAGGAAGTGCCGGATCGGGGAAGCGCTTTTCTTAAGATAGGACTGAGAAATGCTTAGGGGCGGATGAATAAAGGATATCGGCGTCTAAGTATGTGAAAAGTATGAGAGAAAGAAGTTCCACAACCGAGGACAGAGGGGCGGTGAAGCCTCTTTCTTTCCATTTACAAACTCTCATTTAGAGGGGATGGGTTCTGAAAAAGCATTGCTAGCTACCATTGATAGCTATTGATCAAAGACGGTATGCCGACTCTTTATGACTTAAGTAGGAAGATGGCCTAGTAGAAAGAGAAGATCACAAGGGAATGGCCTTCTACTTAGGAAAGCCTATACCTACTGAGGCAAGAGAGCAAAGTACCAACGGATCCTTCCACTTATGTAAGTAAGATAACAGAGGCTAAAAGGTGCTTTAGAAGAAAGCTTCTGTGGCCTTGAAAGGCTTCGCACCTACTTGTCCTGTCTCCCGTCATAAGACTATAAGCCAATACGAGGGATTGACTTAGGCCCACCTCTTTGAATAGAATCGTAAACCGCTCTATCGCTAGACCGGATCTCTTTACTTACTTACTCTTAGGCCGCTAACGCGCCCCTTTGTCAAAGAGGAAAGATCCGATCTACGAATGTTGATGCTAATAGCAGCTATATACCCAACCCTTAGGAGATCCAATTCTAGGCATACTCCTATTAGACTAGGCTAGTCTATGTAATCCTCAGGGCGAAAAAGATGAAGAGCAAAAGTCATGCAGATTGCCCAGGATGATCTATGGGTGGGGGGTATCAAACTCGTGAGAGAAGGACACCTTTCCTTTCGCTGAACGGAATCAATAGAATCTCTTCTTGACCTGACACCACTTCTTAAGAGGGATTGCAACAAAGCCAATGGCTTAGCAGCATTCTTTCTTAATTAAGAATACCATGAAGAAAGGCATTCTCTTTTTCTTCCTCTCATCGCCCAAGCATGTGTGTAGATGAAATCCAGCAATTTATGGTCTACGTCAAGCCCCTCGTGCTTAGTTTCACCGCTTTAGTTCTGAACTTCTTTCATCAGGCTTTAAATACAGTCAATCGGATCCTTCAATCTTTTTCCTTCGACGTGGAGCAAATCTTCTTTCTATGTCGATGATCTCATTTTGACTGGTTCATCTTCTCTTAGTCTTCTGACCGGGAAGAGGGAAAGACGAGAAATAGGCTGAGACTTCCTTCCAAGAATAAGAAGAAGGAGAAGAGAGGATAGAAATAGACTTCTTTCTCTTATGGAAAGATGAAGGGCTAAAAGCCTCTAATATGTTAATTTTGCATAATCTCAGGCCGGATTTAGGGCGGTAGAGGAAAATCTTAGCAAGCAGGGCAGCCACGACGGCTAGGCACCAGTTTGAGAGCGAGCTAGATCCGAAAGGATGTAGAGGCAAAGGTTGTTGCAGGAAGGGCTATTTCGTCAGTCTCCCCAGACTATTAGTTTTGTGAAAAGCCTTCTCCAATTAATGATTCAATCCAGAAGTAGGACGGTGCCGGCCATCCATCTCAAGAATGGAAGAATTGGGCCGGGAGACTGAGAGACTTGATTGATGATTGATTGGGAAAATAGAGAAGTTCGGAATCGCTCGTCCTCTCTTTCATTCCAGATAAAAGGTCTCATAAGCCTCTCAATCTTCTCACACCTATCCTGGAGAAGGATAATCGCGTAGAATAAGAAAGGAATGGCAAGTGGGGAAAAATGGAAATACTTGAACCTGCTCCCACTTGATTGTTAGAGAGTCTTTCACAAGGTTCATCAACTTACTTTCTTTCAAACCTTTAATCTTGGAGAGGCAATGCTGGATATTTTTTGAAATTCCTCTTCCCAAAAAGATGACTTCGAAGCGCAGCTTTCTCTCTCGACTATCATCTTCTTATCTGAAGAAAGACCGGTTCTTATCTATAAACGATCTTTTTTTTGTATTAAACTAGTAATGGTGACTGATAGGCTAGGAAACTTATGACTAGGAGTCGGGGGTAAGCAACTGAATCAGCGGCACCTAACCACACATATACATATTCGGATTGGTTCCAGTGTCTCGAAACAGGGGATGGAAAGAGGCTAGCTTTCTTACTAGAATTGGTTATTTGCCCTGATCCGCTGAAAGAATGCCTAGATTCGCATTTGAATCTATCGGAGCCTTCTCCCGCGAACAAAGATCAAGAATGATTCTACGAAATTCTAGGAAGGCGGTCCTGCCGATCTATTCCGGCGAAACTGAAGAAGGACGCCCTAATAGAGAGGAGAATGGCGCAGCTCCTCGGAAACTGCCAAGCCCACCTAGATCTATTCTACGACCATGCTAACCTTTCTTTGGTATCACAGCCAGCCTATTCCAGGGATCCATTTTCCCTAAAAAATGAGCTACCTTGCGCCTTGGGAGACCTTTATTTGCCTTACTGTAGACCAACCGAATCTCGATTCCAGTAGAAGGAAGGCAACTACATCAAAAAGGCTGCTTTCCCTGCTCACTCTTCTCGGAGCGGTATATTAGAACTATCTATTCATTCCCGGACATTTATATGTCACCCTTTTCAGTTTAAGTAGGGAGGGCCCTTCATCAGATTAGCCTAGCATAAAAATTCCCGATTGGGAGCTAGGAGATATGCACGCTATCTGATGGATAGAATTTCGCCAGCTTCGTCGGGTCAGTAGATATGCCCAGCATCTATTTTGACTAGAAATGTTGAAGTGATCCGAGGGGGAATAGAGAAAGGGAGTTTCGGGCCTTCAGTTTGCTTAGAGGCAGAAAGCCTATCAGTCATAAGGAATATGGAATAGGCACAGTACTGCCATCTGCAAGCTTTGGGACGAGCGGTGGACCTTAGTTTTCTAGGCTTTGCCATTCCGGTAAGAGAGTCAGCGAAGAGTGAATAGGCGGATCGGATCGGACTCAAAGCAAGGGCCCTTGAGAAAGCCAAACTCTTCCTTAGAAATAACATAAGGAAGGACCTCCGCAAGCCTATCATTCATAATCTTTAAAATAATCTTGTATCCATAGTTGCAAAGACTTAACTTATAGGCCGTAATTCCTTGAAAGAGGAAGGAGTCTCGCGGGGATAAGAGCAAGCAAACTAGCTGTATAAGCCCTACTTGAATGATGAGGAGATTTCTTGAAAAAAGCTTGAACAGCAGCTACAACATCAGGCTGAATTTTCTCCCAGCAAGATCTGTAAAACTGACCTGTGAAAGCATTTGGACCAGGAGACAGGATCCATGAGATTGACAGTGGCCTTTCTCTCTGTAGCTTAGGGAATAGTACACAGTTTTTGATTCAGTTGAAGAACATCATCCAAAGCAAAAAGCCTGTCTTCTACTGCTCTAACATTATTAAGAACATAGCCAAAGACCTCCCAATTCCACCCTCTAAGGGCGAACGTCGAGTCTAAAGGAGTTGAGGGGAAAGAAGAGGAGCTTTGATCAAACCATTATGCCAGTGAGAAGGAAGAAAGTCTGATCTGCCTTCTCAACCAATTGCTTGGCTTTGCCTCAGCCGGCTATGGCTTCGTCCCCCTTTTGAGGAAGATCAGTCCTTAGTTGCTTGGTCCTCTCATGCCTGATCCTGACAAATAGAGAAAGTTCGTTTTCTACTTTGAAACCTTACCATCACCAGACCAGACATTGGCTATGCTGTGCGCATTCTCTTTCAATTTCAAATAGCTCCTAGGGTACCTCACCTCACTATGAAGCAGCTCGCAAACTTGTGAAATATCTCAGAGGCAGGATCCGTCCATCACTTGGGAGGGTAAACTTTGATAGGCTCATCGCTATAAGAGTGAAAGAAAGAAATGACTTCTCTAATGGTCTTGGTTGCCGATGAAACTGGATCTATGTCTCTTGTTATCTCGGAGGGTTCAATCATTCCCGTAGGTCTTCAAGTATAGATTCCCTTCTTCTCATGAGCTATTCCCAAGAGGCATATGAAGAAGGAATGAAATAAGTGACTGAAGAAGATAAATATTAGTACCTGAATAAGTGGGGTGGGAAAGATGCGGGACGGAAGATGAATCAAGTCAGACCTTAGCTCCTTAACGTCTGTCTTCGACCTACCGTTCTGCTTGATTAGCTTGGTTGGAAAGATCTTTGCTCATTGGGTAGAGTTTTACTGGAATTATAGTAAAGTGAAGGCAAAAAGGACGAGCCCTTGCTTTCTACTTGGTCGGTGCCTACCTACTTTCTTTTCTATTTTCTCTGTCCATTCAGAAAAGAAGGGGAAGTCCTTCGTCCAAGCTTGAATGATGCCTGACCGCCTTCAAGTGGGAGGGAAAGACTATCAAAGAAGTTCAGTCCGAGTTTCCTCAAACAAGCAGCCCGGGAAAGACCGTTCTCATGCACCTGGGCCAGTCGCTAGACCTATACCATGTGCCGGCTCTCAAGACAAGAGGACTTTACTTTGCTCCGCTAGTGACTTTCGATATCTCCTCCCTTTTTCCTATTATATTCCTATTATAGACTGTGACTACTATTCCTTGCATGCCCGAAGGCAAGATAAGAAAAGATTCTTCAAGAGAGTAAGTAAGTTAAGGATGTTATAGAGTAAGGGAGCTAAAGCTAGGTAGCCTTCTTTACCAAGCCCTCTTCGCACCAGTCAAAAGATTGATTCTAAAGCCCTTCCCCATTCGATCTAGTGGGAGTCTTAAAGATAGCATTCCTAAATTTAATCTTCCCTCTTGCATATTTATTTTTTCCCTCTAGTTTTCCAGCTTTCGCACTCTTTCTCGCTCGAAAGCCTTAAATGAACCTCGCTGCAACTGGGGCCTGGGCGCTCATCCAAAGAATGACGCTCTCATCTATGTGTTAAGCATATTGATCCGGGCAAAAAAGAGAGGCCTTCCTTTAGGCTTGAAAAGAAAGCCAAGGCATGAGAATCGATCGACCTATGACTTTCACTTTCAACTACTTTGGCTTTGCTTTGACCTATCTTAGATACTGTGCTACTCAAGTCCTTGCCTTCTTTTGGATTCTAGAAGGAAGGACCCTCGTCTAATAAATAAAGGCGATTTAGTGATAATAGCAGTTTTGACAATCTTCTAAGTTATTAACTTACTTCAAGATCGAAGCCTGGCTAAGAGAAGGAATCCGTTAATAATCTGCTTGCTTTTGGGGCTAGTTGAAGGTGCCGTACCACACAGACCTCCCAGTAGCAGAAAATTTACATTCTATCCTTCTTTACTTCTTTACTTTAAGAAAGCCTTCTCCCTTCAGGACTCCGCTGAGAAGGTCACTCACTTAAGACTGGCGAGAGATGATCAATCGGGCATTCTACGACATTCAAGAAGGACTTTGACTCTTTTTGAAATCTCCCTCTCATGGGCTATTTGTGGGTTGAGATAGCTAAATGAACTTGACCAAGGGACTGATAAGCGGAGGAGTCTTGTTAAGACAGAATATCTAAGGAAGAAAGCCTGCATAAGCTTACATAGTGGCAAGGGGAAGGTGATTGTAATCCTAGTTCCAATAGCTTTGTGCATGATTAGGACCAATGTCAAGAGAATGACTGTCGGAACTACCAATACCGGCTATCTCATTCCCCTAATTTTCCTCCCAAGTCCGTCTTCAAAGAGAAGATTCATCTGAATGTGCCTAATCTCCAAAAAGAAGAATTCCATGCATAAAGAACTTTCTCCTACCTTTCATGACTACAAGCTGTGCCAAATCAGGTCACCAAGAAGACTAAGTCTATCTAATTGGCCGGAATAAAGACCGCCATGTCCTTTTCTTATTGATGAGGATTAGACGCTACCTGGCTTACCGGAGATTGAGAAATAGGACTCCGAGGATGAGATCGATGACTAAAGAAGAGAAGTCACTAATGGCATACAAAAGTCAAATTATTGATCTATAAGAGAGGTTCCACAATGACTTATTAAAAGCCTAATACCAAGCAAGAAGAACAATAAGAGGAGCGGCAAGAGTCGCAAGAGTGACTTAAGAACAATAGTAAGCGCAGGAAGAGGCAGACAGTCGCCGATATTAACTCCGCCCCATCAAGAAGATTTCACAGTGATAAGGCCCATTACAAGAAGGTATAATTAGAATCAAGATATTTGTAGAATGGAAAGAATAGCACTAGATCCTTCGCCAAGAGTATGTTCAGATTGACTTACAAGTGCTACTGACGAGTAGTGAAGTCAAGCAGCTTAAGAAGAAGAAGCCGCGGAGGACAAACAGCCAATGCTTGAAGTTAGGCTAGGTTTCCCCTATTCAAAGAAAGGGTGTCAATAGATATCAAAAGAAGAATGTCAGCTCCACTCCTTTCGAAAAGAAGAATCGTTGTAAAGCCCCCGCGGACCAAAGAAAAAGAAAAAAAGTCCCAGTCGTATTTTCTTTCCAGATGCTATCGAATCGGTAGCACGAATACAAGCTGTACAGACCCATCGCTCTAGCTATTCAATTTAGGTGTAGGTGCTGAAGTAGATTCTCCGACATTCAAGCTACATCAATTAGCCCTGAAATTCCTTTTTCGAAGAGCAGGTCTAGGATACGATCGAAAACTTTCTTTTTCTTCGCAGCAAAGAAGACGAGAATTGAATAAAGACAGAACTCAGTAAGGGATGCTTTTTTATCCCCGGCAACAAAGCACATAAAATATCTACTAGATAGAGAATCGGACAAGGAAGTTCACTTATGAAGGATCCGGGACTAGATAGAGGTCTCGATCTCACTGACGAAAGTCAAGGCGAGGAGATAAAAGGCTTCTTAACTAGAGCTATATAAGCTATAGTTTGATCCAATAGTTTCAAGTTCAAATAGAGGTGTGGATTCCTGCACGATCGAGATAAAGAGAACTACTTCTTAAAAAAGACAAGAGAGTCTTTTCTTTGATATGATAGACAAGCTCCTTACTCATTCCTAGAAGCAAAGAGAAGATCAGGAGAGAGACGGGCTTTCGAGGAAGGCAGTAGCTTGCCGGCCTTTTCTTTTGGGTTGAGGCTCTGCTGCAACTAGGAATCGAACTGAAATAGTCCTACCTCAGTTACTGGAAGTAGAAACCTAGCTTCTGATTAGAAAGACTAGCTATCTCCTTCACTGGGAAAACCTTGCTTCCGAGCTCTAGCCCTGCTAACTCTTATTTACTTGCGCCAAGAACTCCTTCTTGGGATAGGGAGAAAGTTCCTCCTATAGCAGGGGCTAGGACTAGGAGAGCAGTTGTCAGGCTTATTCCCACGGCTAGAATCCGCAGCAGGCACGTTTGCATTCTAACCTGTATGGACTGCCTATCCCATCTCTAATTATGGTCTTTTCTTACTCTAACTGTACCGATTTTTTACCTTCCCACATACCATGGAACTAGTTCAGTTCAGACTCTTATTGACTTGGAATAAAAAGAAAGCTTGTGCAAGCATTCCTTTAGCAAGTAATCCCTTCCCGCTACGCACCTTAGTACAAGCACTAAGTAAGTAAACTACTTTAGATAGAAGGAAATAGTTTTTTTCCGGTCGTAGTATACGTCATTACCATTCTTATTCTTAGTCTTAGGAATCCCTAACGAGCTAGAAGCTAAATAAGCGTTCTTAGCCTTTTTTATTGACAGCAGGATTTGTGAAGCTCTTCCCTTCTGCCCTAATCCCTTATCCCCCTCTTCTTCCGGGGACGATTGATCTTTCTTCATATTATGAGATCCTGGCTCTTTCTCCATGGCCCTATTCGGTCTATTGCGTTCTCCATCACCTGTCAATATTGGACTATATCAGCATTCTGGGGTCTTTCGTTCTTCCTTCCAATCTTTCGGGGTCCTTCTACCAGCTGAGGCTGAGGTTGCGCCATCTTGTGATGATGATGGAGCACACGATGTGATGCTTAGGCATTGGCTACTTCAGCGGTTAAAGCGTGGTACTACTGGCTTCGGATACTATTGAAGAAGCGGGTGAATGCCTCCTTTTTGGATAAGGGTCGGCCCTGCTAGCCGTTTGCTTGCTCGAACTGTACACATTCAATGGTTCGGGAAAGGAGTAGAACTTGAGGGCTCAGACTATTCATTCACAGAGAAGTTCACGGGGGCGAAGGCTACTTAGAAGTGATGGTCAAGGGTGCCAAAGAAGCTGGGCAGGGCAATAGTATAGCCTTAGTCGCTATGGAGTTTGATTGCTTACCCTGGGCCTCTGGCGTAAAAGGATTCGCTCCTTTGCTAGCCCGGTCCCAATGAACCGATCAATGTCTGCCACGTCTCTTTCTCCGAAGCTGGTGAACCGAGAACTCCTTCTTATAAGGTATAAGCTTCTTCGAGAGACCTTTCGCTTGTAGTAGGATTGAGTTTGAAGTCAAGCCAGCTACTCCCAGAGAGGAGGAAAGTTTGCTTTCTCGAAGAATCTATCCGCCCCTATGCCGACCTATTCATCCGCATATAGTTGATTTCTCTTTCTTTTTTTGACTCGCTATCGCTATAAAGGTTACAAGCGGCGGCATTCAAAAGGAAGGTTCTTATTTATATAAGTGATTAGAGCGATGCCCCTTGCTTTGCAAAGAGTTGAGTTCTTCCTCTTGAGCGCAGGATAGCCACTGACTCTTCCTCACTATTCTACTCGAATCTTTCTCTCCTGCCATCGGTCTGGTAGCATTTCCCGTATCAGCTCTTCTGATCTGTACCAAGGCTCTATCCAATTCTTATTCTATCTGGCCTATTCTCTTTAGCAAGAAAGCGTGCCTATTTCAATCTGGGGGTCGTAGTATAGTTTCTTTCTCTCTCCGGATCGTACACATTGGATAGTTTATAACCACAGCACTTGTATTGGCACGAAGTCTTGGCCTGGAGCACTCTTCACTCAACTAAGCCTTTCATATAATAATAGAATAACGTCCTTTGGTGGTTCAGTAGGAGCATCTGCCACTAGACTTCATAAAATAGGCTATACCCTATAACGTCATGCAACTCCCCCATCATCAGCGACCACTGGTGGAGGATTGACTGAGACCTCTCTCGCCCTTCTTTTTCTTCACTTTCATAGAATAGCAGTTGCAAATGCGGGTCCATTCACCGCTTACGTTCTAGAGTACTCTTGGAGTAGAGGATTTGCCACTTGGAACAATACTACTGGTAATTTGAGAGTTGTCCCAACCGCCCCTTTAAAGGCGCCCTTGTGGTCCATATTAGTAGGGAATGGGGAGCAAGTCTGGCCTTATAGAAAAGAGAAATCCACTTTTTTGGATAGCCCTTTCTCCTGCTTGAGAAAATCCTTAGCGGAAATCTTATTTTTGATTAAAAGCAGTATAACAGTGGAAGCTTTAGTGTGAATACTATTCTCATTAAAATTAGAAGTCTAATCTTCAATAGATTCTTGTACGAATTTGAACTCTTCATCAGACAACCTCTCAGTAGTATTTCCTTTCAAAAACGCGAGAACCGTCTCATGATAACGTACATTATTGCTTTTTTTGACTTCCATACTTTTCTCTCTCAAGATGATCAAGAAATTCTATCCAAAAGAGCTCTCGTTTATTATCAGAATGCGAAGAAAACATCCGTGGAGTCATTAGCAGGCACAAGCTTATTATACGCCCAGCGTAGCGAATCCCGTAGGCATTTTTGAGAGTTCATATAATATAGCATTCTGTTCTTTCTTTAAGAAGGCTTTCTTACACATAAGAGTCTTATATCCGTATAGAAGGACAAGTACCGCACTTGGTCTTGTTGAGATTATACTGACTCAAAGCGATCCCTTGGATTTCTAATCCCTATCTCAACCTTAAAAGATGTAGATAATATCTGAGATAGCCCTTTGGAGGGAATAGCTTTGTTGTGTTAAGCCAATATATCTGGTAAGGTCACACTCTCAGTAGTGTCCCTATATACTCTCAACAGAATTGAGAGTTGGTCAACTCTTTTTTCTTGAAGCGCACTTCTAGCTAAACCATCGACCTTTTCCTCGAGATTGGAATATAATGTTGTAGAAGAGGCTGTTTCTTAAGTAGCTTATAGAAGGTCTTTCTAGGGAAGGAAATAGTGGCTCTAGCCCATGTAATTGATTGGTCTCTGCCTTCTCTTGATTCAAATCACTTTAGATGAGATCTACTTTTCCGGGCGAATAGTTCAGCTGGTATTAGATCTGCCACCGCTCCTTAGCAGGAATGATTAGCGGAGATCCTTCCTCGTAAAAATCCCAAGGATTTTCTTTAGAATCGATACAATGGCTAGTGCTAGTTTGTGAATGGATTTCCTATCTCGTAGAGGAGCTCTTCTTATTTCTGAGGAGATTTTGATTTCTGGCATTATCTACTTAGCTGGAAATTGTTTTCTCACTGACCTAGGAGGAAGAAGAAGTTTTTATCTGTGATGGACTGCTCATATGGTAGATCTGGTATGGTTTTGAGATCTCTTCTTTTATCTCATTAGGAGGTTATATTGTTGACTGTAGGCTTCTCACGGCAAAGGGATTTCCTCTCGACCGTCTCCCCCTCTACCTATAATTTTCCGGGCCTGATACCCTGCCGGAAATCCTCTTATAGGGCACCTATCTGACTCGTACCTTGGCCTAAGAAATAGTATTCATCTGGGCCTGGGCCTGACTTAGTTGGAAATGGAACATTTCTTTCTCATGCCCGTCTATTTTCGTATTTGCGAGAGAAAGATAGCGTTTAAGGTGCTTTTCTCGCTTCTTATTTTAGTATATGCCTTCTTTATTTTACAGGATAGAAATGAACTGCGGTATCTGCTTAACAACTGGAAGTAGGTGACTTCCGGCTCTCTTCCTTGTCTCAAGCTGACGTCTGAGATGAAGTTTCATAGGCAGATATGCCTTTCTTAGTGGATGGCTCCGTTGGTCTATCTGCCTTCTATCTCAGAGATGCAATCTTAGAGGGGCGTGTAGCTCAGCCTTCAGTCCTTCTCTCAAGTAAAGGGATGGACATGATTCTGCTGATCTATCTCTTTTCGGATGCTCAATCTCCTGCTTGTCAGGAAGTCCCTTCCCTTCTTTCTCTTATGTTGGAATACTATAATGACAGAGGCAGACTTAATCAATAGAAGTTCCCGGTTCCCGAGGTGAAAGAAACTGATCAACTTTCTGCGGATCTCTGTTCTTTCTTCCTCACAATCCCATCTCCGTCGATCTATGAATTGGAACTATGGCTAGTTGTGGGAATTGAGAAAGAATCTCTAATAAGATATCTTCTACGATATTTTCTCAATCTGCGAGTCCTAATCAGATAAGTTCAGATCCGGGAATTGAGATTCCGATAGTAGGGAAAGACGGTCCATTTCCTTCTCATCTCGTTTCTGCCTGCCATGGCTCGTAGATGCTTTCTTTTATCTGTTTCTAGTTCCAGGTGAAGCTACTAAACTCGCCCTTTGGGGAATGTCTTTCCCATCTTGTATTGGATACCCGTAATTTCCGTATTAGTAGATTAGTTGGTTTGAGCAAATAAGCTTTCATCTGTGGCTGAATTAGTAGCAAATGGAACTTTTCTTTCTCCAAAGTATTGTCCCATATATATGGAAAGTGAGACTTTTCTTTCATCTCGTACCCAGATGAAAACGAAAAGACAAGAAAGACTCCTAGTTAGCTAGGAAAGACTGATGACTCGACGCTTGAGCCGAAACAAGACTTCACACTATCTTACTCCCCATACTGATAAGCCAAGAACTGAAGAATAGGAGAAGTGCCGCAAGCATATAGTTTCGCAAGCCTATACCAAGAAAGATGCCTATCCAATCAACCAAGAAAGCAACCGAGCTATAGCAAGGACTGACCACTCCGAATGGCTCCATGAACACTACTGCTATTCTCAAGAGACAGAGAACTGCTCTGTCCCTACTAATAATTCAATACTATGAAGGAAGAAAGAACATCTATTAGATAAGAAGAAGCGGAAAGACCTCTCGTGATTCAATAGTACATCTAGCTCTCATCCCTAAGCGGACGAAAATAGGCACTGGGAAGAAAGAGAGAAGACTACTTATATAGGCGCACCTCTATTCCTTTCCTACCTTCCACTCGCTAAAGCACCTGCTTTCGCTTCCTTTTGCAACGAATTTTCTCAACAGCAGCTACATGGCGACCATCTTAGTCACTCCGACCAGATTCAAATACAGGAGGGTACCCGTAGTAGGGCGGGGAAGGAGAGATAGATAGGAAGGGATGAACTAAAAGGGGAAGCTTCTGTCTATGCTGCAAGCACTGATTGTGAGGCTAAGTCTTAAGCCGCTCAAAAGAATCGCCCGAACTCCTTTTTAGTCTTTGGATTGGTCATATTTCTCTATTTATATATGATAGCTTTCTATTCCCCTTAAGATGTGAGAAATGTGGTTGGGGGTGGTACAAAAAAAGTCGAGGGATCACTTATCTAATATTATATTAGAAAAGCCTTGGCTTAGCCATAACGAGATCAATCACTCAGTCTTCGCTACAGAAGATGCCTCTAAGCTGGAGCTTGAAACTCAAAAACGTTGCTTCAGCTCACACTTTTTTATGAAGCTGATTTGCCCGACATAAATCAGACTTGGGCGAAGAGACTAGGTCCGAAGATAGGAATGAGTTCCCAACCTCAACAGAATAAGCCGAAAGCAGAGATGCCTCTGCAACATCGATCCTCTCCTTTCGCTCGAGCTCAATTATATCGACTCTCTTCTAACTATATGTCAATTACTTCCATTTATCGCCTCAAGCTGTAGCACTTATAGCTAGAGCTTACACTCGATTCTTTCCTAATAATTGCTCTACCTCAGAAGTCAGAAAGATTGGTTGATCAACAGTATCTCGATCTTTAGCTACTAGATGTTTCCGACCCAGCCCTCCGAAGAGGAAGAAAAAGACTAGAATGACTCTCTGGCGGAAGAAGTTTCTAAGGCGTCTGTGCTTAAATCAATGAATAGGTTTCGGGTATAAAGACCGAAGGATGGTCCGAAAGGAGGCTGTTCCGAAGGAAAGGCGGGGTCAGCAAACCTCATGCCAAGCGAACTCTCATTCTTGCTTCAATAAGGAAGTGCAGCTAGGCCGCATAGTCGTAGCTATGGCAAGCTAAGATCCCCAGGGGGGAAGGAGTCCATCCACGATTCTCTCGTTGAACCAGACTTCAGCCCTCCCTCATAGACGCTACGAAGACAGACGGAAGATAAAGGCAATCTATAAAATAAAGTGAATCTATTCAATCCATCACAACAATCTATTTGCAAATTGCACATTTAGAGCTTCGTCACGACTACGAAAGAAGTACCTTCTTCTCTCTTTCTAGCAACCTCTCTTCGGATAAGACTTGAACCGGATCCATCAAGCAGACAGGGCTCGATAAGTGCCTTCTTTGGCGATAGCCATGACCAGGGTGGAAGAATCTGGAGTCCCAAACTAGCCTTCATTCTTATTGAGATTGGAAATGGACTCAGGTGAAAGACTGTACTACCTCCGCCTTTTTAGTCAACGACAGAGCATACTTTGGCGAAGGTCAACTGCTGCTATAGCTTGAAAATGACCAATCAATGTCCGGTCCCATTCTTCTTTGAAAGAAATTCCAAGGATGCGAGCAGCTACGCTCATCTCCTTCGCTCATCAAAATCTTTTCTTATGGATTCAAGGGGCTAAAGAGCTCTCAATAGGCTCTGGATGCGCGGACCAACTAAAAGCTCCAACTCGGCAGTTGAATTGCCAGCTGCCCTAACTCCTTTCCCATTTCATAGTCAATATGCCAAGATTCTTTCTCCTATGGCCCTTCTTCTTGAATTGCTTATTTTCCTCTTCTTCTGGATTTTAGGAAAGAGGATTCTATTCATTTACCTAGCATAGGACCAATTGGCCAACGTCGAGAAGTTGGGCACCAACCTAATCAGTCCGTGGGAAGAAAAGCAAGATAGTTTGCGGCGAATCCCTCATATTCATCACAGCCTATATATCTTATCTATTCACGGGAAGACCGTCTTTCTAGGATTCACTTTTAGCTAGCTTGACAGCTTTCCGAAGCCGACTGAGAATACCAATTATTTGACTCAACCTCGGATGCAAATTCTTCTTTTCTAAATTGCGTATAGAAAGAAAAGGAAGGACTTCTATTCTCGGAGAATTCACTCTTTCTCGAAATCACATAGAAAGAAGAAGTTTGATTGATTTACTACTGTATGGGCTTATAGTTTAATTGGTTGAAACGTACCGCTCATAACGGTGATATTGTAGGTTCGAGTCCTACTAAGCCCACTAAGCTGAATTCTATAGGTTCTTCTATTAAGTTAGAACACAAGAATGCGGCAGCAGCAGTTCTCCTTTGATCATTTTGACGAACCTTAAGTTGCTAACTCTGAAAGCCCCAGAACTGGGATGTGAATTGAAAAGAAGTGGAACTTCAGACCAGCGATTCTTCTTGGTGAAGTGATTCGATTTCCTTTGGTAGCTAAGAAAGATTATTTGGATGTAGTTCTCGGAGACCGAGTTTAGCCAAAGAAGGGAATTGGGCAAGCTTTCGCCTGGCCAAGAGGCCCTGCCTTGATGATGCGAAGAGTGCTAATTTCATTTACTTAAGCCGATAGGTGTCAATTGATGCAAGCCGCTTTGAGATGAGAAAATGCCATATGGGAGGTGAGCGGGCAGAGTAAGTCATTCGCTTACCACTTGTTAGTCAACAAAACTATTCTTCCGAGCCAGCTTAATTAAGAAGCCTTAAGGGAGTGAGTGAATGTGCTTTCATTTCAGATGTATCACCATTCGGCTATCTTTTCTTCGTGTCAGGGACATTTCCCCTACCTCTTATTCTGATGGAGATTCGGTCCAGCCCGTAGAAGACGTAATCAGTATAGGATTCCAACTCGATCTTAGGCCGTAAAGCATTCAAGTCCCCTAGCGCTTGCTTAGTCGTATCAGGTGCAATTCAATAGGGAAGGCCCAGTAGAGGGGAATAAATTGCTATCTTTCTCTTTCTTAGTCGTAGTATGCCTTATCATTCAAGTGAAAATGATGAAAGTGGATGATTAGGAAGAATAGAGAGATTGAAGGAAGTAAATTGACTACTATACAGAGAAAGAGACTCTCATGCTTTCATTCTTCTTTATTTGAGTTATCTTATGTAATTCATCATTCTTTTAGATAGTTCAGACAGTGTCAAGGTCAATCCTGCTACGGTTCAACGTTCTCCTCCTAAGGCTACGCTTTCCTCTATGCCGGCCACTTTAGTCCCTTTGACTAATCAGTTCTCTACTCTGCAAGACGAAGAGGATCAGGTTGATGAACCTCTTGTTGATGATTCTGTCATGGATGAGGGTCCGAAGGAACTGCACAGCTTGCACTGGACTCCGGGTGTACAGCTACTACGTCGGATACTTCCTCTGGTATGTTGACTGTCTATAGCGGCAAAGTGGATCCACCCCTTGGCTCCTCCAGGGGTCCGTCTACAGTCACTAAAAACATTGGTCAGCGAGTGCATTTTACTCTGTTATAGCAGATGCTGAAGCTCGCCTGCAGGCCTCGGAGGGCTTTGCAAGTAGAGTCTCTGTGGACCCTGATACTGGGATCGCTCGATGTGTATACATCAAGTTGTTGAATCCGGCAAACTCTGATATTGGCCTAGCCCTGTTTGTGAATCGGTAGATCCCCAACATCTGAATGGACAGTATTCACACTGATAGATTGACCCCAATATCTAGGTTGAGTAGAATGTATAGACAAAAAAGCCACGTTTACATATTTACATACCCACTAATGGTACAGTTTGCGGCACTCGCATTGCTGCAAGGGAAGAAATTGGGATGCTAGCAAGGACAGCCTTCAGCAACATGAATTTGCCTCCAAACGAAAGTCGGCTGGATTTCCACCCACATATTTTCTTTCTCACCTTAGCCTCAATATCTTCAAAGTATTGGCCTTTGATCCGACCAGTATAAAGCGGAATGCCTAAATATCGCATGGGGGAATTTTTGTGTGCAACCAAACCACACCGATAGGAGATGAGACTTCCTGCGAGAGCACTTCCTCGAGACAAAAAACCACTTTTTTTTTCTAAGTTAATGAGTTGTCCGGAACTTTCTTCATAGTTAGTCACCATCCGTCTCAAAGCCAAAATAGCTTTCTTACTTGCCTTGCTAAATAACAGCATATCATCTGCATAAAGAAGGTGAGAGATCACAATACCCCCTCGTCCATGAGAATACGGAAGAATAGAACCATCCGCAACCGCACGCTTGATATTGAAAGAGAAAATTTCTTGAGCTAAAATAAAAAGCAAGGGAGATAGAGGGTCACCTTGTCTGACACCACGAGAGGAATTGAAAAAAAAAAGCAAAATTCTCCCCGGATGGAATAGCAAATTTGACTAAGAGTCCTGTAGATCAAATCACAGTTATTGTCATTAAATCCAAATGCTTTCAAGGCCCTAAGCAGAAAATCCCATTCCAATCTATCATAGGCCTTGGACATGTCCAATTTGAAAATCACGTTCCCCCCACGAACCTTATAGGCAATCCGTTGTACCAATTCCTGAGCCAGCGCAATGTTCTCCTGGATATTTCGTCCACGAACGAAAGCAGATTGTTGGAAATGAGCATAGGGAGGAAAGCAGCAATTCTAGTAGCTATAATCTTGGATAGGATCTTACTCGAGAAATTACACAAACTAATGGGCCGTAAATCACCCAAAGCCGAAGGATTATCTATCTTAGGAATCAAAATAACTGAGGTAGAAGCTATACCTTTATGCATGTCACTGCCCTGAAAGAAGTCCTGCACTGCTGCAACTACTTCAGGTTTAATGATATCCCAACAACCTTGGAAAAACCATCCGGTGAAGCCAGTAGGACCAGGGGCACTCTTCGGATTTAGATCTTTCCTTTGTTACCCACACCACGTGCATTCCATATCAGTACCGATATAAGAAAGCAAGTTAAATAGAGGGATCTTGGACCTTAGCAGCAGCCCTTGTTAACCTTTAATTCTGCAATGTGAACATTTTCTTCTGTGACTTCTTGTATAACTTCTGACAATGAATTTGAAAGACCTGAATGCTAGCCTCCGAGGGGGGAAATTCCTTCAGCTCATCTAGTGAGGCAGATCGTGTGAGTTTCATCTTCTCATACTTATCTTTGCCATCAGTAGAGTGAGCCTTAGAAAGACCCACTTTCACATTATTGTTCTCCACGAAATCCCAGCACTCATCTAAATTGTCCAGTACATCAAAAGACTTTTGTAGACTAATTTCCTCAACCTGCAGCTTATCCTGATTCTCGACCGCAGCCATGGTCTGTTTAGGAACTTCCTTAGCCATACCGAGGGACTTCGTGAGCGCAGATGAGGTGAGACAGTCATTCTGATAAGACATAGATTCTTCTTCTTTCATAGGCTCAATCTTGTCAATTCGAGTGATTACGGTGGTTATGAAAAGCAGTCTTAATCATATAAGAGAAGATCTCCTTTCTAGATAAGAGAATCTATACAGAAAGTGATTTTCTCTCTTCAAATAAAAGTATCTGCCGACCAATTCCGACAGGGGAGAAGTTAGTCTAGCTATACCTGTAAGTCCTAGCTCAAGCTTTAGTCTAAGGTTCTCATCTAATCTATCTTCTGAATTCCATAGAGAGCCTATTTCCTCAAAACTATCAAACTAAAGGGAAGAAGGCAGACAGATAGATATATATAGAAGATAGGTTCTGTCATGATTCTGAGCCTTGTCTTGAGAGTGAAAAGGAAGGGCAAGTGATAGAAGTCGCGCGAACTACTAGAAAATGGTGAGATCATTAGATCATTAGTGAAAGAAGGACCAAGGACGATCCTAAAGGAGAAGAAGGAGTAGGAGGAGTCAGTTTTCTTTGAAGATCGAGGAAGAGTACAATTATGCCATTCAGAAGCAGTCTTCTACAGAGGGAAAGCCTCTTACGACTTGGAGGCCAGACGGTAAGTGGAGAGGAAAGATCCACAGAGATTCTTATATCATTCCATTCTAGTGGCTCAACCAGTAAGCAATGGCGAAAACTCAAAAATCCATGGTTTCCCGGTAGAACCCTCTTTCGCCCAAATAGTTTCAGAAGCGGAAAAAAGAAGGACTTTTTCGCACAGCTTGCTCATAGTGCAGGTCCCACTTGTATATCGTATTTGGCCGAAGAAGCATCGGACAGGTTGGAGTTCTTACCTTCTTCGGACTCCATGGAGCAAGATCTGCTTTTCTTATATGGGCAATATCGATCTACTTTAGTAGATCATATGGATGTAGAAAAAGCTTCTCATTTTGATGAATTAGAAAGATCTCTTTTCCATTTCTATTTAGCCAGTTCATATCTTTCTTTCGTCTCTTCCCCGGACGAATTTGATCTCTGCAATCTCGGAATAGAAAAAAAAGAAGTCTAACTGCGTCAAATAGGTGGCTAAGAAAGTGGGCTTGGTGTGCAGTCTACCTAAAGGAGACGATCTAAAAGAATGGGACTTCCATTATGCATTAGAAGATGGAAAAGAGAGATTGAAGGAGGAAAAGAGAGAGGCGACCTGACCGCCCAAACTTCCCCGGCACTTTCTTGGTTGGACCAAGCCCTTATTTTCAGTCTTAGTGAATTGGAATAGCAAGAGTCTCCCCATTTTTGTGTGAGCGGAGGAGTCAGAGAATGAAGGAAAGCAAATGATTGTTCTAGAATGGCTATTCCTCACAATTGCTCCTTGTGATGCAGCAGAACCATGGCAATTAGGATCTCAAGATGCAGCAACACCTATGATGCAAGGAATTATAGACTTACATCACGATATCTTTTTTTTCCTCATTCTGATTTTGGTTTTCGTATCATGGATCTTGGTTCGCGCTTTATGGCACTTCCACTATCAAAAAAATCCAATCCCGCAAAGGATTGTTCATGGAACTACTATCGAGATTCTCTGGACCATCTTTCCTAGTATCATCCTGATGTTCATTGCTATACCATCATTTGCTCTCTTATATGCAATGGACGAGGTAGTAGTAGATCCATCCATTACTATCAAAGCTATTGGACATCAATGGTATTGGACTTATGAGTATTCGGACTATAAGAGTTCGGATGAAGAGTCACTCACTTTTGACAGTTATATGATTCCAGAAGATGATCTCGAATTGGGTCAATTACGTTTATTAGAAGTGGACAATAGAGTGGTTGTACCAGCCAACTGTCATCTACGTCTTATTGTAACATCTGCTGATGTACCTCATAGTTGGGCTGTACCTTCCTTAGGTGTCAAATGTGATGCTGTACCTGGTCGTTTAAATCAGACCTCTATTATGGTACTACGAGAAGGAGTTTACTATGGTCAGTGCAGTGAGATTTGTGGAACTAATCATGCCTTTATGCGTGCGCCCGGAAAGATAGGCTGACTGCTGAGCCCACTCTGGCTCAGCCGCACCAGCCAGGTGTGAGCCACCCGAGAAGCAAGCTATTACAGCGAGCGGCTGGAGCAGTATGGAGCCGAGGAGGAAGGCAGTAGATAAGATAGAAGAAGGGGCCAGGCTCCCGGTGGAGCCGAGGATAGGGTTAGGATAACGAACTTGAAACGCGGAGCCCGAGCGGCCGGCGAGCGAGTGGTTAGTGGCCAATAGCGCCCTAGTTGATGGCATTCTGAACTGCGGCTGGCACTCGAGGAACCACGGGGCACTCCATAGAGAGCAAAGATTAGGGATGAGAGGCCCGCGCAAGGACCTCAATTCTCATTAGGAGGTCGAAGCAAGGACCTATCGAAGTCGGGGCGAGCTCGTCCCCATGGGCAAGGCTTTCTGTCCTGAGGGAGGAGTTTAGAGGCCTTATAGTAGCACGGACTTCTTTGACGGTCATGCGAAGGGGGCCAGTCCAAGATCGTACTCTTCCTCTACAAAGACAAGAGAGGCTCTCAACGGCTAGGCCCCCTCTCTTTCTTACTTATTCCACCTTAATCATTCTTTCGCGCCGCGGTGAAGAAAAGAAAGCACAAAAAAAGAGGGCCGTCTCCGCGGAAGGAGAAGGACCTCCAAGGGCAGAGATTACCCTATTCTTCTTCCTAGCCCTCTCTAGCCGGAGTCCGGGAAGCCTCCTCAATTCAATATGAGGGATCGCCCCAAATAGTTCTAGGTGGGCAGGATCGAAGAGCTTAGTGTGAAAGGTTCAGGAAAGGCGCGAAAGGAAGGGATTGGATTTCACCTATGATCAGATCAGTGGGCAACCATACTTTCTTTTTTTCGTGGTCTTCTTGACCTTCTTGAAAGCTCATTTTGAAGTAGGCCTTAGGAGAAAAGCCAGCTCCGACTATGGTGGAGGAGGTGCCCTAAAGATCTAGGAGTGTGAGCAGTACGAGCTGAAAGGCTCCCATACTGTTTGGAGGGCAGGGGGGCATAGATGCCAAAGAAACCTGACCCCTATCTATCGTCGTAGAAGCAGTTTCTAGGAAAGATTATGGTTCTCGGGTATCCAATCAATTAATCCCCCAAAGCGGGCACTGAAAGAGAGATTTCAATGGATACTGAAAAAGCACTAAGACAGTCAGAAGCGCTCCAGATAGTAATAGTACTAGACGAGCTCAAATGTCAAGTACGGAAGGAGCCTTGTGAAAGCGACCTCTCTGAATCCTTCTGGCGAAGCTTCTAGCAAACGAATAGAAGAGAATGAATCTTTATGCTAAGAGAAGAGCAGATCCAATACCAAGACGACTTCTTTCCCAGGAATTGCAGCAATTTTGAAAATTATGAAATCTCATGGCCGTGCCACATCAATTCTCATTCGATTGAAGGCTAATTAACTGATCAGAACTCGATTGCTAATTGAATTACTACTTTCTAATAGTAAATGAAGAATAATGGAGAATAAGCCCGGGTAGGATAAAGAGAAAGAGGCCCCGTCAATTCTTCTTTCCAGACATGCTTACAGGTCCCTTTGGGGACAAGATTGTGACGACATGGCCCAACGTACACCACTCTACCCTTTTCAGGTCTGAGTCGAGCCATTTACCAATGTAGCCCTCAAAGGATCTTCTTCAGGCAAGAGGTCTATACCTCTGTCTATCCATACCAGATGTAAGCAGACCATAAGGAAGAGGGGAGTGTGAAAGACCAGCAGTTGCGTGCGCGAAAAGCCATAAGGAGAGACGGCTCCGGTTGATCAGATAGAAGGAGGGAGGTGCCTATAATATGCTGGAAAGATAGAAGGGAGCTCACTTCGCTGATAATGCAGTTCAATTGAAGACGTTCTCCTTTTCTGCTGTGATTGAGAATTTACCTCGCCCTTAGCTACCAGCGGCTATAGTGAGCGAAGGTTAGAAGATCTTTCCGTTTCAGGGGATGAAAGCGGAGTGATCTCTTCCAGGTTCTTATTGCGGTGCAGCTAAAGCAGCTCCTCTCTCTCGTTATCGGTCTTACAAGGCTCTTTAATGGATTTCTTTTCTGAGTTGTCAATTGAAAGATCTTGGCCTATAGGCTTCAAGACCGGCGGGTGAGTCAGACTCTTGAAGACCCAGAAATTTGGGGAAAAGTAGAGGAGAGAAAGACGATTGGCTTGCTTTATCTACCCGAGCATCCCGTAGAAGAGGTGAAGGTCTCAATCCATCCGAAACTAAATATATTATGAATGCCGTCCAAAGTAGCTCCAACCAAGAGTTGCTAAGTTTGCTTCCCCTTCTCTGGCCCCGGACGTAGGCCTACGATCTACTATCTGACTTTTACCGACTTTTAGCTAATACTCTTTCCCCTTCAAGCTCAGTAAGGAAAGACGCATCCCTTGAACCAGTTGATGGGAATAGTGCCTCACCAAATACTTGATGCTCAACCAAAGGAGGAAGCAAATGACATACTTAACATAGGAGCAGGGGAGTCGGCGGAAGGATCAAAGCTAGACTGAAGAAAGAAGGATTTCTATCTGAGATGCATTTTGAAAATAATCCTTGATTTTCGGGGAACTGAAAACAGGTCTAGTACGCCAGCCGATCTTCTGCGGCTCTATACAGATCCTGGTCTTTTGGATCAAGGCTCGATGAAATTGAGCAGATCAATCAACATTGAGGAATTACATCGTGACAAGAAAATGCTACCTTCTTTATTATGGCCTTCTACTAAAGCAAGACTTTCTTTATGATCCCAAGGGAACCAGGAACTGCCCGGAGCTGATCCTACATCCACGGATTTCTATTCCAGATTGGATGTAGGTCTTTTCACTAGCTTGAGCCCCGGAAAGGAAGCTACCTTCCCGATCGCCAAATCGGCTTAGCCGAGACCTAATCTACTTTATATAGTATAATGGCGTAATGGCACTATGGCAGGCACCAAGATCACTCGTTTGGTACCCCCCGGTTTTCACCTGCCAAAGAAGAACTTAGGGCTTGGAAGCGCCCCCCTAGAGAGCAAAGCCAAAGCAATCAATCATCGTTTTTAAGGCCATTTCCGCTTCTATAAAAAGTGCATTCAAGGTATAGCGTCCCTTCCTCTCATTAGCTCTCCTTTTATATGCACACAGGTGCGCGAGCCGTCTCAGAGAAGGAATGGGAAGATATGGCTAAGAGTTCTCGCCGATCTCCCTATTATCTAGAAAGCAACTGAAGACAAAGCAGTCAATCGAAACTAACCTTAAAAGGTTTAGTGCTGGGTAAGGCCTTACTCTTTTCGGCTGTAATCCCGTGCCTGACCAAGGCATTCAATGGATTCCACCATGAACCGGGAGCGGGCGAAGACATGCTGCTTCCTGGGGTACACAGTCACGTGCCGAGCAAAGAGGTATATATCAAAGCCATTCACAGGCGCAGCGGCATCAGCCTGAACGCAGAGAGGATTTCCGTCAAAGAGAGATAGGCCTGTCAGGAAAGAATGTGAAGTCCGCCCTATTTCCTTGTTCAGGGAGCTGTTGACTAATGACCTCAAAAATGCCTGACGTTTGGGAAGCATGAGCAAGCCAGCCGTACCGACCCATTGGGATCCTAGGCATACAGACCTAAAGAATGATTGTTATACCGTCCACTGTCGTCACTTCAACTTGGCATTGGACTCAAGCCGCCTTCTAGTGATTGACTATCGAAGTCTTCCTTAACCTTTAGTCCGTATGTCCTTTCGTGGGTGACAGGTTCAACTAAAGCCGCTCACACACAGCAACTCCAGTAGCAGCAAGGCATTTTTTTAGGGATAGTGAAATTCCGGATCGAAGAGATTCACCCGTAGTGGATAAGGGGGCAAAGCCAGAGGCAAAGCTATTTCAAATCCGTATGGGAAAATTTCTTGCTTAAGCTGTGACATCTGGGAAGACCCTCTTCCTGGAACTTGGCCCGACATCGAGGGGAACTGACCTCTCTCCTGACTTGAGGCCAAAACGCATTCAATCTTTAATAAAGAAAGCCGCATTTAGGACAAGAAGGCGGACATTGGTAGACAGGATTCCAGCCGATAGAAAGTGGGCTTATTTAGGATCACATATCAGTATAGGTCAGTATAGGAAGAGCTCTCTTTCTTGAGCTGACAGTTCCCGAGTTGAGACTGATAGCAGCACTTATCCTCTCCCACTTACTCAACTTCTACAGAGAAGCTTTCTGAGAACAACTCCTTCTACAAATAGAGATTATTCTCTCCTTCTAGTGGTACTACTAAGTCATAAAAGGTAGCAAGAAATAGCTTATAGTAGCTAGCCCAATAATAGCAGTCCAAGAGCCCTCCTTTCCTATACAGTAATAGCACTTCCTTTGAGAAGAGATATGCTGCAACACAGACTTCCTTGTCCAACTTGGACAGGGGGTTTCGCCGAAGAGATCGGGGAAGAAACTGCAAAATGAGTATGCGACCTATGCAAGGCGCCTACATTCTGCTGCACAGCCTATCGCCGGGATTGCCAAGTCAGTACTCATAAAGCTTGGCCAGTTCGAGGGAAGAAGCAACCTGTCCGTGGTGGTAATGGACGACTTCAAGCTTATCCTTGGGCTTAGAATTCTCTGCTCTCTTCTGGGCTGGATGGGTGCCCTTTCAAGGCTGGCAATCGAGATTGGCGTATTGACTTATCATGAGTGAGTTTGTGGTGAAGTCTTAGAAGAATGAATAAAGAAAGGAGAAGGATTTCTACCATTCATTTGCTGTGTCCCCTATCCTTCCTCATGAAGGAAGCGACTATTCAAACTTCTACGGATCGATCAAAGGAAATCGGCATCTGGCGAGGAAGGGGCGCAGTTATATGGGTAGCATCTTTTGATTAGTACGGGCATGAAATGGACCTGTCCCGTGATGTTGAAGAAGGTGTACCGTACAGTCTTGTTCAGTCGCAAAAAAGTATGTAGAGTGAGAATGTAGTCTCAGTCGAATAAGCCTAATTGAGATTAGTTCATCTACCTTCTTCCCCTCGCTTTCTTGCTTAGCTTTAATAGAGTGAGAAAGGTGGTAGCCATGTGAAAGGGACTTTCAATAGGCTTTTCAATAGGTATTCTCGGGAAAGATGTCCATCAGCGGAAGACCAAGCTCAAGGGCCATCTCGAACTCGTCCCACCATCAAGAAAAAAGGGCCAAGAAAGTTCGATCCTCTGCCCTTCTTAGAATCACAGTGACTTCCAGACTTTCTCACAGCAGGACTTGAACCCCTGTACCACTCAAGCCTCCGCCAAATCCACTGAAAAAAAGGTCTCATTCGAATGCTCGATGTGATTACCATATGCACGGAGCAGGCCATTAGACTTCCGACTGCTACGACCTTAAGCATAAGATTTCAGACCTCATTGATCAGATTGGAAGCCAGGATATAATCAGCACCCCACAGAGAGCATTCGCTCCATGGTAGCCCATCGCACCTACTAGTGCCAGGCTCCGCTCGCAATTGAAGAACGAAGAAGATTTCCCAGAAGTAGCAATAATAAGCGTTGGCAGGCAGAGGCCAGTAAAGCAGAAAGTTCCTCCGGAGATGAAACTGGATCGACCTACTCTACTCTGACATCAGTAGCTCCTCAAATCGGCCAAGAATTTTGATTACCTGCTCTAAAGATTTTGAATTCCCTATCATTGTCTACCAGCACCCCTTTTTTCTCAAGCAATCTATACACCTACTGCTCTCACTCCTCTATTCGAGAGAGGGGCACTGACGCCCGCTGCAAGTTGGGAATTCCCCACCATGCAGCAGAAGTTTCGAGAGAGGTATGAAGCAGGTGACCCAGAGGTTGATCTACTTGGGGTGCCCTCAGGAAAGTTTGATTACTACGGCTATTCTATCTGTCTGTGTATCGCGTAGAGCACGTACTATGAATCCTACCCTAGTGGTTGGGGCTTCTAGCTTTCAATGTCTTCCTTCAGACTCTTCTCAGGAAGACAGAAAGTGCTCCATAGGGCGCTCTCGAATTTTCTTTTCTTTCTTCATCCGCAGATAGTTTGATCTATGCTCGATTGCTAGTAGTTGGAGGGAGAGTTCGAAAGCCCACACTCAGTACTTAGTGACTTTTTCGCAGAGCTTAACCAGACTTCTCAGAAGGCTACGCACCTGGCTTGGCTAATCCTATTAATAGGCTTTCCCCTCTCTCAATCAAATGTAAAATCCGGGCTCTTCCCTCTTCGCTACCTTTCCAAGAGGCAGAAGCTGCCCTAAGCCCTATAGTTCCTTTAGTTTTCTTTCAATGGCTACTAGTTGACCGGTCTTGAAGCTGGCTGCTCTGCTACAGTATTGATTTTGCTTACGGATTCCATTCTTGTGTGGAGGAAAAAGCAAATTGACGGAACCTCTCCGCCAGCGACATCCTCTAGCCAATTCCTCTGGAGGACAGCACTGGCGATAGTCTTAGCCAACTCAGTCACTCTTTCTTCACTCCTTCGGACCTAGAACTAGACCGACCCGCTAATGAATGAAGGAATCATTCTTCCTTCTAGAGATTATCTTATATAAGTATAAGCCTGTCATCTCTTACAATCTCATCTTCAAATCATCTTGAACTCCACGCCTTCTATCGGCATGGGCATGGCAGTAAGCCGTATCAATACTAGGTTAAGGAAGATGTCAATTGATGAACTACACGTCCGGTCCTTATAGTAGAAATAGTACGAAGCACTGGCAGCTTTGCCTTAGACTCTCATTCCTGTAGTTGCATGCTCAGGTGGCTAGATTGATTTGGGCAAGCATACTTCTCACCCGCTTAAGAATCAGATGCCATAAGGAGTGAAATGGAAATGAGAGACTGTCCGAGCTGTCTGATCGATAGAAGAGCGATGCGACCTAGGGGGGCGCGAGTGAATCAACTGAAAGAATAAGACTGACATTGCCTGCAGGGAAAATGAATGGCATTCTACAACCAAAAGGTGCATTAGCCCTTAAGAAGCAGGAGTTGACTATCTCTTCTTTGGGGCCTTCAGACCCCGCATGATCCTTCTCCAAGTGATAGAAGGGTGATAGAAAGAATTGATAGGTAAAGTTCTCGAAAGGGAACTCGCCGAAGGCAAGCCCATCAATCCATCGAAGGCAGAAATGAGAAGAATTTCTCTTTATAGGTGAAAATGGAGGGAAGAGAATGGTCTTACGACCAGATCGGCCTCCCTTACATGTTGTCAAAGGATTTCTCCTTCTCACTATACGAAAAGGAGGTGCAGGGCACAAGTTTGCTTTGGCTTCATTTAAGACGGTAGACGAAGGATGCTTTTAATGAAGTTAGGACTTTGTCTCCCTTTCGTTATCTTCTGCTCCCGGCAGGCTGGTGCTTACCGATACCATGAAAACAAGAGAAAACAAGGTAGACGGCGCTTAGGCTCATCCAAGACGCCTTTCCTGAAGTCGTAGGGAAGTTGAAGGTCCAATTTGCGAAGAGCTGAGGCTGGCTTTGTGACTTCGGGTGAAAGGGAAAGAATAGAGGTCTGGGGTAGATAGACGAGGGACCAGATCGTTGAAATCGCGACTCTCAAGAATAGGAATGGAATCCACTTTGACTCTTGACTTTCTATAGAAGTGGGAAGTGCTCCACCACATCCTAAAGTGTCAGTTTCAAAAAGCCCTTTCGGGGGAGAGAGAAAGGTTCCCGGCCGCTTTCTTATTCTTTTCTATTTACTCTAACTTGAATTAAGTCTTCGTCCTGAACTCGTCTCCGAATTACCTTCTTCATGAGTACAAGGTAAAGCCTTTCAATAGGAGCCCAAGGGAGTAGAGAGAGAAGCCTCAGACCGAGGGAAGACTCAATCACTACCTAAATAAATGTTGAAGTCGGAGAATTACCACCATAAAAGGATAAGATCTGTCTTCAGCAGCTAAAGACTGACGGTGGATAGGCTAGAATCCCAGAGTAATCTAAAAGGTGACTTCAAGTTCAGTTCGCAGAGAATGGTGTGAAATTCGGGGAATAGGGCTTGCCATCAGGATAGGTTTCCGATTGAAGGCTTCAATAGATATCATGGCTGCGGTTAGCCGGCGGTCTAACTCCTCTTCTCCATTTGTAGTGACAAGAATTCAGTAAGAATTTCGCTTTCCCTTTCTCTATATCCCTGTCCCGCGCGGATGGCATAAGGAAGACGATTAACATCTTTTCAGGCTTATGCAAAGAAGAAACTTTTTAGCACGAACAGAGCTTGAATAGTGAATCGCAAAGCAGTCTAGACCGGTCTTACAAGGCCGCTAGAAAGGCAATTGACGAAGGTTCTTTAATTGGGAGTCGGGTAGCTGCTGTCACGCACCCAGTAAAAGGACCTACCTATAGACTCGCAAATTATCCGGTTAACTTGGGTGAGAAAGAATCGAATCTACTTAGTTGCTCAATGAAGCTCTCAATGGTAGTTCTAGAAGATCATCTCTTCCCGATAGCCAGGGTCAGAGGGGGGAGAGGCTACTCGCATATTTGATTACATATTTGTGTACGGAAGGGGTAGGAGTGAAGGAGTGGCTATCGGACTTTCAAAGATAGATTCGACCGACTGGATCTGCAAGCTAGAAAATAGAGGGCCAAGGGATTGATGTTGGGTGCGAGACCGAAGGCTAAGGGAGACGAAGGCAGTTAAGGGCAGTGAACGATGGGAAAGAAAGACAATAGAAGAGAGGGGCTCTTCCCCTGCCCAGGAGGTGAAAGAATGGGGTCTACTTTCTGACTTATGTACGCCCGTTCTGCTTGGAGAAGAGAGAGAAGAGTACGTATCATCTGTGCAACTTGGTCTGTGATATAGAGAGGTGAAATGGAGAAGGAGGACGGAATGCACCAACTGCGCTTGGGGCTTAGTTGCCGGGCTCGTAGTCCACCAACGAGAGACCTCTGCTTATCTATTCCAGGAAAAAACTAGGGGCATCGGTAGTTCTGGTTGCCAATCTATGGGCCAAAGCCCCATCCTCATAAACTGACTTTCCCTCTAACAGGCTCTTTACCTCGGTTTGGAAAGTTCTTAGAAGGAGTCGACCCACTCAAGCCCTTGATCCGCCACCTTCAATTCGATATGAGACTAGAATTTCCATAGAGGCTTCTTTCCTTAATAGGCCTTCCATGCGGGGACCTATATTTCCTTTTTTCTTCTCGGACACAGGGACCTGGGTTAGGAGGAAAGACAGCGACTACGCTTTTTTAACAGAACTTCGATCTCGAAATAAATATAGTAGTGAAGATCTACCCTTTTCCTCTATGGATTTCTGCCGTATTTATATAGATAGAGAATGTATCGTCATCCCCTATTGACAGTCGAAGAAAGTGGACGAAACCTTTCGGCCTGACATCGAATCCTCCTTAGCGCCTGTGTGGTTCTCTATTCCTGGCCTCCCGATCCGGACATTTCTCCATTGCCAATCTTATTGGTAAGCCTTAAACCATTGATTCTGCCACAGCCAATCTAAGAAGGCCCCGCCTCCCTACACAACCTTACTCTAAGAGCGGAGAATGCTATGCGACCGATGTTGAGTAGAGCCCAGCTAGTCAAAGAAAGAGCTAATAAAGCGCTTAAGCGGAAGCAATACACGCGCAATCAGAAGAGAAAGCATGAACTCATACTTTTGGTCCTGGCCCAAGACCATGAACTAGTGCACCATCACTTAGACAACATCTCCATGAAAAATAGGTATACCTGCAAATCATATCTTTTTGAAGATTAGGAAGGCTGAAGCCCCTCTTTCTTTCCCTCCTTTAAAGCATTTCTTTCTATCCAAGACGAAGAATAGATTCATTTAGGGCTTATATATCTTTTAATAACTATGAAACTAAGAAAAAGAAAGGCATATATAACTAAGGATAGAATGAGATTCCAGCCCTAAGTCTAAGTGCCCTTAGGGCTACTTTATATCGACTTCTTCTTCTTTCAATTTCTTTCTTCCAGTTGAGCAGTTTATTCTTACTGCGCTTTCGCTATCCTGGGTGATCCTTTCTTTCGAGAGATATGGCACTTTCTGGTCTTTGGGCTACATTCCATTTCGAAATGAAAAAGTCCTTCCACGAGCTGGAAAAAGTCTTAGAGAAAACCTGACTGAAAAGTGAACCACGGAGTGAAAGCAAACCTTGAAATTTGGATAAATCTGAAAGCCCAAGAATTTTTTTCAAATAATCAACCATTTTATTGGATGAAGTGGATTTGGATGGAGAGAGGGAGAAGTTCTTTAGATCAAATCTCATGCTGCTAAGCTTTCTTATCTATGTTTACTTCAAAGAGTCACTTTTATGATCGCTTAAAGCGAAGAGCATAGGATAGTTTAGAAGCTCCGAAGCGAAGTTCGCTCAGAAAACATTTACCTATTCAAAGGTCCCTTCCCCCGGGGGCTGCCTGTCAGTTCTGCTACCTCCTTCCACGCACCCACCCAAGCATCAGGCAATGAAATTGGTTCACTTGAACTTCTGGCTCTTTTAGTCTATTACTTCTCTTTATATTCTTATAAGCCTTTCATCCCATAATAGCCAATGCAATCCGGCAATTCCCTCCGTTATGACTTAGAGAAAGCACGACACATCGATAAAAGAATGAATTTCAGCCTTCCTACTATAACTAAAACTAAGGGGAGAGCAGAGTGAGCTAAGTTCGCTTTTATTGCTAACTTGAGTCGGAGTTCATCAAGCTTAACTGCTCTTCCAGTTCTTCCTATGAGCTTGAGCAATGCGTTGAGGAAAGAAGAGCTATTGATTCGTTAAACCTTCTTTGTGCTACCTTTTTCAGTAGCTGAACTAGAATGAATATCGATCTTAAATTCCCCGTAGGTCAAGCAAAGAAGTTCTAAATTTCCAAGACAAGAAAGGAAGCGTGAGAGCTAGCAATACATATATGTAGTGGAAGAAGTAGGGATTGAAGCATATTATTGAAAAGTCAGGCACAAGAGTGGTCTAAAGTTCAGAGTCGAAGATCGATAAGGACTAGCTTCGTAGCTGCTGATCCTCGAAGACTGAGTCTGATATAGGTCTATATCTCTGTACGATAGAAATATGAGTGAAAGTCTTCTTTGTTCTGAACCCCCGCGAGGTCTACTTCTCCCTTCGTCCAAAGGGCAGCACGAGAAAGCGAATTCAGAAGTCACATTCAAATAAAGACGAAGAAGAGAACTTCTTCTATTTTGATTAATAAGGAGCATCCCTTCTAAGGTAAGGAGTCAAACTGATCGATTGGATTTAATGGGATGGTGTTCTAAGAGCGATCTTGGGAGAGAACGATGAATGAAGTAAGGGAAAAGACTTTTCACTACATTCATACATAGCAGCACTGTAGGGGAGTGGGCTTTAAGCCTTAAACCTTCGCTAACAGACTATCACGATCAGAATCAAGAGGTGAATATCAGAAGGCAGAACATCGCCCTTTATCCCTTGCGTAGAAGACCATATTTATGCTATTCAAGTAAAGAGCTGGTACTGGTGGAATCAGTGATTTTCTTGTATTCGAGCAGGTGTAAAGACGAAGGATTTCTTGCATTCAAGCAGGTATCGATTTGGACTGATACGTAGTCTACTTACGATTGAAATAGGCGAAGGGTCCAAAGGTAGAATGAAAGGAATCCCTATGCCGAGACTAGTCAAGATGGGATGAATACCCAGGTCAGATAGAAGAATAGAACTACAAAAGATCTGATACCTCTAGTCTGTTGGCTTATGTAGGCGTACAACTCTTTTGACGTTGTATTCGATCACTAATGGGCTAAGAAGATCTGGTAAAAGAGAGTAGACCAACATCTAATCTTTGATAAAGGATTGACTTGACTCAGGTAATATCTAGCGATAGACAAGCCACGTGGGTGATTTCTCACAGTCTTCAAAGAGCTTTCTCTATGCGAAGATTCGCTTCAGAGGTTTGAAACAGCTTTTCAGCGGCTACGAGGTAAAGAGTAAAGAAAGACTTTGCTTTTCAGAGAACTCTTTGTAGCCTGCAAGCAGATTGAAAACTTTCCTTCCAGGTTTTGCATCTGTCACGCCAATACCATCTGATGGAGCAACTTCTACATCAACTGGACTATCTCGTCGAACTGGCTTCCTACCTTTCTTTGCTGGCTTTGCCTCGGCTTGGTTCTTGATGGAGTGGCAGTTAGTACAGCGTCTTCAGTAGCAATAGTCTCACGCTCGCCAATGGTCTTTCTTTGGTCAGCAGATCCCTTTGTGCGAGGCACTTCTTCCGTCTCAGCTTCCCGTCTTCTTGCTAGTAGAATCTCTTGCCAGTCTTCGCGCAAGGCTTTAACTCGTAGGCTCGGTCCCGTTGGCCTTCTTCTCGCCAGTCATCCGCAGAGTAATTCGCCTCGTCGTCTGCTCTGCCCAGCCAAATAGTTGATCCGACGGACCCTTCCACTCATCACCCGATGCGTACACATCATCCACTGGTTCTTGCCACCCAGCAGGACTATCAGAAAGAGACTGCTCACCTTCCCTCCGCTCATCTGCTGAGTAGTTCACTTTTCACCTTCGGAAGAGCGGATGGTACTCCTGCGCTCTCAAGAAGCTCCCTTCTACGTTGATGCAACCGCTCCTCCAGTTCGATATAGGGATAGGGCGCCACTTTGCGCTTCAGTTCCTCTATCAGCGCTACTCTACCACCGCTTACGAGCCTATTGAGTTCCTTCTCTAAGAACTCTATTCGCATCTGGTATGGAGCCTCGATTTGCACTATTCTGTCATTGCTTTCCTTAAGCAGTTGCTCTACGGTTTGCAGCGAAAGTTGGTTGACTTCAATTTCACTGGCTCTTGTGCACATCGAGCAGGTCACTTCACTGAATCAGCGGGAGCTTTGGCTAAGCCTATTTCCTTTCCCCCCAATCTCTCCCCGAACCCGTGGTAATGTCCACCCGAACGTTTGACTACACGTGTGAGCCAGTGGTACTGTAGCAACCCTCTGGAGCTTGGCATAAATCGGATTCTCACTAAGATGCATACCTTGGGGGCGGGGAACCTTACCTATTTCTTTATTCATTTCCCAAAACTGACTTTCTCTTCCCTTATTATATTAGTAGAGGAGCTGCATAAGCAAAAAGCCCAGAGACATCATCATCGAGAAAGAAATGCTCTCATATTCATATAAAGGCTTGTTGGCACCTAGTTCTCTTTATTTAAGTCGGCCTAAAAGCCTTAGTCGGGCTAAGTTCAAGCAAAGATCAATCCTTTAAGCTAATTAAGTGATCAACTAGAAGATAGGACCTTCCCCAATGAAACTTCTTTCCCCGGAGCAGCAACTGGAAGACCTTACCTTATTTAGGACAATGAGGCTCTGCCCTTCCACTAGAATCTACTCCGGGAAAGGGTCTGACCGAGCCAATTGGCAGTGGCAGGCAGGTAACCGACTAAAGACAGCATTCCCAGTACGAGCAACGAAAGCCAGCAGTTTCCCAGCTTACCTTACTACCGCTTCTTTCTTAATCCAATCCTGACATAACTCATTTTCTTTCTTCATTTGGTGCTTATTGCCTATCCCATCCAGCTGCCTCTTTCTTAGCTTAGGGCCTTTAAACTGACTCTTTAGTGAAAATAAGGGGGCCCAGCCCACTATCAGTCTAGTCTACTGCATTTTGAAAGACTTCTTATCTAATTATATATATAGAAGAAGATAGTATAGTATCTCATTCGTCTTTCTCTTAGAAGAGGGCTCAAGTCAACGAATGAAGAGAAAGAAAGATTCGCCTCCTCATTTTTCCTGGGATTGTAGTTCAATCGGTCAGAGCACCGCCCTGTCAAGGCGGAAGCTGCGGGTTCGAGTCCCGTCAGTCCCGACACGGATTCAATAGATAGATCAATTCATCTCTCCATTTTCTCGGCAGGGAGCAGAATCTCATTCCTAAGGGGCCTCGTACTTTCTTTCCTTTTTTCCTTTTTCCTTTCGCAAAAAAGAAAGAGGGGAATTCTCATTACTTCAACTAGAAGGGGGAGAGAGACATATGTGGATTAGTACAATTATTGGCAGATTCCGGATTCCAAGAGTATGGGTCTGCTTTTTAGATTACTCTCGTCTGAGACCACATGGGCATAGAAGGCAGATGAGAGAAAGTGCTAATGGCTTGCTCCTAAGCTCATGGCATTCCCCAAATCCATAACTCAAGTTTTCTCTATCAACTAAACTGAAAGTTGGATCTCGAATCTTTATTCAGACCTCCACGATCAGTCTTGTGATTGGGCTACTGAGGCCTTATGAGTGCTATTTCGGCTTTCAGTTTCGTAAACTAAGTGGATTCTTCTATGGTTCTTGAGAGATGGCTTGCTTCCAGATAGCAATTCCAGCGGGTAGCTTGAGATCGATCCATTTGCTACATCCATACTGTGACGAGACTCTGGTTCGGTATCGGCCCTAGCTACTGTCCTAAATAGGCCGGTAAGGTCTACTCCCTCGATGGCTTATCACCCGGAATAGGCCTTTTCTCTCTTGGTTGATAAGTTGCCTTATCCTTTTTTTTGCAGGGTAACCCGCAAGGGAAGAGTCCGCAAGAGCAGCCCATAGATGAGAGGAAGAGGCTCTGTATCCACTGGTTTCAGTAGTAGGAGTTAGCCATTGTTCACCGAAGTCGTCCGAGAGGGAATCCTATTACTTTTCATTGGACAAAGAGGCTCGGTCCTAGGTCCTGTGATCGGCTAGAAGAGCCACCAGGACTTGATGAGTCAAGAGCAGTTATCTTACTATATACTCTCGATCAGCCCTGGAATACTGAATAATGGATCTTTGGCCATTGCTTTCTATTCATATGGCTCGGCCAGGGGAAATGAATCTATCTTGAAAGGAAGATCGCTCTTCTTTTTAGCTTCGGTTACTGCATTATTGGTATTGGCGGCAGCTTGAAGGCTTTTCAGAGCTTTTACATTTCCAAGATCACGGGGCCAGACGTGGAAAGACATATTCCTTTCACATCTCTTTGACAAGAACATTCTACTTCTCTCTTTTAAGGACGGTCTGCAGGACCTTATTCTTTTTGCTTGACTGACTTTTCTTTCTCCCGATTAACCTCTCTCCTTTGCATTAAGCTTTGTTTTGCTCATCTTTGCCTACTTTTCAATATCCATTTCTCAGTAAGCCCTTCCTTTTCATATTTCTCGGTCTTCCATTTGTCATCTAGCTAGTTCAAATAGCCCTAACTGGGAAGGAGCGGTAGAAGAATAAATCAAGGTTTTCCGTTATAAGGACTGTAATCTTACTCTTTCAGAAAGACGGAACTCCGAGTGAACAAAGCTAAGATCCCGACTGAGACTAACTTCCTTCAGTAGGGAAGTGAATTAGCTTTCGTTAACAGAGATGGAAAGCATCCAAAGAGATCGAATCATAGCTATGTAAAGTAGCCCTTGGGCTAAGACGTCCACTCTTTTTTTCTTATTTTCATAGGGCTCACTTGCCCCGTGGAGTTGTGTTCTATATGACTTTCGCCCATCCAGTATTTCATTTCCCTTTCAAAACTTCGTTATTTAGGAAATTGAGTTAGCAAGCCGAAGCCCTAACTTTCTTCCTTTATTTCGGGAGGACTATCTCGGGCGGGAAGGATAATAATAGATAGGATTTCTTTACCTGATATATCTTTCTTCTTTTCTGGAGTTAGAGTGCCAGGCTAATAAGTCTCTATTACCATTCAGAATTCCTAGCCAAAGCAAAGCGCGTTTAAGTTGCTTTCCTTCTCCTAATACCTGTGAAGGTGAAAAGAAGGAGAACTCTTATTTCTCCCAAAATCCTTATTACAAGCCTATCCTAGGAGTCTTGCAACGAAAGCCTAGGGGACTAGGAAGATATTTCACTACTCTATCCGATCAAGAGCCAGCATCTCAATGCTTAATTATTCCATTCCCAGTCTGTAGTCCTTCTGCCAGCAATCCATTTCCAGTAACTAGCTCTGGCTTTTGGAGTGCCCCGTAATCCTTGTTCCCAGTTGCACATGAGAAGAGGATTAGGTTGAAGGCGAAGAACCTCTTTCTTTCTTAGGGAAGTAATGAAGATGGCATCGAATAAGCTCTTTGATCTTGATGCAAGTGTGCAAGTGAAGAAGAATGCTTTTTTATTCCAAGTAAGGGCATTCTATCCATTATTGAGCTAGGCTAGATAGGAAAAACCTCAGTCAAGATAGCACTCACACAAGGCAGAAAGCTTCTCGAAAAGCCTAGATGCATCGAATCCGGTCTTAGCATCAAAGCCACTCAACAGGATATTCCAGAAGCACTCCGGAAGGTATAGTGTGAAGGAAAGTAGGTCCCTTACATGAGAGTTTGCGAACACGGGGATGGCTTATTGACTGAAAATCTTAGTCTTCTTCTTATCCCGCTTAATGCCAATTTACTTTCGTGCTTACCTTACTTTTACTAAGCCAATTTACTATCAGAATCAAAGAAAGGGCCCAATCTGCACCAGCCTTCCGAGAGGAGAAAGGCCGGTCTAAGCCAATCTAATAAAGAAAGAGATCAGTAAAGGAGAATGCCAAAACTGAGCACCTTGCAAACAAATAAGAACTTCGCTAGCAAATGCAACGGACCAACCTCTTTTATCTATCTTGCAGCTACTGGGTCTAGAACTTTGATTACAACCTCTATACCGGGAACCAAAGAATAGGTCAGGTAATGAGGAAAAGAAGAAAAAGAAGCATTCCAAATAAGTAAGGGAGCAAAAGCAAGCGGTAGAAGAACTGGTCATCCGTCGTCAGCAAAGATGTGTCCAACCCTCTCGAGAAACCTATAACCAGGGCGAGAGAAATCCATGGAGGGAGAAGGACAACTATGAAAGCTCAAAAGCCTCCATATCTCTTTATCTCTTTCAAAGAAGGGAGAAGGCCTATTCGCACGAAGCAACTCAGGCCGCTTTAATAAAATAAGATTATTGATCAATAAAAAAAGTATAACAGAAGGAAGAAAGAGAGATTCTCACACCTGTCCAGTTGAGATTGATCTTCTAAGATTGAATAAAAGCAAGATGGCGGGAACAAAGAAAGACGTATCGAGAAGCTTTCCTTAAGCACAGAGTGCAGCTAAAACGAAATAAGTGAGAGATGGCTGAGCCCGTAAGATTAGAGGGATGCAGGAGAAGAAGGAGAAGAAATGTATTTCAGAGAAAGGATAAGAAAGTGAAAGTCTGAGAAAGAAAATGGGAAAGTCAAAGAATTCTACCAGAGGAGTAAGAAAGAGAATAAGAACTTCGCTTTGCTTACTCAATGACCTAGTCCAATACAGATAGACAGGCGTAACTTCATTATTTGCTTGGTCTCACGAAAGAAAGAATTTCACAAAGAGAGGTGAAAAGAGCTATCGAAGGCCTAGCTCGCTTTCCATTTATGGCTTAGAAAACCATCTTTGACTTATGAACGATCAACTGGTATACTATCAGTTCTACGCCCGCGCATTTAAAGAGCTGTTACCACTACTTCATACTTAAATACATAAGAGCCAATACCTCTTATTTCTGAGCAACTAAAGGAGCATCTGCGATCGATGAAGACAAGAGGAGGAATAGAAAGAGAATTTCAATTCTTTGCGGACAGGCCGCCAACCACAGAAGGAATTCATATACGTCCCTCTTCCGGGGAGGGAATGCTGCAGAGAATCCTTCTTTCGCCATCTGCCTACCTTCCAAATGGAATTCCACCAACGAGGAGCCCGCCCAAAAGGGGAAGTCCCCGTGATGCTATCCTGATTCTTAGCACAGCAATCTTTCTTCGAGAAGATAGACATAGACATAGTAAGACTTATTCTTTCAAGACAAGCCTGTCACAAGCCAGTCTTTCTATGGCAATTCAGACATCTTTCTTGGGATGAGCACCGATGAATGGCTTTCTTCCAAGAGCTAAGCCCAAAGGACTTTCTCTTCGTGATGGATTTCTGATCGAAATGAGGAGCTAGCCTGCTATTAACCTAAGTCCTTCTATTAAATTATTTGATGATCTTCCCCATGCCATGAGCGCATAATCATCTATGTCAGTAGCCGTACAGCTGTAAGAAACTGTGGTTAGCAAAGCAAATGGTGTGAACGTGGGGAGTAGGTATTCACAGGGCAGAGTCGGAATATTCCTAATTGATTCAGTATTCCCAAGTATTCAGATGAGGGAGTTTCTAATTGCACGATTCAGACAGATTTCATCTTTGTCTTTGGCTCGTGTTAATGACCTTGCATTCGCGGTTGGTCTTCCTTTCTGCCTTTGTGTCGGATTGACTAGTTTCCTCGGTCCATTAGCCGTAAAGTGCTTCCGTCTCAATATCTGACTTTGATCTAGGCTTCTCAGTTAGGATAGTTAGAGGCTTAACACATACAAGTAGAATTCCCTCTTTCTATGCTTTTCCTGTGGGTAGCTGGTAAAGGAAATGGGGAAGATGGTGGAAGATTAGCTATGGCTTAGGTGTTCTAGTATCTCATTTAGATTCCCAGATAGAGTTTCACAGGCGTATCTGGTGAACGTAAATAGGCTGAGTCTATGTCTAGAGCAGGTGTGCCTGAATTCCTTTCCAATTCTACCGATCTGACTTCTATGAAGATAAGTTTTCAGTCATATATTTCCTAGCATTTTCTATCGCTCATGTGTTCCGATTTGCTATCTATTTCTTGGCTTTCTTGATTAGTCACCCGAGGGATCCAAATTCTGATAGTGGGTAAGGTCTATTGACTTCTCGTCGGATCTTTCTATCTCAGTTACCTCGGGAAAAGGAAACTTCTCCCACTGAACAGCCGAGGTCCATCAAAGAGATTTAGATTGATGGCTTGAGCTCAAGCTGCCATTCCTGCTCTCTTTCTCATTTCGATCCCTAGATAGAGTTTCATGGACTGAACTTTGCTTCAGGTTGAATGCCTCAGTTGGACAGCTTTCTCATAGACTATACCTTCCCTGGCCTGAAAGGAGACCAAGAGGAGAATGCACTAAATCATTCACTCCTTTCCACTGAAGCACCGGTCGCTAACTTGCTCAACGAAGCATTGCCGTTTTTGAATAACTAGTTGTCTCGAGACTTGGTTGCCCGAGCAGATGCATAAATCTTCTTTTCAGACCGGGGCAGCTATTGGCCAAGCGGTACACCATACCCAGTCCTCTCAACTCAAACGAGCCTTTCTAGCCGCAGATGAATCGGCATCTATTCCATATCTTTATGCGCTGGGGCATCAAAATCCGAATATGTAGAATCAATTGGATAATCCCATCCGAACCCGAATTGGCTAAATCTAGTATAGTGGGCCTAGTTCCGATGCCGGAATCCTTTTTTATTAAAGAGAGAAGCAATAAGAACCTAGAGAGCGAAAGAAGAAGAAGATTGACTGCTTCCGGAGAAGGAAAGTGAGTCCCGTAATTCCTAAGAGTTTTTTTCATTAGGAGCGAGACTTAGAGGAGAGGAGCGAAGGACTGATTGAAATTGCATAGATAGACTAGTTCACATAGCTTTCTTGATTAGCAGCTTCTTCCTGCTAAGGGAGAGGGGATCAGTCTGAGATAAGTCTCTCATTTGGTGATATAATTCCTTAGTTAGATAGAGAGCTGTCCGCAGTTCTCTGTCTTTTAATGAAGTTCATCGTTCTCAGCCTATCTTTCTCAGCTGCTTAGTCTGACGTAAGCACTTAGCTTAGCTCATATCGGCTAGAGGTTGACTAGGGACAAGCTCGAAGGGATCGGAGCTACTGGCAATGCTGCTAAGTATGAGGTTAGAAGGTAGTCGAGGGAATCCAAGGCTTTCTACTATTGAATAGGCAGCGAGAAAGAGTGCAGAAGAGAAGTAGCTCGACCGGAAGGCCAAGAAAGACCGTAATTACATAGAGAATAGAGTCCGTACAAGACAAGAGGAATGCTGCTTACCGAGGGAGAAAGAGCTGCTCATGAACTGCTCGAAGGGACATAGCTCACTCGTACTAGATAGAAAGACGAGTTCACTGATCTTCTTTGCCCCGAAGGAGGAGAATATCTTATAAGACAGAGATTCTTCCTTTTTCATAGTTCAGTCGGATTCTGAATTGAGAAGGTTTGACTCTTGAAGAAAGGAGATTTGACGAAAGTAGTTCAGGTAGCTCAGTTGGTTAGAGCAAAGGACTGAAAATCCTTGTGTCAGTGGTTCGAATCCACTTCTGAGCGGGCCTCATGAGTGATTTCGTATGAGGGTTCATAGTTCATCTTTCTATAAAATCGTCGGTTGATTTCAAAGTTGTCGGTTAGCCGGTGGATTTGATGACTCTTCGGACAAGTCTTTTCTTAAGTGAGGATCACCTTCCGCAGGGACCAGGAAACCTTGGTAGCTGCCTTTTCCGCTTTAGACGGGTGTAGTCACAGAGTTGTAGCGAAATTCTTCATTGCAAAAAATCTCTTAAGAGAATCAAAGTGCAGAGAAGGTTGGAAAGTAGTACGCTCATTGAGAAAGAGCGGGATTTCGGGATCGAATTGACATCTCCTTTTTTGCAGCTCGCTGGAGCACTCTATTTTGCTCGGCTCGGAATGTAGGAAAGGAAGGCTGACTCTTTTACGGAAGAGAGGGGTTTGCACCTCTTCTTTCATCCTGAGGGTTCTGGTCTTTCGGTCTTTCATAGTCCCTCGCCTAAATCCCCCGTTAATGAATTTGCATAAGTCTGGGCTCGAAGTCCTTTCAAAGCTGGACTCGCTTTCTCAAGCTTCAATCAAGCAGTTCAGACAGAGAAAAGGGGTTGAAATCCTTGTTCACCTGCTACGAAAGAAGCTTGTGACAGATCACCGGGCTCAAAGATTCCTGCCATCCAACCGAAGTAGGTAAAGTAAGTAGGTAGATCGCGGTTAGCAAGACTGCCTTTAGCAATTGCATGCGCAGACCTAAGGGGGTGACCAAGTTTTTTACCAAGGACGGTCTCCTCGTCCGAAGCCTAAATGCGAATGCACTATGGAAGCAAAAGTGCGAAGGCGTGATGCTCGATTGTCTTCCTCTTGCTTGACTTGAAGCACTCAAGGGCGGATAGGTCCTGTCTAGGGTTAGGATAAAAGTGAGAGAGCAAAGAATTCTGTATGAAATAAGAAAATCAAAGCGGATGTCGGTAAGATTCTATTCCTGCACCAATTAAAAGGTCTTCATACGGCCTAAATGGATTTCTTTGACAGATCTTGTAAAGCGCGTGAAAGACCTATAATCTATAGATTCAATCTTGTCACTTAGGCATCTGATTCATCAATATTCCAAGATTTGCGACTTGCGTTGGAAGAGAAAAGTTGCTCTAATGTGCTGTTCCGTTCGTGGAGATGGACCGATTGTTCAACTTTCTTCTTTGTCTCCTTTGATCCACCCTTACTTGGCTATCGATTCCCTCTGCTGTATAGACTGCTCGTGAGACAAAGATTCACTCTAAAAGTGAGACAGCGAAGTCAGGAGTGTAAAGGGCTACTTATGACTTGCGGTTCAACAGCCATAATAATTGCTAGCTCGAATAGCAAAAAGCGGAACTGCTGCTCGGAAAAAAGTGAGCCTGTCAGCACCACTATTTATAGCAGCGATTTATGTTCTCCGAAGAATCGAAAGACATATAATGAAAAGGGATTTACTGGCCATTCTCTCTTATAACCAGAGTTTACACATTGTATGTTGTTGACCAGTATAAGAGCTTAAAAGAGGCCTTATTTTCCTTGTCTATTTATAGTAGTTCTCTTCCAGCTATTTGGTTGCGAGGTGCTCTTTGCCTTGGTCTAATTCAAAAGTACATCAAATCACTCTGTCTATCCACTAGCCACTGTAGAACTCTGACTTCGTCCACTCTTACCGGCACTCGATTCCTTATTCCTAAGAGGGTTCTTACATGCTCTTGCTATCTCACTTTTAAAGGTCCTTTTGCGCCCGCCGTGATCAAAGACAAAAAAGGCGCCTATTTCTTAAAGGGGTCCCATCCCGGTTGGAAGCATTCTTCGGTCGTTCTATAGTCCATTCTTTGGAGGATCTCTAGTAAAGCAAAGCGATCTTTGTGAAGCGCTATTGTTGTTCAACACGTAGATTCCCTTCGATATAGCTCTTATCCAGTGGTATATAGAGGTCGCTTCTTTCCTGACTTATCTCAGTTCCGACCAAAGAAGTCATTTTCTTCTAGAATTACCAACGATATGGAAAGTCAAAAGATGGCATTCAGCAACTCGTCGAATCTTAATCTATGTAAGAACGAAAGGTTATGGAAAAGGCTATAGAATTCCATATTTGGGCTGGTGCAACGGACCTTGGTTGCCAGGGGGGAAGCTGATATCGGGCGTTCTGGTTGAAATAAGTCCGCAAATATATAAAGAAAGTCTCGCCTTTTTTTTTTCTGAATTGCGGCTCCGTTGCCGTAAGACTCCCTTCTTACTTGGCTTAGATTCCAGAACTCCTTTTCGGGGCCTTCTTTACTATGTCTGATTGTCTTACTTGCGGTAAATGCGAGGTTTGATTCTTTCTTATAAGATAAGACGCTCTCCTCATGACCTTAGTTGTACCTGGTGTGATGATCCTTCGTCTTCCTGATTCACCTGACCGGCATTCGATTTCACATTACTAAGAAGATGTTCGGAGCGACTGCTACTAAAAGAACATATAGTTCGTTCCAGGAGGCCGTCGTCGGATTAGTCGCGAAGGCTAGGCATGAACCCATGCTAAGGACCGAAGGGATTCAAGTTCCAAGCCGAGATTCAATAGATTGGCAAATAGAGATCCAGATTGATTAACCAATCCTTTTTGGTACGAAGAGTGGGTAGGTGGAGGGATTTTCTGACTCCATAAGGGAAGCTCGCCAACCAAAGGAGGGATCATAAGCGCTACGAAGGTTCCACACCTTTCGGATGGATCTTCTATGCGAAATGAAAGAATGACGATCAGAGCTTCTGCTCAACATCGTAGAGGCGACTGAGACCGAGGATCTTGACCTTAGAAGGGAAGATAGGTGTGCTCCTGTGAAGGTTAATAACCTTAATAACCTGGGTCGAAAGGTCCTTTTGGAAGCATTCCCTGCATACGCAGCAGCGAAAGATCAATTCCTTCTTCCACAAGTATTCATCGATCGTTCCGGCGGTCTAATTGGAATAGAAAAAGAAGCGGTAGAGGAGAGCTGGACCCTCATAGACTTGATTGAGGCAAAAATTCCATTCTTGCAAACCCCAATTAAGAAGGTCAACGCGAATAGCTTCATGATCACTGGAGGGGAAGACATTAATTCTATCTTTCTTTCTCAATATGTCTCTACAGAGGCCATTCGTCTTACTTATGGGACCACTTTCTTAATAGCCTCTAGTTGATGAGTCTGAATAAGGTCCTTCGTAGTCTAACTAAGGAGGAGTCTGCCGGAAGCTGTAGCTAAGAAAAGGATGAAAGAGAGGCGAGCAGGGCATTGTGGTTGACTTCCCTTTCAATAAAAGTAGGCAAAGATGACGAAAGCGAAAGCAGTCATGCAAGTTCAGAAGACTCAGAAAAAGGTCTTATCGAAGGATAAGAAAGAGACGGGGGGCTCTCTTTCTACCCCATAAAGACGGGCATATCGGGCACGAGTCTACTCCAATCACCGTCAGTCTTTGTAGCACCATCAATCTCATATTTTGAATTTTGATTCGACTGCTATTTGCTTTCATCTATTATCGACTGGAATCATATTAGTCAGATAGATTCTCATGGCTATGTGAATAGTCCACACCTTTCTTTCACAGGTGCATCGAATCGATTGCTAATCATTCTTTCTTCGTTCTCGAGTAGAATCATTTAGGATGTGTGATTGAATCAGCCTACCCTTTTCTTCTAGATCTTAGAAGAGAGTCAATCAAGATGGCTGTCCCGCATCCTTTCATAGAATCCAGTAAAACTAGAAAGAAGAATCGCTATCCTCCTCCAATAATTTCAAAGAAAGGGAGTTTGCTTCGGCAGTAACTAGACTTCAAGGGCAAGGTTCGTAGATGCTTAAAAGGGCATTCCCCTAAGGTGAAAGCAAGAAATCTAAGACTGTAGCTTGAATTGAAGACTTAAGTGATCCAGCTCTTATCCTTTCTCTTCCATTTTATACTAGAGGCTAGGCACGCTGCCCTTTATAATTCAGTAAAGCTTTCAGAGAGTGATACCAAAGATTCCACATTTTTCATTCTCTATATCCTCTTCGAGACGTCCAAATTGGAAGTGAGAGATTTTGAAAGCTTCTAAGGCTGGTAAAGCAGAGAGAGATGGGGCCGGTCCAAAACGTAGTTGGCCGGAGCGAGGTAGTGGCCCATGATAAAGATAGTAAGTGTGCTTTAGAAGCGGCATTACCAAGATAGGGTGCTGCTTCCAAGAATATCTTTGAAGTTGAAACTGGTAATACCCCTATACGCTTTTTTTTCTATTTTAGATGCGAGAAAAAGAGAAGCTGCAAAGAACTTCTTAGGGAAAGCAACTGCCGCTACTCCAGCTTGTCCTGTCTGAGATAGCCCCGAAGCATAGCATATGTCTTCCTCTAGTCAAGCTTTCTCTAGGGCATTCGATCCTGGCAACCTCTAAAGCCTTCATAGCAGCGACTTTCCTTCCTAAGCTTGCTTTCTGATTTCCATTATAGACCTTAAGAGAGATGGAAATGGGTCTTGTCTACTTTCACAGCGATGGAAAGTGAAACTTTTCCTTCTATGTGTAATCTTTCTGTTCACTTATCTCTCTATTCTCAATCCCATCGCGAAATGCGTCCTTACTGACAGACTTTCATTAATTGTTTACTGCTTACTGAGCTTACTTCATGCTTTGATAGCCTTCGAGTTCCGATCCCTTACTCTTTGAACTCGGACTCCCATCCAAAGACTAGCTATTAGGCTTAGAATACATTAGAATACAGAGATTCTCTTTCCAAAAGTGGAATGCCAAATGACTTAATAAAAAAATCTCAAAACGAAGGGCCACAGCAAAGCCTGGCTGACTCTTACTTTATTGAATGCTGAAAAGCAGAGTTGCACACTGTATGAACTCTTGACTGACTGAGAGAGGGATAGCCTAAAAGGACTATTCACATCAGTCCTGAATCGAGGAAGATGCAACTAATCTAGCTATCCCTTCAAAAGAATAAGCCTCGGCTCGGACCTGATAGGAAAGCATTGAGCTGGGATCACTTCACTACCTTACTCTATTCACCCGAGGATCAATTCACTGGCTTGCTTGCTTACTTGCTTGGTGCACACTGACTTGACTTACTGAAGACCAGAATGGACCAATGCGACATTGACTCAAGAAGGTAGACAAAAAGAGAAAGTATAGAAAAAGCCAAGCTGACTGAATGAAATACCCCGCAGCTAACTCTGACTCGGGTCGGTACCTACTCCATATCTGAAGATTGACCACAGCGTAATACCTTACCGCTTTAGACCTTGCTTTGACTTCGATCCGTGTAGTCTAGGGCTGTGGATTCGGGAAAGTACCAATCAATCTATTCTCTTTCCCATCAAGGCAGGCCCCGCTGAACGTTCTACTTCCTATATCCAGTAGAGTAGAGTTAGCCCGACATTGCCGATCAGACGATTCGACGGTAGCGGGGAATCTTCTGCTGTCAAAAGCTATTGGGAATCCATTCTCTTACTATTTTGATGTCATTTCGAAGCAGTAAGCGCATCTATCTCTTTTCGGCTTCCTCCTTTCCTTCTATTGTAGATTGGCCCTATCTTGTCCCTTTCTAGCTTACCAACCTGAGCTACTATAGCTCAGTCTACCAGGAAGAGTTCCCGGCTTTTCTTTTTATGGTGCTATAGTCAATAGAGGACGGAAATGAATGACAGATCTTCGCCTATCTATCTATTCCAGGAAAGACGAAAAGGAAAGCCATAGCTTAATTGAAATCATTGGATTTTCTCCCGGGTCAAATGGGATAGTTCCTACCTCCCTTGGATCGCTTCTATCTCGCAATCTTGTCTCCTTCTTTACTATAGTAGACGAATTCGACCTTCGCCTACTTCTTTCTCGCATACACTCCTTTTAGGAATGGATTTTTGGCATCCTTCCTTCGAAGTGACTTCGTATGAAACTGCTGACTAAGCCTTTTCCTTCTGCCTTTGCTACCGACGCCTTCTAAAGAAAGACCAGAGTGAACTCATTGATGTGCTAATCTACTTCTGCCTATAGGTGAATTAGTGACCTCCTCTTTTTCTCTTTCTGCCCAGAGGCATTAAGAACTATGAGATAGAGATTACACAGGCATTCCGGTGTGCACAATTGGCATCCTCGCGGTGGACAGGGAATTTCAAAAGTAGGTCATTTCCCTACTAAGATGAATTGGTCCGGAAAGCAAGACTGCAAGAGTCACCTTCGTGATAGGGCCATCTCTTCTTATCGGAAAAAGGTGCCGCAAGAACCTGAGCATGATCGTAGGACCCTCTCCCAACCTACTGCAATGTGCTAAGCCAATGAAGTTCTCCTTTCAAAGGTTCCGTGGATAGAAGAAAGGATGCTTTTCAATGAAGAGGAAATTCCCTCTTTCATTCTTTTCTTATCGCAAAGCTCAGGAAGAATTCCTTAGAAGAGAGTTATAGCTTTCCCTCCTTTTCTCCCGAAAGGATAAAGAGAATAAAAGCGTGGGCAGGAAATGATCGATAGACGAGCTCACAAGCTTTCTTTTTGCACGAATGATGAATCTTCTACTCTCCCTATCGATGGATTGGCTGGGCTCTGGGCAGGTGAAGTATTCTGTGGAATTGGGATCTCCTTCTCTATAAAGAAATACCTAGGGCCCTCCCTTTCAACTAAAAAGGGGAAGCAGTCAGATTGACAGGGATGGTATCCATCTTCATTACTTTTCCGGGACCATCCCCACCAACCAAAGTCAAAGACGCATTCCTTACTCCATTCAGACGCAATGAAGGAAAGAGCATTGAGCCCATTGGCCATTAGCCCTGTCCCCAAAAGCGAAAATCCTAATCGAAGTCGAATATATTCTAGTCCGGATCGAGGAGACAAGCCCAAGCAAGGGAAGGTCCATCTCTTTGTCAATTACATCTCTCTTTGGGGACAAAAAGAAGTGCGAAAGAAGGAGAAGATCTTCGATTCACTCTCGATCAGCTCGAAAGGACGATCGGGCCTTACCTGCCTACTTGGACTAGGGATATGGGCTGGCCGCCTATATGCCGAAGGTTAGGTGCGTCGGGCGGGTGGAGGAAAAGGGCTCTGACTCTAACTTCTTCCATTGGCAATTAGGTCAATCAAAGGCTGCTCTCTCCTATCCATGATTGGCTCGGGAGCTTGTTGAGTGCCAACCGATGGCAGATTTGACCAAAGGAAGACAGTTGACAGACTTGTCGGTGAAGATCCGTCTTAGTCATATGATCTTAAGGCTAAGACTGATTAGGTGGCCGCTCTTACTCTTCTTTGACTTAATGCAATAGGCCTTTGACCGATTCTATGCTTCAGCTCTTCGAAATAGTAAAGGCTCAGAATATCTTCGACCTTTTGTCGACCCTTCTCATCCCTAAGCTTCGTAGCTGAACTTGCTTATTATAGTCTTGGCCTCTCTTTGCCTTAGAAGACCATTTAGTGGAAAAGTCTTGTGCTCAGAAAGTCCTGGACCTTTCTTCCTCCGATAAAAGTCCTAGGCCCTTCTCATTGCCGACAGTAAAGGGAAGGCAAATATTCTGGGCGAGAATTGCTAGGCGAAATCCCTACATTCATGCAAGAGATTGTCTCTAGAGGCTGGAGCCTTTCTAGGAAGGACAAAGCAACTTTTATCAGCATTAATTCTTTGACCTCTATCATCTTGGTACTCCTGGACTAACTGCATAAGCCCTTCCACAGATCTTTTACCACCATTACAAAATAAGAACATATCATCTGCATATAGAAGATGGAAGACAGCAGCTCTGGCTCTAGAGACTCTAAACCTCAAAATATGACCTGAAAAGATGAGAGACTGTAGATTTCTGCTAAAGGCATCTTCCATTCCCCTAAGATTTGAAGAAAGCATTCGAATGCTTATTGAAGGATAAGGAATACCAACAATTAGAAATCTATAGATCAAATCACAGAACCATTCAGAAAATACCTCCTCCTCATTGCGAGCAAAAAAGGCCATTCAAGATGATCATAAGCCTTTGCCATATCAATTTGAAAGAAGGCATTTCCCCTAAAGACCAGATCAACAATCATTTGATGAGCAAGAGAGA